ACTAAAGAAAAGGGAAAGGGAAGAAAATGGACGAGCTAAGTTTACTCACCCTAGTGGGAGTACAAGTAATGGGAATTGAACCCATATGATTTGAAATCATGGTTGCTTAAGAACCACCTGTCTACCAATTCCAGCATACTTGCTCTATATCTTAGTGCGCCTAGTGATTTACTTTTGATCTTAGATCAAACACTAGCTTTTCTTTTTTTGTCTGTTTTCTGTTTTTATTAAAGGAAAGGGGCGATTACTTTCCTTTGCCCTATCACTCTATGACCTCAGAGGAGTAGTGAAGAGAGACTCTAAATACCTCAAAGGAGTATAAATGGCCTATATTATCCTCTCCAGGAATCGAACCTAGATGAATATATTAGAAGTATAATGTTTTGCCATTAAACTAAGAGGACCGTTACCTCTAAAAGCCTAGTTACTAGTAAATAAGCGATAAATAAACAAGATAATAAGCATGAGACTTTTGTCGCTGTAGAGAAAAGAGTGAAAAGGAGTGACATAAGTAAAACGTTCTAAAAAAATCAAGAAAATGAATGAGGAAAATTTGATATAGCATGAGCTAATACACTATGAATATAGAAATAAGAAACTTATCATTATTTCTTTGGCTTAATTACTTTTAATAGATAACGTTTTTTTCTAGAAAAATGGAATTAATTGTTTTTGTAGCTTGAAGCATAACTTTATATTTATTAAACCTGACCTGCCCCTCGCCCAGCTCCGCTTTTTTTTTTATTCCTCGTTTTTCTGTTTTCAAAAGGAAAAAGACAGGAATAAAAAGGGGGCGCTTGATGAAATCAAAAAAGGGCCTGGGGGCTGCTCTAAATTATTAGTAGGCAAGTTTCTCCCTTTTTTTTTTATTTTTACCAGTTACAAAAAAAGGGCTATGCAGCAAAAATTTAATTATTTTATGTTTTTGTCTTTTTTATTTTGCTGGTAAATAAAAAAAGGCAAAAGGACAAAAACATAAAATAAACATACTGTTCTTATAAAAAGAACTACAATCTTTAGTTTTTCTGTTAGGCAAAAACTAGATAAATATTATAAAATAGGTATTACTCTAATATAATATAAATTATATTAAATATGAGTATTATAATTTCGAATCTTTATAAAAAGTAATCCCTTACTTACTCTTTCAGATTTAGATTTTTCTCGAGCTACAAGGAGATAGGTGAGGACTTGTATGATATGTAATGCTAGTTACTTTATTATTATCACTGTTAATTGCGACACCGCTTTATTCTTCAAAAATCTCAAAAAAAAAAAAAGGGTGACCTCTATTACTTTTATTATTCTCATGCTGGTAAGTCATGTCATTGATGTGCTCTTACCTGTTAATAAAGTATATAGTGGACTGTTCCACGTTAGCACTCGCCCTTTTTTATTCCTCCTTTTTTATTTTAGAAATAATGCGCCCGATAAGCGAGGAATAAAAAAGGGGCGCTTCCAATGGTATTTATTTAAGTTTTTATCGGGCGCATTATTTTTGTGTTTATGCTTTACCTTATTCATTTTTTACATAAAGTTAAGTTATTATCTGATAGCTTTATTGCTTTTTATGTGATAGGACTTACTTTATGTTTAATGTTCTTGGCATGAAGTTTAACAACTTTTGAAGTTGGAGCTTCTATTTCTATTTATCATTATTATGCTTCTGTAACCTTAAAGTTGTATCGCTTGATTAATCAAGCGCTTCTCCTTATTTTAGTTTTATTAGGACGTAAAATTCTTTCAGCTTTTATCGCCCAGCGCATTATTTTTTAGCAAAAAGACCCCGCTTATTTTTTAGCAAGAAAATTTTTAGAAACAGAAACAGAAACAGAGAGCAAAAAAGACAAAGAACTTAACCATAATAGAACTAAAAATCCTCATGAAATAGACCCGCTTGATTAATCAAGCGCTTCTTTTTTTTGAGGATCAAAAAAAAGAGCACCTTGAAAACTAATAAGATGAACTAAATTGTCATGTACTCCAGTAATATAGAAAACTTGTTTAAGGATAAGACTCACACTAAGAACAGAAGCAGCAAATGTTCCCATTTCAACCATAGTGGGGAGAAGTTACTTTCTCACATACGATAAAGTAAATGTACCAAAAAAGAAGGAAGTACTAATAGTTAGTAGCGCGATACAATTATTCACGTCAGATAAAAAATTTGACATCATATATAAAAAACAGGTAAGAATTCTCTTCTCCAATAGCACTTAAATAGGCAAGCAATAACTTATTTGTGATTATTTTTTTTTTTACTTCGTTAGAATTTCTTATCTTACTAAAGATAGGAAGACCGTTTAAAAATAGAATAGTTAAGTTGCCATTACTCTTTTTATCATAAACAACAATGATGAATAATACATATTCTTCTTTTAAAATAGCTTCTAACAATAGTAGAAAGGGGGAATTTATTAATTAATAAAATTTAATTATGAGTAAAGTAATACGAACTAATATACTATGAGTATAATAATAGGAAACTCATCATTATTTTTTATTAGGCTTAGTAACCTTTAATAAGTAACGTTTTTGTAAAGTTTTCCCGTAAGATCTTTATTGTTTAGACTCCCTTTTTCATCGAAGATGAAAAGTCGGGCTTGTAATATACCCTTGATCTCATTCTATTCCCGCTACTCCTTTACGCACACTGCTATAAGTTATCGTCTCTTTTAATAGAATATCTTCCACAATAAATTCATAACCCTGCTTATGAGAACGTTTTCTGTTTAAAGCTACGGTACGCATCATTTCTCTATTTTCAAGAGTATGGGTTTTACCAAAGAAGGAGTTATTAGGACCAGAGCGATCAGGTTTGGGCTTGTATCGATCTTCAATAGGAAGAAGAACATTTTTTGTGTGTTATATTCAGGGCCTAAGAAATCAATTCACCGTTGTTCTGCTTCTGATAAATTAATAGGATTTAATTCTAAAATAAGTAATTCAAATGACTCAAGGCCATTCTTATAAATGGAACGACAAATCAGAGAGCTTGAAAATCCTCTTTTCAAATAAGCTGCCTGATAGTAGTTGCTTAAACGTAAATACATATTACCTGATTTTCCAATATAGCATCTACCATTGAGTTTATCTGCCCGATTTCATCGGGCTGCTCAACAATAAATACCTTCTTTATCTTTGGTAATTAATCTAATACTTTCTCTGTCTTTAATATTTTTAAAAGTGTGAATGGCATGTTTGTGTGCTGCACTCTCACAAACAGACGAAATTATTCTCTTTCTTTCTTGTTTTTCTTTTTTGTCTCCTTTTTTTTAGTAAAAAAAAGGCGACAAAAACAAGGAGAAATAAAAAGAACAGAACTAACTAACAGATTAACAATAGTACAACCAGTATTTTTACAATTTGTAACATGGCTTTATATTTTATTAGACTTGACACACTACCCTTTGTTCAAGTACTTTTCATCTTTTATTAAACAACAGTAACAAAAAGAGGGAAATACAGTAAACAAAGGAAAATAAATGAATAAGATTAAATTTTTGATTTAATATAGTAGGCAGGTCTCTAATATGCAGCAGAAATTTAATCACTTGGTTTAGTCATAAACGTACTGTTCTTATATAATAATATTTGTTTCCTCTTTTGGTTAGTTATAAAATGTAGAATGTAAAACAACAATGAGGAATAATACATATTCTTCTTTTAAAATAGCTTTTAACAATAGTAGAAAGGGGGGATTTATTAATTAATAAAATTTAATTATGAGTAAAGTAATACAAACTTATCATAAGTGAGAATAGTCCTGTAGCTTCTGATAGAGCGAATCCTAGAATAGCCTAAGAAAATACCTCCCGACTTCATTTTCTGTACTGTTCCAAAATAAGAGAGAAGTAAAGACTATATCATAGACAGAAGTTTATCTATTTTTGGCAAAAGAAGAGGTTAAACTATATCCAACCAATTAATCCTATAACATTTCAATTTTATATCTTCTTTTGTATAACCTATTCCTATTTCGAATAAATACAGAGTCGTCGCAATTTAATACTGCCTTAGCTGCAGTAATTGAGGGATATTCCACAACATTAGGTGGCGTAGCTAAGGTATCTGTCACTCTAATAGGCACTCACCGCTTTTTAGAACCGAATTTAATAGTATTATTTATAAGTGCTTTCAAATCCTCTAGTGCTATCCTTTCTACAGGAATTTTTGGGTCATGACTATCTTTAAATACTAGTGTATCCCTAAAAGTACTGCTGAACCGTTTTAAGCTTAAAACTCATCTAGAGCCAAACCCAAAGATAGGACCAACCATTCCTTGAGATTCAAATACATAAACAAGAACTTCTCCTTCAGGTTTTTTATGGTAAACATATGTTTTTGTCCCTCTTTTTTCTCTAAATTTAAGAAGATCTTTATCAGAGTGTAGGACTCCTCGAGTAGCAACAAATACTTTGTTTACAGTTGGAGCCTCAGTATAAAACAAGTACTGTTCTAATACTGATAAAAACTCAACTCTTTCCATACCTCTTAAGTCTAGGCCGACAGGTAATACATAAATTTGAACATAAATTTTATCACGATTTAATGCAATCCATTTATTTGTTGATTCTCCATCAGTACGTTTAGCATGATCTTTCACTCGTCTATTTAGGTTAATACTTTGTCCCACGTAACTTTCGTCTATTCCAGGAAGAAATAATTTATAGCAACCAGATACGATTTTTTTAGGATCTTTAGTATTTTCAGGCCCAACTTGCTGTGAAAAAATTCCCATAGCCCCCGTTCTTGGTGTAGGTAGCGGCACAGAAAAAGAGTTTTCTACAATTTTTTGACAAAGATTCAAATGCTCCTGTGTAATTGGTGTTTTAATATTCAGGACTTCTGAAATGTTTTCAACGCTAGGCTCAACTATTGCTAGGATATGGTTCTTAGCAATATTGTTTCTCCGATAATAATCATTGCCATGTGAATAAGCGAACGGCACACTTTTATGATAACTTTTATTATGGCAAGACAACCAGGAGTATGAAAGCAAAAGGGGAGCTAATGATTTATAGAATAATAACATACTATGAGTATAATAATAGGAAACTCATCATAAGTGAAAATAATCCTGTAGCTTCTGATAGAGCGAACCCTAGAATAGCGTAAGAAAACAAAATCGATTTCATTCCAGGATTTCTAGCAACTCCAGTAATTAAACCAGCGAATACTACTCCAATCCCTACTCCGGCACCGGCTACATTCTGGACTATATCATCAGATTTTTAAGTCTGTTCTACGTGTAGTCTCTGGGGCATCCATTTAACTTAAATAAGTCATTGGTTACCTGCTGATCAACTCAATATTTATTTATTGATGCTCAAGGTCGTAGCTTGAGAGTGTCTTTCCAGCATATAGTAGAATTTTAATTGGGCTAGAAAGGTGCAGGAGTATTTCAGAGTGTGCCTTATGCACCCGCCCTTTTTTATAAAAACAGCCCCGCTGCTTTCCTTTTTATTTTTATTTTATTTTCATTTGAAAGGCGAGTAACGACTCAGACTGCATGACTACATTAGTGATGTGTTTAAGTACAGGACTATCCTCAGGTAAGCTTCGCAACATATTGTCTACGACGTCAATAGCCACTTTACCTGTAGGCGAAATAACACTCGAACATAGTAACTTGTCCGACAGGATAGGCGACACAATTTTTTGTTAACCCAATTGTAGCTAATCCAGAACCAATGTATTTTGCAGCTTGTAGCATGATATTAGATTTTTAATAGACTTGACACACTATCCTTTTCCCTTAAGTTTTTACTCTCTTTTTTATTCCAGTTTTTTAGTTTTTCCAAAGGAAAAAGCTAAAAAACTGGAATAAAAACAGCCCCGCTGCTTTTCCTTTTTATTTTTTGCTGCTTTTTGCCCAGCAAAAAATAAAAAATAAAACTAAGCGCGCGAATGAAGCGCCCAGCTCGGCTGGGCGAGGCGCTTATTTAATATTTAATTTTAGAAATAGAAAAAATAAAGGCGAAGAATTAACTTAGGTATTTCACACTGTTAATGTAGTAGGCAGGTCTCTAATGTGCAGCAGAAATTTAATTATTTATCAGGATAAATATGAGAAATAATAAACGTACTGTTCTTATATCTTAGTTTTACTAGCTAGCCCTGCCCGGGTCCCCTTTTCACCGAAGATGAAAAAGGGCTGTTCCTGCCCTTATTTTTCTTTCCACTTTTTTTTTTGTCTAAAAAAACAGCCTATTATTTACTACTTTTTTTGTCCTTTTTTGCAATAAATAAAATAAAATAAAAGCAAAAAAAGTAGAAAAAACTAGACAAAAACGCCAAAGTAAAAGGATAAATAAAAGAGACTGTAGTCATTATTCCCCTTTCCCCTTTCTTATATAAATATTTTTTTATGCTAAGTTATTCATGTATTTTGTTTAACTACTTTTTTTGCTTTTTGATAAAAAAAAATAAGCGCCTTTTCTAGCAAAGGGCTAGAACTGATTATGTATTTATTCTATTTATTATGACAATTTTCACATCTCCACTAGAGCAATTTGAAGTTAACTCTTTTGCTGCTATCAACGCTCCTTTATTAGGGTCATTTAACTTTTCATTAACTAACTTAGGTTTCTATACCTTAGTTTTATTTTTACTATCTGTTGGAGCACACCTACTAGGCTCAAATGAACGACGATTAGTACCTAGTCGATGATCAATTGGTTTAGAATCTTCATATGCTTCATTACACGGAATGGTTAAAGAACAAATTGGCTCTGCCAACGAAGTCTTTTTACCATTTATTTACGCGCTATTCTTTTTCATTCTTATTGGAAATCTTATTGGTAACGTTCCATACTCATTTGCTATTGGAACAAGTGCTGTAGTGTCAATTGGATTAAGCTTCACAGTATTCTTTGGAGTAACTATTTTAGGTCTTTATCGACATGGAGTGCACTTCTTCTCGTTCTTTGTACCTGCAGGTACACCTATTGGAATGGTGCCTCTACTAGTATTAATTGAATTAATTTCTTATTTGGCTAGAGCATTTAGTTTAGGAGTACGGCTATTCAGTAATATGGTTGCTGGTCATACTTTATTAAATATTTTAAGTTCAATGTTATGACCAATTATGACTTCAGGGTTCTTAATGTTCATTGTGTCATTAATTCCTTTTGCACTATTCTTAGCATTAGTAGGATTAGAAATTGCCGTTAGTTTCATTCAGGCATATGTATTTGTAGTTCTAACTTGTGTATATTTACGAGACGTAATTGACTTACACTAGCATGCTGGTGATTTGGGAAAGACCTCTTATTTGGCGTTTTTGTCAGAAGCAAGGCCAAACAGCCCCTTTTTTTCTCTCCCCTTTTATCTCAAATATATAAACCACTCGCGCGCTTATCTGGTGGGTACGTGTATAACTTTCGTTCTATTTTCCGCGAATTTGCTCTATTTCCCTCGAATTTGCTCGCTTTCATTCTGTCTTGCTCTAATTTACTATCTTTTAGTCGAATTAGATCAAATTTGCCGCTTTTGGCCAGGTTTGATCTTAATTCGACGCTTTTGATTGATGTGGCTTATTGTCGAGGGCAGAATTGTCTTCTTTGCTAACCTATTAAACTAATTTTATTTATTCTTTTTACTGATTCTTGTATCTTGTCTAGTATTCTCTCTAATTCACTCGCTTATTTTGAAATGCTCGAAGTTGGGGAAACTTTACCTCTGATTCTATAGATTGGGCTTGATATGGCTATCAAATGGACTCAATTTTAATCGCCTTTTTGGACAAAACAGCATTCAATTTGAGTTCATTTTAGTAAACCTTTTTCAATAGCACTGCTTTCTTCTCATTTACTCTAAATCTCTCTTACGCTTGATTAATCAAGCGCTTGGTATTAATTCTATTATTTTGATTTCTAGTTCTTGTCCGTTTTCTCTAAACTCATTGGATTGTACTTTATTCCTATCAATTGCATTCATTCCATTCTTTTCTCTTGCTTGTCTGGTCTGGAAAGGAGGGGGTTGATAGTCAATTCTTGTGAAATTATAAATTTAAGGTTTTCGTATTCTTCTTATATGTTTATTCTATCTCAAATATATAAACCTCTTTATAAGCGCACATTTTGACGTAAAAAAGGGCGCTTTATAACTGCTCCTTTTACAAAGCTGGTGAAAATAAAGGAGTAAAAATAAAGGGGAGAGGGGGAGGCAATTAGTATGGTGAAATGTCAAATGCTACTAAAATACATGGTACTAAAATAATTAATGCAATAACAATAGGTAACATACCCATTCAACACAGGTGCATAAGTTGATCGAATTTTATTCTTGGTAATGTCGCTCTAAACCATACAAAAATGAAACAGAAAATACAAGTTTTTAGAGCTAAAACAATACTTTGAATATTAATAAAACTATCATTAGACACAATTTCAGGCATAATATAGCCACCTAAAAATAAAATAGCACTAAATGAAGACATAAGTACAATGCTACAATACTCGGCTAAGAAGAAAAACACAAAAATAATACTACTATGCTCAGTAAAGAATCCTGCTACTAATTCAGATTCCGCTTCAGGTAAATCAAATGGTGTACGATTAGTTTCGGCTAATACTGAGATGAAAAATACAATGAATAACGGTAGAAGTGGGATAATAAATCAAACACTCTGTTGACTTTCGATAATTGACGTGTAGTGGAAAGTTCCCGTTAGTAAAATAACAGCTAGAACTGCAGAACTAAGAATTAATTCATAACTAATCATCTGAGCGGTACTTCGTAATGATCCTAAAAAAGCATATTTAGAGTTTGCAGATCACCCTGCAAATAAAACCCCATAAACACCGATTGATGAAATAGCTAATGAGTATAAAATACCAAGACTAAAATCACTTAAGGCTAAACCACTTCCAAATGGGATTACGGCTCAACCTAGAAGACTGAAAATTAAACTAATTACGGGTGCTAAAAAGAACAAACTTCTTGTTGCGTGTTGAGGTACAACTGTTTCTTTAACAACTAACTTTAATGCATCGGCGACTTCCAAGGCTGCATAACTATTATTACCCTCTTTATTTTCTCTTTAGAAAAAAAAAAATAAAAATAAAAAGTAAAGGGTAGTGCGAGTGAGACATATTTGACTTTGTGTTTAAATTGCTTGTTTTTCTCTTTTTTGTCTCCTTTTTCCTACAGAAAAAAAAAAAAATTTTTTTTTTAATAATAAAGGCTTACTATAATATAAATAACCTTTGAAAGGTACTCCTGAATCTAATCTTTTCATTAGTGTAGGTTTTACTCTAAAAAAGGGAGATAGAGGCATTACTTTTGAAGTTGCTCTAATACTTCTGAAATATTTATCCCCTACTAATTTCATTGTTCAAATAAAAAACACAAAAACAGGCCAAATCTAGAGCTTTAATTCCTGGCCCTTTGCTGTTTTTATATTACTCTCTTTTTTGTCGTTTTTGTCTGGGACAAAAAAGACAAAAACAGAACCGCTTATTTGTCGCAAGAGGAAATAAAGGCCAAATAAAAATGAAACGGATTTTTAGAACCCGTCCGTGCTAAACTTTTTCTTTCCACTTTTTGTCTAAAAAAACAGCCTTTTGTCTGTCTTTTTATTTTTTTTATTTTCCACAAATAAAGATGGGAAAAAAGTGGGAGATACCTCTATGTTTTTTAAATCTAGTCAATTTAGGCCAGGACTTATATTTAATGATATGACGATAAGTATTGTTAGATTCCGAACTCAATACAGGAATAGAGACTCAAGCACAGATAATTTCAACATTTTCAAGACATAAATAGCATACACAAATACACACATAATTAATAGTTTTAATACAACTAATGGGTAGATCATATCATCATGCACTACCAGCCCGTTCGAAAGGAGAGGCAGGGAATGGAATGCATGCAGAACGTGTGATCGTTGAGGATATTTATAAGCTAATAGAGATATCTAAAGTAAATAAATCTTTCCTGCTGATTGTATTTTATAATTTTTAAATTAGTCCCAGCATATAGTTCTGTTTTCAATCACCTTTTACAAGATGATGCCGCTCGCATTCCCTATTTGATGAAACGGCTGCATAATCCCAAAGTAACCTACTACATTAGGACCTACTCTACGTTGCATACTGGCAAGTACTTTACGCTCAATAATTGTCATGAAAGCCACAGAAAGTAAAATGGGGACTAGGACAATAAGGACTTCAAGTAAACTATATAAAACAGATAACATACTAAATTTGTCAAACAAACGATCACTACAACGATTCCCTTTTTTACTCTCTTTTTTGTCAAGTCGCCCATTTTTATTTATTTTTTGCACTTTTTCTAAAAAATAAAAATAAAAATACTAAAACAGGACAAAAACAGCCATAATGGGAAAGAGGTGAAAAGATAGTAAGAATGTTGGGACGATATTAAGGAGGAACCTTTCACTGTTTATCTCTTTAGTTTTTACTCTTTTAACAGACAAAAGGGGGGGGAAAAAAGAAAAAAAAAATAAAAAAAAAAAAAAATAAAAATGAAAGAAAAGGATTATATTTTGTTTTTATATTTTTCTCGCGCGCTTAAATTTTTTTAATGGTACTATCTAGCCTCTACAAAAATAACACTTAATTCAAGCACAGGGTATGCTATACTATCATGTATTTTCTCTCCCCCAAGGGTCAGAAGGTAAAAAATGAGTCATTCATTCATCTAGACTCGGATGATTATCCTCCTGTCATAAAAATTGAGGCCCAAGGCTTCGTTGTTCTCCACTATCAAAAGAACCAATAGTAATTAAAGATTTCCGATTAGCAAATAATTTAAATACATCATTGAATCTAAGTAATAAATAAATACATACCATAAAGTAAGTCATTTTTAGTGGAGTTACAGATTTAACTCTAATGGTGATTTTATTATTATCAGAAACCAAATCACTAGACTGAGCTGTTAAACCTAAATCCCTACCTAAATCGTTTTTATAGTAAATACAATTATTTACAAGCATTTTAGATAATGGCAAATAAATAATACCTCATTCAAGACAATTAACATAAATTTTAAGAAGAGACTCTTTTTTTTTTTACTTTTTTGTCTAGACAAAAACTAAAAAAAAAACTAAAAGTAGGGTGAGTAATAAATCATCAAACTTTATAAAGACCATAAAGACTCGCCCATTTTTACGTAAAAAAGGGCGCCAATTAAAAAAATTCAAGGCAATAGTGGATATCAAAAGAATAATTTGTTAAATTAATAAAAGTCATAGTATTAGTTAGTATTTTTGCCGTTTTTTATTTTTATTTTTTCTCCTTTTTTGTGCTTTTTGCTAAGCAAAAAATAAAAACTAAGCGCCTTTTTCATTCGCCCAGCCGAGCTGGGCGCTTAGTTTTTATTTTTTGGCAGCAAAAAATAAAAAGGAAAAGCAGCTCGGCTGGGCGAATAAAAAATAAAAAAATAAAAAGAGAATACCGCCAGATACAACATTGCATATATGCGGTATCCAAATCAGCTAAAGCTTAGCTAGGAGTGATAGTACATTGTGTTTAGCAAATTAAAGAGATTAATACATCCTAGTACATATTAATAACCAAAAATAAAATGCTCAAAAATGACTACACTTATCTTTTAAAATAGAAATTCCATTTGGGGGGTTGTAATATAAATCTAAAAAAATAAAAAAATCTAAGATGGCTATTAAATATATAAGAGAGATACGAAAAATAGGGTGACAATTTAAATTTTTTCTGTAAATTTTCACTATTTTGACAGAAAACGGTCTTAGATTCAATTAAAAGTCTGTGTGATTTAAATAATTCCTGTCCATTTACAATTCAGTTTAAAGTGATCGAGTATTTTTTTCCCCCGAATAATGCTATAAATAGATTGTAAAAAAAGTCTAATTCATGAGTGAAATACGATTAAAGATTTTTCCCCCTTTTTAGAAAAACAGCTAATAAAATTTTTATTTTAGTTTTCGGGTTTATTACACTTTGTGTTTGTTTTAATTAGTTTAGTTCATTTTATGTTTTTAAAAGAATTGTTAATTTAGAGCCCGTTTTAGAAAAAGGGGAGAAACAATAAAAATAAGTTATATTTGGAATAGAAAGCACTCCCTTATTTTTCTTTTCCTTTTGTCTTATTTATTTGTTTATGCTGCTGTTTTTGTCCTTTTTGTCTTTTTTGTCCCAGACAAAAACGACAAAAACTGACAAAAGGACAAATAAAGCGACAAAACATAAAACAGAAAAAATAAAGCGGGCTGTTTGGCCTTTATTTTCGAAAATAAAGGAGTAAAGCGCGCGGTTTTCGAAAATAAGCGGGCGACGAAAAAAGACAAAAAGGTGGGTATCAAAAAAAAACAGGCAGGTACATAAAATAACAGCTCCTCAATATAGGCCTGGGATAATCATAGACGTGCAAGGACAAAAAAGGTGAAAAAAGTAAGAATACAAAAATCTGCCAAATCTAGGAATCGCACCTAGGACAACTGTTTACAAGACAGTCATTTTACTACTAAACTAATCTGACCAGAAAAGTTAACCATTCCATATCCTTTTACTCCCGACATGGGGCGTACTTTCTTTCTTTCATTGCTAGCTTTTAACAACTTTTTTCCTTTATGTCGCCCAGGGGCGCATAATCTTTTATGCGCCCATTTTCTTTTTTTTTAGAATAAAAAAAAACTAAAATGGGCGACGAAAGGGTGAGACTAAAAAAATAAAAACAGAAGCGCCCCTGCTTTTTGCTTTTTTGTCGCCTTTTTTTTACTAAAAAAAAAGGAGACAAAAATAGCAAAAAAGACAGGGCGAAACAAAAAGTATAAAAAAAAAGAAAAGGGCGAGACTCCAGGGACAGGAAGAAATATGCCATTAATGGTGAAGCATAGTCTATGACAACATTGCACATTAATTTAGCCCTTTTTTTTGTCTTTTTTGCTTTAGCAAAAAGCAGACACAAAAACAGTGGATCTTTTAAACTCTTCTCTTACTTTTCGAATAAGCCAAGTTATTACTATTATCTAGTCCTAAAAATAAAAGATGAATGAAGTAGTTAATGCAGAGACAAACTAGTACTAGACATAATCGGATTTGAACCGACACAGTGTGTAACTTATGCCATAGGACAAACCATACTTATATAATAATAAACCTCTACTAGACTGGCCCCTCAGGCAAGTAAATATGTTATTCTCTCTGTTCATTCCCTTAGGTTATTGGCCTTTTATTTTCATCCTGACTCTTTAGTTTTCCGCCAGATCCAACAAACCAGCAGTATTTAGCGGAATTGAAGTACTTGCATATTACGTAGATAAGTAAACAATTATTGTACTCGCCCGACTCTTGTTCCCATCACTTTAGATTTTTTTATCTTAGCCCGACTCTTTTTCTTTTCGTCGCCCATTTTTCGTCGCCCAGCCCCGCTGCTTTTCCTTTTTTGTGCTTTTTGCTGTTTTTGTCTTTTTTGATTAATCAAAAAGCAGGACAAAAAAGACAAAAAATAAAAATGTAAAGAGTCGGGAACGTGTGAGAAGTTAAAGGAAAAAAATTCCTTACCAACCTAATCCTGGCCCTGGGGGGAGTCTAGAATAAAGTTGATTTGTATAAAATAGGATTAGACTGGATAAGAATCGAACTTACGCGACTACAATGAAAATGTAGTATTCTACCACTAAATTACCAGTCCCCCATTACTACGATATACCGACACCCTCCATCATGAAAAGATGGTATCCTACCGTTAGATTATCAGTCCTTTTTGTCGCCCTCGCAGCCCCGCTGTTTTTTATTCCATTTTTTTTTAGTATTTTTATCTTTGCCTCTGAAAGAAGAGGCAAAGATAAAAAATACTAAAAGCGGTCACACTTTCAGGCATGTCCTTGTTAGATTACTCGCTATTACGATATGCGAATCCAGGAATTGAACCCAGAACTACTAGGCATGAGCTAGTGATGATACCTTTTCACCAATTCGCGTTATTTATATAAAGGAAGGTTTTAAAAAGAGCAGATAATTAACTTTTAAATTCTTAAGGCTTTTCCCTCTCCTTTTCTAAATAAAAAGGCGCTTATTTTCTAAAAAAGACAAAAAAAAAGGGCGCTCTATTTTTTAGAAAAAGCAGACAAAAAATAAAAAGTGCATGAAAAACAACTAGTTCATTTCTCTTAGCCCTAGGGGGAGGCCTATATTTTAGAAAATAAAGGAAATAGGTAAAAGGAGCTGGTGAAAATAAAGGAGTAAAAATAAGCGGGCTGTTTTTGTGTTTTTGTCGCGCGCTTTATTTTTTTTTTATTTTCTCTTTAGCCCGACTCGCCCAAGTCCCAACCCTGTTTTTATTTTCAGAAAATAAAAAAAAAGGGGCTTCATCCCTTTTTCTTTCGAAAGAAAAAAGAGAAAACGGGAGAAAAACAAGAAAATTAAAAAATAAAAATAAAAAGGACAAGCGCCCTGTTTTTCCTTTTTTATTTTTTGCTGCCAAAAAATAAAAACTAAAGAGGAAAAATAAAAAGCTAGTTTGTTCCCTTTTTTCTTCCCTTTTTCATCTTCGATGAAAAGGCGAAAAAATAAAAAGCTAGTTCATTCTCTTTTTTGTCTCGCAGCTTATTTTTATTTCCTTTTCCTTTTTGTGCTTTTTGCTGTTTTTGTCTTTTTTGATTAATCAAAAAGCAGGACAAAAAAGACAAAAAATAAAAACAGAAAAACAGAAATAAAAAATAAAAAGAAAAAGCTAGTTTGTTCCCTTTTTTCTTTCGAAATAAAAAGCTAGTTTGTTCCCAACTAGTTTGTTCCCAACTAGTTTGTTCCCAACTAGTTTGTTCCCAACTAGTTTGTTCCCAACTAGTTGGGAAAGGGAAAGGGAAAGGGAAAGGGAAAGGGAAAGGGAAAGGGAAAGAGAAAGGGAAAGGAGTGATGAAAAGGGAGGAATGAACAGCCCGGGGGACCCTGTTTTTATTTTCAGAAAATAAAAAAAAGGGGAGAGAAATGTATTTGATTGGGTAGGCATGATTCGAACATGCGATGGCAGTACCAATTTATTTACAGTAAATCTCCTTAACCAACTAGGAAACTACCCAATTACAAGTCACTTGTTTCCCTTTTTTAGTCCCTTTTTCATCTTCGATGAAAAGGCGAAAGCATAAATAATAGCATGCGGGATGAATAAATATCAAGCCCGTTCCTTTTTTCCTTTTCCTTTTTCTTTTCGAAAATAAAAACAGAAATAAAAACCAAGCGCCCAGCTCTGCTGGGCGAATAAAAATAAGCGGGCTGTTTTTGTAGTATTTTCCTCCTGTTTTAGTATTTTTATCTTTGCCTCTTTTTTCCTGCTTGGCCAGGCCAAGCTGGGCAAAGATAAAAAATACTAAAACCGGAGGAAAACAGAAACAGAAAATAAAAAATAAGCGCCCCTTTTTCTAAGTCCTTTTTGCGCAAAAAAGAAAGTTACAGATGGACCGAGAAAATAGGTAGTCGAGCTTAAATCATAGAGCGATTGCCTTAGAAAAGAATCGAACTTTAAATACCGAGATCTTCAATCAAGTGCATTACCTTTATGCTACTAAGGCCATTCCCTATTCTTTATCCTTTCAGGTTAAAACAAAGGAAAAGATATTAATCCCTTCTTTTTGCACGCACATCAAAAAAGAGTCGGACTGGAGATAAGGCGAATCGAACGCCTATAACAGTGATGCAAACACAGTGTAATGCCATTATACTATACCCCCCTTTTAGATTTCGCCCTTTTACCAGGGTTGGTTTGTCTGTGGCCTTTACTTTCTTCTTATCGCCTCTCGCTCTTCGATTTATTTTAGAGCCGACTAATTAAAAGAAAAAAAAGGAAATAAAAGGAATAAATCAAGAGGGCTAAATAAATACAAGTAGTGGGACTTGAACCCACACGGTTATAAACCACAGTTTCCTAAGAACTGTTCGGCTACCAATTACGACATACTTGCGACCACTCCTTCTCTTTCTTTTTTATTCGCTGATTTTTTTTTTTTATTTTCTGTTAGGAAAGGCACTTATTTTTACTCTCTTTTTTATTCCAGTTTTTAGCTTTTTCCTTTGGAAAAACTAAAAAACTGGAATAAAAACAGCAGCGCTTATTTCTATTTATCTGCTCCTTTTCTAGCAAAAACTTAACGTTAGAGTAAATATTTCACATTATTTAGTATCTGTTTTTCCTTTCCTTTTTTTAACCCGTTAAAAACTTAAGGGGAAGGGCAGTTAAATTTTAGCCTTGAAGTTTTTAGCCCCTTGATAATCAGTTAACCTTCGTTAAATTAACTTTCTTATATCTTAATAGGCTTAGATCTTATCTTTGGCGTCGCCCTTTTTAGTTTTTTTTTTAGTTTTTGTCTTTTTTGTCCCAGACAAAAACGACAAAAAAGTAAAAAAAAAAGAAAGGGGCGCTTATTTTTTTTTTTCTTTTTTTCCTTTTTGTCCCACAGGGCTAAAACAGAGAGAGCCCCTTAAAAAAAGGAAAGGAAAAATAGATCGCTTTCTGGGTCCTTGTTGTTTCTCACTAACGCAAAGAGATCCACCTTATTCACTAGCCAACCCAAAGAGCTCGCCCTTATTCTCTCAAAAGACAATTTTACTGCTATGCCGTGAAATTCAAACACAAGCACAAGCAGCCCTTTTTTCATTGTAGGCGACACTAGAAAAGACAATTTTACTGCTAATCAGTGGGATTCAATCACAAGCAGCTCTATTTTCATGGTTGGTGAGACTAGAAAAGACTGGTTCAACCTCTCTTGCTAAAATATGATTTTTGTATTACTCTTATATATATTATTCCTCTTATATATATATATTATTCCTCTTATATATATTATTCCTCTTATATATATTATTCAACGGGCGAATTTAGTAGTATACGGTATAAATTAAACTTATTATTCTGTTGACTTATAGAGATGAATACATTTTTTAATAGTGTCCAGTCAATCTTTGCGTACGTCAACGGTTTTTACGCTTTATTTTTTTATTTTTTACTTTTTTGTCTGCTTTTTGTCCAGCAAAAAAGACAAAAACTAAAAATAAAAACAGCACACACTTTAAATGGCTTACCTAAGATGCATCTTCGGTTTTTAAAGTTTATTTTTCTTGTGTTCGTTTATATTTGACTTGGGGATTTTATTAATTCTGATTGTATTAATCTCGAGATGAGCGCATTGCTTATTCTTAAACCTAAATTCTCTAGACTTATTTCTATTAACGCTCCTAATACTAAAAACGTAAGTGAAAGTACAGTTAACGTAAATGAAAATGAAAATGAAAATAAGCGCGCGAATGAAATGGAAAAGGTAAATCTAAATCGAAAGGAAAATGAGTCATTTGCACTAATTCCTACTGGTAACGTTATTGATTTACCTAGTAAGGGTAGTGTTGACATTCTAACCGGCCTTACAGTACCTAAGGAAATGTATAGTAAAATTATAACTACTGGATTGCAACATGTAGTTAAAAGAGTTCAAATTCTTAGTCTTAATATTCGTGAGAGTAGAGCTGTAAGATTTTACCATGATAAATTATTCCAATTACTGAGACCTCATGGGTTTACTTGAAAAGATGTTAAAGATGTTATGGAACTTAACTACTGTAACAATAATGTCGCTTTAATTTGTGGACATGAATATGAAGCGCTTGATTAATCAAGCGACTGATATTCTAACTTGATGACTTTAGTATTTGCTAAGGATTGACCTAATAAAAAGACATATAATAGATTCTTGAAAGCTATGTTTGATTATTATGTAGAGTATAGTATTATTACTGGTGCTAAAATGGATGATGAATGAATGAAAATGTGAAAAGGATTAGAAGCTCGATTTAATAGTGACCAGAAGGCAATTGAAATTTCAACTTATTTAAGATGGGAAAAAGATGCAATCTGTGTTAAATATTTAGATAAGTTAGATGAAGCGCCTTTATAAAAAAGGCGAGAGTAAAGCTGAAGGTTTTAGAATGGATCAGTTGTCTAAAGAAATTGTTCAAAGGTTAGAATGATATAGAGAAGACTACGAATATCTGGCTAAGGAATTAGTTAATAGTGGTAAAATAAGTAAATATTTACTTAGAAAGAGACCTAGTATGATTAAGAGAGATGTTAGTGAGATTAGTGATAGGGTCTTAGGTGTAACTGATAAAGATATTATTAAAAGTAGATATGATATTTTAGATAAACTATATAATATTACATGTAAGTTTGATCCTAGTATTAAAAGTCAAGCCCAACTATCTTTTACTAGTCCATTGACTGAATTAATTGAAAGAGTGTTAAATGTTTATGAGGATAGAGAACTGGCCCAAAGTAAATTGGAAAGTGAATTAGTTAAGTATAATGAAAATTATTTTAAAATGTTATTAGAACTAGATAACAATAGCGCACAGAAAGTTTCTATTTTAGCTAAAGAGTACCAAGGGTTGGTTAGAAGTATTAGCTTGGATACTGAGAAGGTTTACGAACATGATAATTATCGACGTATGGTTGAACAGTTACATTCAAAAAGTATAAGGGAAAATAGATTAGCTCGATCTGGATTGTTAGTAATGATGCTAAATATTGAATGAGTATCCTCAATTGTTATCATGGAATGTATCTCAGCTATTAACAAATCTCTGGAAGGTGAAGTAAGTACAACTATTGTTGCAGGGAATATTAAAGAGCGATTTATTCGACGTATTAAAATATTAAATAATAAGTATGGTACCGATAATTTTGTGCCTCCTAAATTATTTAGAGATGGTAAATTGTATAATGATTTTACTATGTATGATGGACTACATCAGCTTAGCCTGATGGATGACACCGAATTTATAGGGGTTTCATCTACATTAGTATTTACATTAGCTAATAACAGCAAAAAACTATTTAATACGCGTTTAATTAAAAAAGATGGACATTCCATTCCATTCTATTAAAAATCTTTATTTAGATGATAAGGCCATGCATAATTTAGCTTTAACCAGTTCTACTCCTCTTGATTTACCAATGGTATGTGAACCTAGATCTCCTGGTTTTGAACATAATAAATTTATTTATGGACCATATGTGACTGATGACGCAAATCAATACTGTGATCCATTCCATAGTATTTTAAGATCAAAACATGATCTCATGAAGATGCCTGAAGGTCAAGAAATACTTTCTGATTGTGTAAATTATTTAAATAGACAAAAACTTGTGATTCATGAAGAGGTCTTAGATTTCTTAATTTCTGAGTGAGAAAGTGGTAGAAGTGATACGTTATTTAAAGAATATATTAAACCAATGCCAAGTGATAATGGCAATGATGCTATTAAACATAATGCTATCCATTACCGATATCAGTCTATTCTAAGTCTTGCTTCTAATTTTAGAAAATTGCCTTATTTCTATTTACCTGTATTTGGAGATTTTAGAGGAAGACTATATACATTCTGTAGTTTACTATCATACCAAGGCCAAGATTTAAGTAGAGGTTTAATTGGATTTTATAATGAGTCTGAAGAAATTAATTCCGAGGGTTTATGTTATGTTTACCATTACATGGCTAATACTTTTGGTAATGATAAATTAAGTCATGATAATAAAGTGTCATTTAGTGAATCTATTATTAAAGAATGTTTAGATTTATACGAGAATGATAAAGAAAAATGAAAAAATTTATGATTGAATAAAGCTGCGGAACCGGTACTATTCTTAAGTTTATTTTAGCAGTTAAAAAAATTATGTTAAACCATAAAAATAATGTCAAAAACTACTGTACTTTACCTATTTTATTAGATGCTAGTTGTAACGGTACACAGCATCTTTCAGCTTTATTGAGAGAAGTGGAGTTAGGTAATAAAGTAAATTTAATGGCCGATCCTAATAATCTAAGACAGGATTTCTATAATGAAGGTGTAAAAATGTTGAAAAGGAAATGGATAGAGTTTATACTGACTATACTGGCGATAAAGTAGATCCTAAGAAAATGCTCAATATTTAAATTACTAGATCTATGATTAAGAAACCCATTATCACTATTAACTACAATATTAGCAGAATTGGAGTTAAAGAGCAATTACAAGATCAATTTACAAGGCTATTTGAAGATAAAATTCCATATTATAAAATTCCTGAAAATAGGACTAAGGACGGTAAAGTAATGAGTTTAAGTCCGGTTGAGTTATGAGAGTTATCTAGTGTAGTTTATACAACATTTAAAAATTTACCTGCATACAAAGATTTAATTAACTATTTAGATTCTATTAATAATATTATGAATGAATTAAATAGACCCTTAACTTGAATTACTCCTAAAGGTATTAAAATTTATGCTAACTATAGAACTTATGAATCTCTTACTACACAAGCTAAATTTTTTGAACATTCTAAACCAGTAACTATTAGTATTCCTACTAATAAATTAAATAAACGGAAAAATAAAATAGCTTTTATGCCTAATTTAATTCATTAGATGCTTCAAATATTCACTTACTAGTAGACTTAATTAAAAAAATAATATTCCATTATACACTATTCATGATTGTTTTGCTACTACCCCAAATAATGTCACAAAATTAGAAGAAATGGTAAAAAGAGCATTTATCCTAATGTATTTTGGTGAACAAGGGTATTTAGAAAAAATGCATAATCATTTCTTAGAGGAAATTGAATCTATTGTAACTCCAGTGGATGGCTATATCCACTTGGGTAAAAATAAAATGATCGAGATTCCTAAATTACCAGGTAACTTAACTGACGAAAAAATTAGAAATTTATTTGTAAACGGTATTAAGAATAGTCAATACTTTATCTCATAATGAAATTAATTAATTATAACCCTAGAAGCTTAGACCTTCTAACATTGCCTGTAGCTAATATTGTAACAGATTCTACTTTACCATTAGATATTAGAAATGTAACCTATATCTACCCGAAGACAAGAGATCCTCACACTAAATTTTTACAAGGTACTAGTTTCAATAGACCCGTTATTTGTAGTATTGTCGTTCTTAAACATCCGGCACCGGCACCGGCAAATAATAGTATTTGATTACTATGTCATTTAACTGGTGAGATTATCTTTGTATCATTAATTGATTCACATAATAGTAAATTAACCATGATGAGTATTGTTCAAAAAATTTTAACTAATGTTTTAAAAAGCAGTAGTTGAAAGGAAAAAAGTACGTAGATCAATTGATAAAGGTGTATTATATGTAGAAGATTGTGTTGTATTAGTACCTAAAGGATTCTTTACACTTAAGTATCTATGTGACCTAAAGGTAAAATATGGATATAATGTAGTAACGTATAAATACAACCAAAAGGTTAGATCACATTATATTATGTCGGAGTTTATGTATACATTCTATGCTTATCTAAATAATAATGATTATGAAAAACCTTATAGTAAAGCCGTTAAATTTAACTGTATGATGAAAAATTTCCCCGTTCCAATTATTGAAACTTTCACCATATGTAATCAGTAATAATATATAAGAACGAGTTATAAATGACTCTAACGATTTTAAATCGAATATAACCTTTTTATAAATGATTTTACTATTAACTGTCTTAAGCAATTCAGAACCTACAAATGTTGTTTTACATAACGCGGTAACTGGAGAACTTATTAAAACTATGAGTTTGAAAGCTAAAAAAGTTCCTTTAAAGGAAGTGTTGTTAGCTATGGGAACCTCATTCTCAGGTAACAAGCTTTATTTACACCATCTTTACTGTAAAACTTGAGCTTTATCTTATTTAAGCTTATTAGGCTGCGAAGTAATTAGCTATAAAAATAATAGTCAATTACCTTCACCCGCTAACAATCTACAAGCTGTTTTAATGGGTCTTTCAAAATTATCTCCGGAGAAATTTGAAGATGCAGTTAAAACACTTAATGATGCCACATCTACACTTATTAAGAAATAATATTCCCCCCCTCCCAGCCTTTATATAAGAAGATTCCCAATTTATATTTAAAGGAGAGAGAGAGAGGAGGTGTATATATTGGGAGATAGAGGGTATATATTGGGAGATAGAGGGTATATATTGGGGAGATAGAAGGTATATATTGGCGTATATATTGCCATATTTAGCGCATATTAATGCTTATTAATCATTATTAGTTACCGCATATTAAGGACATATTAACGCTTATAAAGCTATAGAATCTAATATAAAGGTATAAATCTTTATTAATCATTATAAATGGATACAAATGCATGCTGGGCGGCTTTTATCATCAAGTTTTGGGATAGAAATGGATGGTGGGCGTCTTTTGTCATCAATTTTTGGTGATGTTTTCTTAATTTCATTAATTTAATGGGTAAGTTGGTAAACTTTCATTCTAATTTTATTATAAATTCGTCGTATTTACTTAAATCTTCTTGACATTTATCTAAATATTTACAGAATGTAATTAAATCATGTAAAATAATTATTCAACACATTCACTAAGAACTCCAATCCTATCTTAAAAAAACTTCTACTGGTTTTGAGGGGACACTTAATAAATTACTTCTGAATACATTATATGGTTACTTTGGAAGAGCTATGATTGTAAATCAACCTCTTACTTGTGAGGAGGATCAATTAGATAAACTAATTTCGATGGAAGTTGTAGATAATTATAGACCGTTAGGTATTAAACGATATTTATTACTATTGAAAACTAATTTAAGTAAAGAACAGATCACTGAAATTTATAAAGCTGTTGGGTCAACTGGAGAAAGTCGAAAGGCATTAGTTACTTCTAATGTGGCGGGCGGTTGCTGGGAGAGAGAGAGAGAGAAAAAGGTATCCTCTTATAGAGAAAGCTTATACAGAGAGAGAGCAAAAACATATAGTTATCCTCTTATATAGAGAGAGAGAGAAAAGTTATCTTCTTATATAGAGCGCTTATACAGAGTGAGAGAGAGCACTATATATCACATATTAAACATTATAAACCCATATTTAACCTATATTAAACACATATTAATCATTAAATATTATATTATATAATATTAACCTTTATAAACCTTTATTAACGCTTAGAAATCTGGCCCGGGTCCCCTTTTCATCAAGTTTGGGGATATTAAGGGATGGTGGGCGTGTTTTGTCATAGATTTTTGGTGGCCACTTTTCTCATCTATTTTGGGGTTATTTATCTTAATTACATTTATTTAATGGTGATAGTTGGTAGACTTTCCTTCAAATTAACAAAATATTGCGAGTTAATCCTCTAAAAGAATTATTCAACACTCCAATCCAATCTACAATCTGAGGTAAACCTTTTGGAAATTCACTAGCTATTTACACTACTTTTGTGAAGATTATACTAAACTTAGTCACATTAACAAATAACAAACTAACACTTAAACTTAAAATTTACCAACTAAAAGATTAATTTATCTGAACACCTACAATTTTTTTTAACAAATCTTCACAATTACACCCACATTAACATTATAATCAATATACATATCTAAGAAATAAGTGTTAAAATATAAAAATTTTTAGTTAAATTAGGTGCAAAGTTAGAAAAAAAAAAAAAAATAACAGAAATTAAGAGGAGAGTCGACTTATTTATCGACCAATTTCACTACATTTTATAATAAATAATGGGGATTTTTTATACCTTCAAACAATCACTAGTCACTAACATATAATCATTACAAAATCTTACACTTAAACACAATTGGATAGAAAAATTATAAAAATTACTTAGTTTGGATAGCTTTTTTACTGCCCAAAGGCCTTATTATCATTAACTATACTTAATATTACATTAATTCTAGCTAACTTATATATCAGAAGTAATCCTCTTATAGGTTTAGATATAAAAATCATTTAAAAGAGAAGTTAAGTTATTTTGAGTATTTTCTAAGATTTTAAATATAGACTAAGATGTATTAACCTCTTTAATTTACTAAATACATTATACTATAACTCTTAGATAAGCTTCGGCTGATTGGGATACTGCGTATATGCGACGTTGTATCTGGCGGTTTTCCGTCTCGGCAAAAAAATACTAACTAATATTATGACTAGAAGAACCCTGAACAATCTGAAACCGTTAACAAATTTATTGAAATTGAAACGGATTGCTACTATAGATATCGAAACTATTTCTTATACTGATGGGGTTCAAATCCCAGTCATGTTAACTGCGTATGTGCAAGGTAAAATTATTCAACAGCATTTATCAACGTTTATGCTAAATGGAGAATCAATAGAAGTTGGAATCAATAATATGTTTAAAACTTTCCTTGATCAATTTTTGGTAGAAGCTTATAACCATGTGGTTTATTTACATAATTTAGGTATGTTTGATGGATATATTTTAGTACCAGCTTTATATGATTACTTTGAAAGTCTTAAAGATATCAAAGTATTAATTGATGCTGATCATAAGTATATTTTAGTTAAACTAACTAAAGTTAAAATTGAGTTTAAAGACTCCTTACGAATCCTACCTATGTCCTTAGAGAGTTTAGCTTCAACTTACAATATTAAAGGTAAAACTGAACCTTATAATGTTAAATGACAAGATTTAACATTTCATTTAAATAATAATCCATTAAAACCAACTGAAGATTGAATTAGGTTTAAGTTGTATGCTGATCAAGATGTAATTTCTCTTTATAAAATTATGATCAAAACTCAAAATTGGTGTTATAGTGAATTTCAAACGGATTTAGCTTTAACTTTTAGTACAGCCTCTTTAGCTATTAGAGTTTATCGAACAAAATTCCTTCCAGAAACTGATTTAGATAAAAGTTTAGTGAATGGTAAAATTGTTAGTCAATTTCCTTTAATAAATTCTTGATTAGATACAATTATTAGAAAAGCTTATTATGGGGGTTCTACAGATTACTTTAAACTTTATGGTGAAAATTTACATTATTATGATGTTAATTCCTTATATCCAGCTGCTATGAAATTAGGTGTTCCAGGTCAATTTCAGAGAACTAATACCGAGATTGATTCACTTGAGAATTTCTATGGTTATGTAGAAGCTAAAATTGTTTACAATGGTGATGAAATTCCCTTATTACCTTATCGAAATTTTGATGGTAGTCTTATTTACCCTAAAGGTGAATGAATTGGTTTATACTTCTCAGAAGAACTTAAAGAAGTCGTAAAATATGGTTACACAGTACTCCCTATTAAAGGTTATGAATTTGAAAAAATCATGCCATTTAATAACTATGTGGATTACTTCTATGAACTTAAAAATACTTCTACAGGTTTTGAACGAACACTTAATAAATTACTTCTGAATACCTTGTATGGTTACTTTGGAAGATCTATAACTGTAAATCAACCTCTTACTTGTGAAGAGAGCGAATTAGATAAATTGATTTTGATGGAAGTTGTAGATAATTATAGACCATTAGGTATTAAAGGATATCTTGTTTTATTAAAAACTAATTTAAGTAAGACACAGATCACTGAAATTAATAAAGCGGTTGGAGGAACTGGTAAAGGTCGAAAGGCATTAGTTACTTCTAATGTGGCTGTAGCGGCGGCTGTAACTGCTAATGCTCGAGTTATCATGATAAAATATAAACGATTACCTAATAACACTTTATTTTACACAGATACTGATTCAATTTTTTTACAAAAACCATTAGATCCTAACCTATGTAATAGTAAGTTAGGCTTCATGAAAGATGAATTATCTGGGAAAGTTATTGATAAAGCTTATTTCTTAGGTATTAAACAATATTGCTATACTTATTATGATCATAGTAATACGCTTTATACCAAATCCGTTTTTGCTGGTGTCAAAAGAGATTCATTATCATTAGATGATTTCAAACAGATGAGTAAAGGAGCTATTATGACAATTGAGGGAGAAGGACAAACTTTCTACAGAAATTTTGTTAAACATACTATTACGGTAAGTAAAACACCTACAAGAATTATTAAAAGGAATTGTGATAAAAATTTATCAGTCGACAATAACTTTATTCCACCTACTATTGATTTGAAATATGTTGATTACACAGCTAAAGTAGAAAAATTAGCAACAATGGTTATTAATAAAATCATCCGTAAATTTAATAATATTAAAAAAAGATTATTTATTTAACATATCTCCCCTTATCAAAAGGGGGGATTATGATAATTAGTTTGCAGTATCCATAGAATTACCTTCAAGACTAATATGTTTCTTCACAGAAGTCTCATCAATAGAGTTGTCAATAGCTGCAATATTATCTCATATAGGATCCATAGACTATTCCGATACAATTGGTAAAGCAAGAGAATTTTCATCTTGTTTTCTCAACTTTCGTAAAGTTTTAGCTACAACATCCTGAACAAGTAAAAGTGACTTATCAAATGTCTCATAGGTATCTTTAGAATTCAATAGCATACCTACGTCTTTCACAATTAATGGTAAACCATCAATTTTTCAACTAAAGCGCATAAACGATACATTATACCGAATAGAAAAATCTAGAGCCGCTTTAGTGGTGAAAAGACCTTTACTTAATAGAACTAATGAAGGTGTACCTTGCTTTGTGTACTCAATACTTAAGTCAGCTACACTGTTGTTGTTTAGTACTGCATTTAAAGCAACATTTCTAAACTCCTTCTTTGTAGCATCTTGTTTGATTCCACCTTTACCACTCTTAATCGCTTCAACTTTACCCGTCAAATGATTAATTAAGATCAAAATAGCAATTCCATCCGCACCAGTTACATTAATAAAGGTCAAATGTAAATTAGGAAATCCTCCTAGTAAATATTGTTGTCGTAAGTTTTTCATAGTTATATATTTTATTTTTTTTTATTTTTTTTAATTTTTTATTCAATACTGTCTAATGATCTGGTATTCACAAAAATAACACTTAATTCAAACACTGGATATCCCACATTATCGTGAATTTTTCTCTCCCCCAAGGGTTAGATGGCAAAAAGTGAGTCATTCACTCATCTAAGCTAGGAATAGCATCATCCCGTCACAAGAACTGAGGCCCTAAATTACGTTGCTCTCCACTCTCAAATGATCCAATAGTGATTAAAGATTTACGGACTGCAAAAGATTTAAATACATCATTGAATCTAAGTAATAAATAAATACAAACCATAAAATATGTAATTTTTAGTGGTGTATGAGATTCAACTTTAATTGAGATTTTATTTGAATTTGATACTAAATCACTAGACTGAGCTGTTAATCCTAAATGGTTACCTAAATCGCTTTTATAATAAATACAATTATTTACAAGCATTTTAGATAGAGTTAAAGAAACGAGACCTCATTCAAGATATTTAACATAAATTTTAAGGAGAGACATAAAGGTAGGGTGAGTAATAAATCATCATACTTTATAACCAGCATAAATAAAAAGACCTAATATAAAAAAAGCTAAGATATGATATCCAGAGAGATAATAGGTTGTTAAATAAAGAAAAGTCATAATATTAGTTAGTATTTTTTTGCCGAGACGGAAAACCGCCAGATACAACGTCGCATATACGCAGTATCCCAATCAGCCGAAGCTTATCTAAGAGTTATAGTATAATGTATTTAGTAAATTAAAGAGGTTAATACATCTTAGTCTATATTTAAAATCTTAGAAAATACTCAAAATAACTTAACTTCTCTTTTAAATGATTTTTATATCTAAACCTATAAGAGGATTACTTCTGATATATAAGTTAGCTAGAATTAATGTAATATTAAGTATAGTTAATGATAATAAGGCCTTTGGGCAGTAAAAAAGCTATCCAAACTAAGTAATTTTTATAATTTTTCTATCCAATTGTGTTTAAGTGTAAGATTTTGTAATGATTATATGTTAGTGACTAGTGATTGTTTGAAGGTATAAAAAATCCCCATTATTTATTATAAAATGTAGTGAAATTGGTCGATAAATAAGTCGACTCTCCTCTTAATTTCTGTTATTTTTTTTTTTTTTTCTAACTTTGCACCTAATTTAACTAAAAATTTTTATATTTTAACACTTATTTCTTAGATATGTATATTGATTATAATGTTAATGTGGGTGTAATTGTGAAGATTTGTTAAAAAAAATTGTAGGTGTTCAGATAAATTAATCTTTTAGTTGGTAAATTTTAAGTTTAAGTGTTAGTTTGTTATTTGTTAATGTGACTAAGTTTAGTATAATCTTCACAAAAGTAGTGTAAATAGCTAGTGAATTTCCAAAAGGTTTACCTCAGATTGTAGATTGGATTGGAGTGTTGAATAATTCTTTTAGAGGATTAACTCGCAATATTTTGTTAATTTGAAGGAAAGTCTACCAACTATCACCATTAAATAAATGTAATTAAGATAAATAACCCCAAAATAGATGAGAAAAGTGGCCACCAAAAATCTATGACAAAACACGCCCACCATCCCTTAATATCCCCAAACTTGATGAAAAGGGGACCCGGGCCAGATTTCTAAGCGTTAATAAAGGTTTATAAAGGTTAATATTATATAATATAATATTTAATGATTAATATGTGTTTAATATAGGTTAAATATGGGTTTATAATGTTTAATATGTGATATATAGTGCTCTCTCTCACTCTGTATAAGCGCTCTATATAAGAAGATAACTTTTCTCTCTCTCTCTATATAAGAGGATAACTATATGTTTTTGCTCTCTCTCTGTATAAGCTTTCTCTATAAGAGGATACCTTTTTCTCTCTCTCTCTCTCCCAGCAACCGCCCGCCACATTAGAAGTAACTAATGCCTTTCGACTTTCTCCAGTTGACCCAACAGCTTTATAAATTTCAGTGATCTGTTCTTTACTTAAATTAGTTTTCAATAGTAATAAATATCGTTTAATACCTAACGGTCTATAATTATCTACAACTTCCATCGAAATTAGTTTATCTAATTGATCCTCCTCACAAGTAAGAGGTTGATTTACAATCATAGCTCTTCCAAAGTAACCATATAATGTATTCAGAAGTAATTTATTAAGTGTCCCCTCAAAACCAGTAGAAGTTTTTTTAAGATAGGATTGGAGTTCTTAGTGAATGTGTTGAATAATTATTTTACATGATTTAATTACATTCTGTAAATATTTAGATAAATGTCAAGAAGATTTAAGTAAATACGACGAATTTATAATAAAATTAGAATGAAAGTTTACCAACTTACCCATTAAATTAATGAAATTAAGAAAACATCACCAAAAATTGATGACAAAAGACGCCCACCATCCATTTCTATCCCAAAACTTGATGATAAAAGCCGCCCAGCATGCATTTGTATCCATTTATAATGATTAATAAAGATTTATACCTTTATATTAGATTCTATAGCTTTATAAGCGTTAATATGTCCTTAATATGCGGTAACTAATAATGATTAATAAGCATTAATATGCGCTAAATATGGCAATATATACGCCAATATATACCTTCTATCTCCCCAATATATACCCTCTATCTCCCAATATATACCCTCTATCTCCCAATATATACACCTCCTCTCTCTCTCTCCTTTAAATATAAATTGGGAATCTTCTTATATAAAGGCTGGGAGGGGGGGAATATTATTTCTTAATAAGTGTAGATGTGGCATCATTAAGTGTTTTAACTGCATCTTCAAATTTCTCCGGAGATAATTTTGAAAGACCCATTAAAACAGCTTGTAGATTGTTAGCGGGTGAAGGTAATTGACTATTATTTTTATAGCTAATTACTTCGCAGCCTAATAAGCTTAAATAAGATAAAGCTCAAGTTTTACAGTAAAGATGGTGTAAATAAAGCTTGTTACCTGAGAATGAGGTTCCCATAGCTAACAACACTTCCTTTAAAGGAACTTTTTTAGCTTTCAAACTCATAGTTTTAATAAGTTCTCCAGTTACCGCGTTATGTAAAACAACATTTGTAGGTTCTGAATTGCTTAAGACAGTTAATAGTAAAATCATTTATAAAAAGGTTATATTCGATTTAAAATCGTTAGAGTCATTTATAACTCGTTCTTATATATTATTACTGATTACATATGGTGAAAGTTTCAATAATTGGAACGGGGAAATTTTTCATCATACAGTTAAATTTAACGGCTTTACTATAAGGTTTTTCATAATCATTATTATTTAGATAAGCATAGAATGTATACATAAACTCCGACATAATATAATGTGATCTAACCTTTTGGTTGTATTTATACGTTACTACATTATATCCATATTTTACCTTTAGGTCACATAGATACTTAAGTGTAAAGAATCCTTTAGGTACTAATACAACACAATCTTCTACATATAATACACCTTTATCAATTGATCTACGTACTTTTTTCCTTTCAACTACTGCTTTTTAAAACATTAGTTAAAATTTTTTGAACAATACTCATCATGGTTAATTTACTATTATGTGAATCAATTAATGATACAAAGATAATCTCACCAGTTAAATGACATAGTAATCAAATACTATTATTTGCCGGTGCCGGTGCCGGATGTTTAAGAACGACAATACTACAAATAACGGGTCTATTGAAACTAGTACCTTGTAAAAATTTAGTGTGAGGATCTCTTGTCTTCGGGTAGATATAGGTTACATTTCTAATATCTAATGGTAAAGTAGAATCTGTTACAATATTAGCTACAGGCAATGTTAGAAGGTCTAAGCTTCTAGGGTTATAATTAATTAATTTCATTATGAGATAAAGTATTGACTATTCTTAATACCGTTTACAAATAAATTTCTAATTTTTTCGTCAGTTAAGTTACCTGGTAATTTAGGAATCTCGATCATTTTATTTTTACCCAAGTGGATATAGCCATCCACTGGAGTTACAATAGATTCAATTTCCTCTAAGAAATGATTATGCATTTTTTCTAAATACCCTTGTTCACCAAAATACATTAGGATAAATGCTCTTTTTACCATTTCTTCTAATTTTGTGACATTATTTGGGGTAGTAGCAAAACAATCATGAATAGTGTATAATGGAATATTATTTTTTTAATTAAGTCTACTAGTAAGTGAATATTTGAAGCATCTAATGAATTAAATTAGGCATAAAAGCTATTTTATTTTTCCGTTTATTTAATTTATTAGTAGGAATACTAATAGTTACTGGTTTAGAATGTTCAAAAAATTTAGCTTGTGTAGTAAGAGATTCATAAGTTCTATAGTTAGCATAAATTTTAATACCTTTAGGAGTAATTCAAGTTAAGGGTCTATTTAATTCATTCATAATATTATTAATAGAATCTAAATAGTTAATTAAATCTTTGTATGCAGGTAAATTTTTAAATGTTGTATAAACTACACTAGATAACTCTCATAACTCAACCGGACTTAAACTCATTACTTTACCGTCCTTAGTCCTATTTTCAGGAATTTTATAATATGGAATTTTATCTTCAAATAGCCTTGTAAATTGATCTTGTAATTGCTCTTTAACTCCAATTCTGCTAATATTGTAGTTAATAGTGATAATGGGTTTCTTAATCATAGATCTAGTAATTTAAATATTGAGCATTTTCTTAGGATCTACTTTATCGCCAGTATAGTCAGTATAAACTCTATCCATTTCCTTTTCAACATTTTTACACCTTCATTATAGAAATCCTGTCTTAGATTATTAGGATCGGCCATTAAATTTACTTTATTACCTAACTCCACTTCTCTCAATAAAGCTGAAAGATGCTGTGTACCGTTACAACTAGCATCTAATAAAATAGGTAAAGTACAGTAGTTTTTGACATTATTTTTATGGTTTAACATAATTTTTTTAACTGCTAAAATAAACTTAAGAATAGTACCGGTTCCGCAGCTTTATTCAATCATAAATTTTTTCATTTTTCTTTATCATTCTCGTATAAATCTAAACATTCTTTAATAATAGATTCACTAAATGACACTTTATTATCATGACTTAATTTATCATTACCAAAAGTATTAGCCATGTAATGGTAAACATAACATAAACCCTCGGAATTAATTTCTTCAGACTCATTATAAAATCCAATTAAACCTCTACTTAAATCTTGGCCTTGGTATGATAGTAAACTACAGAATGTATATAGTCTTCCTCTAAAATCTCCAAATACAGGTAAATAGAAATAAGGCAATTTTCTAAAATTAGAAGCAAGACTTAGAATAGACTGATATCGGTAATGGATAGCATTATGTTTAATAGCATCATTGCCATTATCACTTGGCATTGGTTTAATATATTCTTTAAATAACGTATCACTTCTACCACTTTCTCACTCAGAAATTAAGAAATCTAAGACCTCTTCATGAATCACAAGTTTTTGTCTATTTAAATAATTTACACAATCAGAAAGTATTTCTTGACCTTCAGGCATCTTCATGAGATCATGTTTTGATCTTAAAATACTATGGAATGGATCACAGTATTGATTTGCGTCATCAGTCACATATGGTCCATAAATAAATTTATTATGTTCAAAACCAGGAGATCTAGGTTCACATACCATTGGTAAATCAAGAGGAGTAGAACTGGTTAAAGCTAAATTATGCATGGCCTTATCATCTAAATAAAGATTTTTAATAGAATGGAATGGAATGTCCATCTTTTTTAATTAAACGCGTATTAAATAGTTTTTTGCTGTTATTAGCTAATGTAAATACTAATGTAGATGAAACCCCTATAAATTCGGTGTCATCCATCAGGCTAAGCTGATGTAGTCCATCATACATAGTAAAATCATTATACAATTTACCATCTCTAAATAATTTAGGAGGCACAAAATTATCGGTACCATACTTATTATTTAATATTTTAATACGTCGAATAAATCGCTCTTTAATATTCCCTGCAACAATAGTTGTACTTACTTCACCTTCCAGAGATTTGTTAATAGCTGAGATACATTCCATGATAACAATTGAGGATACTCATTCAATATTTAGCATCATTACTAACAATCCAGATCGAGCTAATCTATTTTCCCTTATACTTTTTGAATGTAACTGTTCAACCATACGTCGATAATTATCATGTTCGTAAACCTTCTCAGTATCCAAGCTAATACTTCTAACCAACCCTTGGTACTCTTTAGCTAAAATAGAAACTTTCTGTGCGCTATTGTTATCTAGTTCTAATAACATTTTAAAATAATTTTCATTATACTTAACTAATTCACTTTCCAATTTACTTTGGGCCAGTTCTCTATCCTCATAAACATTTAACACTCTTTCAATTAATTCAGTCAATGGACTAGTAAAAGATAGTTGGGCTTGACTTTTAATACTAGGATCAAACTTACATGTAATATTATATAGTTTATCTAAAATATCATATCTACTTTTAATAATATCTTTATCAGTTACACCTAAGACCCTATCACTAATCTCACTAACATCTCTCTTAATCATACTAGGTCTCTTTCTAAGTAAATATTTACTTATTTTACCACTATTAACTAATTCCTTAGCCAGATATTCGTAGTCTTCTCTATATCATTCTAACCTTTGAACAATTTCTTTAGACAACTGATCCATTCTAAAACCTTCAGCTTTACTCTCGCCTTTTTTATAAAGGCGCTTCATCTAACTTATCTAAATATTTAACACAGATTGCATCTTTTTCCCATCTTAAATAAGTTGAAATTTCAATTGCCTTCTGGTCACTATTAAATCGAGCTTCTAATCCTTTTCACATTTTCATTCATTCATCATCCATTTTAGCACCAGTAATAATACTATACTCTACATAATAATCAAACATAGCTTTCAAGAATCTATTATATGTCTTTTTATTAGGTCAATCCTTAGCAAATACTAAAGTCATCAAGTTAGAATATCAGTCGCTTGATTAATCAAGCGCTTCATATTCATGTCCACAAATTAAAGCGACATTATTGTTACAGTAGTTAAGTTCCATAACATCTTTAACATCTTTTCAAGTAAACCCATGAGGTCTCAGTAATTGGAATAATTTATCATGGTAAAATCTTACAGCTCTACTCTCACGAATATTAAGACTAAGAATTTGAACTCTTTTAACTACATGTTGCAATCCAGTAGTTATAATTTTACTATACATTTCCTTAGGTACTGTAAGGCCGGTTAGAATGTCAACACTACCCTTACTAGGTAAATCAATAACGTTACCAGTAGGAATTAGTGCAAATGACTCATTTTCCTTTCGATTTAGATTTACCTTTTCCATTTCATTCGCGCGCTTATTTTCATTTTCATTTTCATTTACGTTAACTGTACTTTCACTTACGTTTTTAGTATTAGGAGCGTTAATAGAAATAAGTCTAGAGAATTTAGGTTTAAGAATAAGCAATGCGCTCATCTCGAGATTAATACAATCAGAATTAATAAAATCCCCAAGTCAAATATAAACGAACACAAGAAAAATAAACTTTAAAAACCGAAGATGCATCTTAGGTAAGCCATTTAAAGTGTGTGCTGTTTTTATTTTTAGTTTTTGTCTTTTTTGCTGGACAAAAAGCAGACAAAAAAGTAAAAAATAAAAAAATAAAGCGTAAAAACCGTTGACGTACGCAAAGATTGACTGGACACTATTAAAAAATGTATTCATCTCTATAAGTCAACAGAATAATAAGTTTAATTTATACCGTATACTACTAAATTCGCCCGTTGAATAATATATATAAGAGGAATAATATATATAAGAGGAATAATATATATATATAAGAGGAATAATATATATAAGAGTAATACAAAAATCATATTTTAGCAAGAGAGGTTGAACCAGTCTTTTCTAGTCTCACCAACCATGAAAATAGAGCTGCTTGTGATTGAATCCCACTGATTAGCAGTAAAATTGTCTTTTCTAGTGTCGCCTACAATGAAAAAAGGGCTGCTTGTGCTTGTGTTTGAATTTCACGGCATAGCAGTAAAATTGTCTTTTGAGAGAATAAGGGCGAGCTCTTTGGGTTGGCTAGTGAATAAGGTGGATCTCTTTGCGTTAGTGAGAAACAACAAGGACCCAGAAAGCGATCTATTTTTCCTTTCCTTTTTTTAAGGGGCTCTCTCTGTTTTAGCCCTGTGGGACAAAAAGGAAAAAAAGAAAAAAAAAAATAAGCGCCCCTTTCTTTTTTTTTTACTTTTTTGTCGTTTTTGTCTGGGACAAAAAAGACAAAAACTAAAAAAAAAACTAAAAAGGGCGACGCCAAAGATAAGATCTAAGCCTATTAAGATATAAGAAAGTTAATTTAACGAAGGTTAACTGATTATCAAGGGGCTAAAAACTTCAAGGCTAAAATTTAACTGCCCTTCCCCTTAAGTTTTTAACGGGTTAAAAAAAGGAAAGGAAAAACAGATACTAAATAATGTGAAATATTTACTCTAACGTTAAGTTTTTGCTAGAAAAGGAGCAGATAAATAGAAATAAGCGCTGCTGTTTTTATTCCAGTTTTTTAGTTTTTCCAAAGGAAAAAGCTAAAAACTGGAATAAAAAAGAGAGTAAAAATAAGTGCCTTTCCTAACAGAAAATAAAAAAAAAAAATCAGCGAATAAAAAAGAAAGAGAAGGAGTGGTCGCAAGTATGTCGTAATTGGTAGCCGAACAGTTCTTAGGAAACTGTGGTTTATAACCGTGTGGGTTCAAGTCCCACTACTTGTATTTATTTAGCCCTCTTGATTTATTCCTTTTATTTCCTTTTTTTTCTTTTAATTAGTCGGCTCTAAAATAAATCGAAGAGCGAGAGGCGATAAGAAGAAAGTAAAGGCCACAGACAAACCAACCCTGGTAAAAGGGCGAAATCTAAAAGGGGGGTATAGTATAATGGCATTACACTGTGTTTGCATCACTGTTATAGGCGTTCGATTCGCCTTATCTCCAGTCCGACTCTTTTTTGATGTGCGTGCAAAAAGAAGGGATTAATATCTTTTCCTTTGTTTTAACCTGAAAGGATAAAGAATAGGGAATGGCCTTAGTAGCATAAAGGTAATGCACTTGATTGAAGATCTCGGTATTTAAAGTTCGATTCTTTTCTAAGGCAATCGCTCTATGATTTAAGCTCGACTACCTATTTTCTCGGTCCATCTGTAACTTTCTTTTTTGCGCAAAAAGGACTTAGAAAAAGGGGCGCTTATTTTTTATTTTCTGTTTCTGTTTTCCTCCGGTTTTAGTATTTTTTATCTTTGCCCAGCTTGGCCTGGCCAAGCAGGAAAAAAGAGGCAAAGATAAAAATACTAAAACAGGAGGAAAATACTACAAAAACAGCCCGCTTATTTTTATTCGCCCAGCAGAGCTGGGCGCTTGGTTTTTATTTCTGTTTTTATTTTCGAAAAGAAAAAGGAAAAGGAAAAAAGGAACGGGCTTGATATTTATTCATCCCGCATGCTATTATTTATGCTTTCGCCTTTTCATCGAAGATGAAAAAGGGACTAAAAAAGGGAAACAAGTGACTTGTAATTGGGTAGTTTCCTAGTTGGTTAAGGAGATTTACTGTAAATAAATTGGTACTGCCATCGCATGTTCGAATCATGCCTACCCAATCAAATACATTTCTCTCCCCTTTTTTTTATTTTCTGAAAATAAAAACAGGGTCCCCCGGGCTGTTCATTCCTCCCTTTTCATCACTCCTTTCCCTTTCTCTTTCCCTTTCCCTTTCCCTTTCCCTTTCCCTTTCCCTTTCCCTTTCCCAACTAGTTGGGAACAAACTAGTTGGGAACAAACTAGTTGGGAACAAACTAGTTGGGAACAAACTAGTTGGGAACAAACTAGCTTTTTATTTCGAAAGAAAAAAGGGAACAAACTAGCTTTTTCTTTTTATTTTTTATTTCTGTTTTTCTGTTTTTATTTTTTGTCTTTTTTGTCCTGCTTTTTGATTAATCAAAAAAGACAAAAACAGCAAAAAGCACAAAAAGGAAAAGGAAATAAAAATAAGCTGCGAGACAAAAAAGAGAATGAACTAGCTTTTTATTTTTTCGCCTTTTCATCGAAGATGAAAAAGGGAAGAAAAAAGGGAACAAACTAGCTTTTTATTTTTCCTCTTTAGTTTTTATTTTTTGGCAGCAAAAAATAAAAAAGGAAAAACAGGGCGCTTGTCCTTTTTATTTTTATTTTTTAATTTTCTTGTTTTTCTCCCGTTTTCTCTTTTTTCTTTCGAAAGAAAAAGGGATGAAGCCCCTTTTTTTTTATTTTCTGAAAATAAAAACAGGGTTGGGACTTGGGCGAGTCGGGCTAAAGAGAAAATAAAAAAAAAATAAAGCGCGCGACAAAAACACAAAAACAGCCCGCTTATTTTTACTCCTTTATTTTCACCAGCTCCTTTTACCTATTTCCTTTATTTTCTAAAATATAGGCCTCCCCCTAGGGCTAAGAGAAATGAACTAGTTGTTTTTCATGCACTTTTTATTTTTTGTCTGCTTTTTCTAAAAAATAGAGCGCCCTTTTTTTTTGTCTTTTTTAGAAAATAAGCGCCTTTTTATTTAGAAAAGGAGAGGGAAAAGCCTTAAGAATTTAAAAGTTAATTATCTGCTCTTTTTAAAACCTTCCTTTATATAAATAACGCGAATTGGTGAAAAGGTATCATCACTAGCTCATGCCTAGTAGTTCTGGGTTCAATTCCTGGATTCGCATATCGTAATAGCGAGTAATCTAACAAGGACATGCCTGAAAGTGTGACCGCTTTTAGTATTTTTTATCTTTGCCTCTTCTTTCAGAGGCAAAGATAAAAATACTAAAAAAAAATGGAATAAAAAACAGCGGGGCTGCGAGGGCGACAAAAAGGACTGATAATCTAACGGTAGGATACCATCTTTTCATGATGGAGGGTGTCGGTATATCGTAGTAATGGGGGACTGGTAATTTAGTGGTAGAATACTACATTTTCATTGTAGTCGCGTAAGTTCGATTCTTATCCAGTCTAATCCTATTTTATACAAATCAACTTTATTCTAGACTCCCCCCAGGGCCAGGATTAGGTTGGTAAGGAATTTTTTTCCTTTAACTTCTCACACGTTCCCGACTCTTTACATTTTTATTTTTTGTCTTTTTTGTCCTGCTTTTTGATTAATCAAAAAAGACAAAAACAGCAAAAAGCACAAAAAAGGAAAAGCAGCGGGGCTGGGCGACGAAAAATGGGCGACGAAAAGAAAAAGAGTCGGGCTAAGATAAAAAAATCTAAAGTGATGGGAACAAGAGTCGGGCGAGTACAATAATTGTTTACTTATCTACGTAATATGCAAGTACTTCAATTCCGCTAAATACTGCTGGTTTGTTGGATCTGGCGGAAAACTAAAGAGTCAGGATGAAAATAAAAGGCCAATAACCTAAGGGAATGAACAGAGAGAATAACATATTTACTTGCCTGAGGGGCCAGTCTAGTAGAGGTTTATTATTATATAAGTATGGTTTGTCCTATGGCATAAGTTACACACTGTGTCGGTTCAAATCCGATTATGTCTAGTACTAGTTTGTCTCTGCATTAACTACTTCATTCATCTTTTATTTTTAGGACTAGATAATAGTAATAACTTGGCTTATTCGAAAAGTAAGAGAAGAGTTTAAAAGATCCACTGTTTTTGTGTCTGCTTTTTGCTAAAGCAAAAAAGACAAAAAAAAGGGCTAAATTAATGTGCAATGTTGTCATAGACTATGCTTCACCATTAATGGCATATTTCTTCCTGTCCCTGGAGTCTCGCCCTTTTCTTTTTTTTTATACTTTTTGTTTCGCCCTGTCTTTTTTGCTATTTTTGTCTCCTTTTTTTTTAGTAAAAAAAAGGCGACAAAAAAGCAAAAAGCAGGGGCGCTTCTGTTTTTATTTTTTTAGTCTCACCCTTTCGTCGCCCATTTTAGTTTTTTTTTATTCTAAAAAAAAAGAAAATGGGCGCATAAAAGATTATGCGCCCCTGGGCGACATAAAGGAAAAAAGTTGTTAAAAGCTAGCAATGAAAGAAAGAAAGTACGCCCCATGTCGGGAGTAAAAGGATATGGAATGGTTAACTTTTCTGGTCAGATTAGTTTAGTAGTAAAATGACTGTCTTGTAAACAGTTGTCCTAGGTGCGATTCCTAGATTTGGCAGATTTTTGTATTCTTACTTTTTTCACCTTTTTTGTCCTTGCACGTCTATGATTATCCCAGGCCTATATTGAGGAGCTGTTATTTTATGTACCTGCCTGTTTTTTTTTGATACCCACCTTTTTGTCCAGAACAAAAAAAAAGCACGCTTCGAAAATAAATAAAAAGCAGATTATCGCCGCTTGTAAAAGGGACCCGGCAGGTGCTAGAGAAGTAATGGGTCATGGTCTAATGGGATTCCCTTTATTTTGCCCTTCTTTTTTGTTTATGTTTTATTCCCCCCCCCCCCTTTCCCTTTTTTACGCCTTTCTTTTTAAAAATAAAGGAAAGGTAAAAAGCTAGTTGTTTTTCATGCCCTTCTTTTTCTTTTTCTTTTTCTTTTTCTTTTTCTTTTTCTTTTTCTTTTCTTTTTTCCTCGCGCGCTTATTTTCGAAATAAAAACAGAAAAGAGTCGGGAGTGATTTATTGTTTTTTGCAAAATAAAAGTAAGCGCCTTTTTCATCTTTGATGAAAAGCAGCTCTGTTGGGCGAGGGCGGGAACTTGTTACTTAAACTCTAAAGGATATTCCAGTACTATTAGGCTCTAAGTCTAATAATAGGCATTTACTCCATTAATTCTTATAAGAAATTGAGTGTATATTCATATAGTATTAGTTTTCCCTTCTTTTTTTGCGCTCCAAAAAAAGAGTCGGGCCAGAATCATTTGTTTCACCATCTTTCTATGACGCCCGACTTTCCTTTCCCTTCTTTACTTTTTTTGCGCGGCAAAAACTAGGGAAAAAGCAGGATGGGAACGTGAAAAACGGGAGAAAAGAAAGGGATATACAACATATGAAATCGTAAATTTCAACCAACCATGGGTTATGGTCTAATGGCATGACGGAGCTATTTGGAAGCTCAAGATATTTGTTCGAATCAAATTAACCCAGGTGTACCTGCTTCTTTTTTTTTTCTCTGAAAAAGGCCAGGCCGGTCAAAATTAATGAGTAAAAATATTATCTACTTTTTTTACCAAAAAAACATAAATTGGAGCAGGTCAATTAGTATCATCCTTATTTAGTCGCTCAGATTTTCTGAGCGCTTGTATCCATGAAATAATAATAATCAGATTGACCCAGTATAGGGTATTTAGCTCAGTGGTAGAGCGTTAAGCTTTTAACTTAAGGGCCAACAGTTCAAATCTGTTAATACCTATATGTTTTCTTCTTCTTCTTTTTTGCTCGGCAGAAACCCAAAAAAAGAAAGGCAAAGAAAAAGTGAGGATAAGTATGGACAAGTTGCCTATTGGAAAGGGTGAGCTGATTGCTATTCGGTGTACATTTATGTACAGTAGGTTCGAATCCTATCTTGTCTGTTTCGCCTTTCTCCTTTTTCGCCTCTCCTCAGGCTGCTGTTTTTTATTTACTTTTTATTTATTTTACTCCCGTTTTCATTCTGAATGAAAAGTCGGGCTAAATAAAAAGTAAATAAAAGGAAGGAATGGGAAAGGGCTAAAACTCAACTACTAAATTTATTTTGACCAGCTTGGCCTTTCTTTTTTCTTTTTTGTCTGCTTTTTGCCCAGCAAAAAAGACAAAAATTAGAGAAAAAGAAGCAGGTCATTTTCTACTTCTGGTATCGACTATGGCACATGCAAGTAAACAAGCCCTAGAAAATATAAATTAACTGGTTAATCCTTTTTAGCCCGACTTTTCATTCATTCTGAATGAAAACGGGAGTATTTTAGTAAAAGTGAACATAAAGATTTACTCCTTTTGTCTTTTTTGTCCAGGGCGCTTAAGGGAATCAGGTAAAGGGATAGAGTGTATAAATAAACCGTTTTATAATGTATATTCTTATAGATAATTCTACTCTTCTTCTTATAAATAATTAGATGGGTAAAAGTAACTAATTGTTGTTAAGATGGCGCCCAGCTTTCTGTTTTCACTAGTTATTATTTAGCGAGTGAATACTCTATCGGTTTCCTTCTATCGCCCAACTGTTCCTTTCTTTCCATCCCTTTTAGTTTTTTTTTCTGTTTTTATTTTGTCTTTTAGAAAAGGCGCTTATTTCGAAATAAGCGCCCAGCTCGGCTGGGCGATAAAAAATAAAAAAAGAAAAAGTTAAGCGCTGCTGTTTTTATTCCTGTTTTTTAGTTTTTCCAAAGGAAAAAGCTAAAAAACTGGAATAAAAAAGAGAGGAAAACAGGTGATGGAAACAGAATGAATCATGTTCTAAAAAGCAGGAGTTGCGTAATTTTATAATACTTTCTTGACCGAACAAAGGAATGAATAGAAAGAAATTGTAAAATAACATTTATTATCAAATAAAACCTGGTTCTTTATATCACATAAGTATTAGGCTTATTCTAATCTTGTTTATTTATTTATTATTCCATTGCTTTTTACCAGCTCGAGCTGGTAAAAAACTAAATTATCACCCTGCTCTTTCCGTCTTCTTGTTTTTACACCCAACTTTATCTGAAGGGCGTAATAAAGATCAGAAATTAATAATTAGGATGGACTAAATCTTCAAGTTATAGACTAATTTATAATTTGTTTAATTTATCTCTCACTTTTTATTCTCGTTTTTGTCCTGTCGCTTATTTTTATTTTATTCGCGCGCTTATTTTATTTAATTTTTTGCGCTTTTTATAAAAATAAAAATTAAATAAAATAAAAACAGCCCTTTCCCTTTTTTAAGTTCTAAAAAGGTAACCGGGAGTAAAAGTAAAAGTAAAAAGTAAAAGTAAAAACTCAGAAAAGAAAGGGAATGAAACAGAGGAAGAATAATTATCAAGGGTTTATATTCTACATTATTTATTAGGTATTTTTTATTTTTATGCGTTTACTTAAATCTCACCCTATTTTAGGTCTTATGAATAGTTACATGGTTGATTCACCACAACCTGCTAGCCTTTCATATATGTGAAACTTTGGTTCACTATTAGGTGTCTGTTTAGTTATCCAAATCGTAACAGGTATTACTCTTGCGATGCATTACACTCCTAATATTGATCTTGCTTTTGTTAGTGTAGAACATTGAACTAAACCACCCTTCTCCTAGTTGATGTGTTCTTTAAACTTCACTATATGCTGGGAAACCTTGAAAATAGACAATCAGCAGGAAACCTAATTCTATTTATCCTTTTTTAATTAGGCGCCCAGCCCCGCTGGGCGAGACCCTCAGAGACTACATGTGAAGCTAGTGTATACTAGATGATATAGTCCACGGAATAAGATCAATGAAGCGCCCTTTTTACTTTTTTTTATTTTACTCCCGTTTTCATTCTGAATGAAAAGTCGGGCTAAATAAAGGGGCGCTTGATACAGGTAAAGCTTACTTAGGTAGATACACTTTTTACTCAACTTCCTTTTTGTCCTGCTTTTTGATTAATCAAAAAAGACAAAAACAGAAAATTATGAATTTACTATAGATAAGTTAAGTATTTTCTACCCTTCATTTTATTCTTATTCTTATGATTATGAGAGATGTACATTACGGATGATTAATTCGATATCTACATGCCAATGTAGCGTCTTTCTTCTTCATCTTCGTTTATTTACATATTGGACGAGGACTTTATTACGGATCATACCGATCACCTAGAGTGTTATTATGATCTATTGGAGTTATTATCTTAGTTTTAATGATGGCTACTGCATTCTTGGGTTTGTAACAAGCCCAACATGAATTAAAAATCCAATTAGCTTTGACCCAAATTATTTGTTTACACGCATTTGCATTTTCTACTACCGCTTCGCCTCGACTACAAGCTATTCTTGATAAAAATATATATTAAAACCTCTATCTGTATGAAAGAATCTTGATTCAAATACAGTTAAATCAATAGTTTCACTAACAATTAAAGATGTTGCTGGAGTATATGCCATTGTTAATTTAGTTAATGGTAAGCCCCTTATTTTTTATTTTTCCGCTTTTTATTTATTTTAGAAAATATGCTGCTGTTTACAAAAAAGACAAATAAAAATAAAGCTGTAAAGAAATATGGCTTAAACAACTTTGCTTTCTTGCTTATTCAAGTTATTCCAGATTTTTATATTACCGCAAACAATCAAGATCTACTAGATTTGGAGACATATTTTATTGATACTTTGCCTACTTCTTACAATATTGCTAGAGTAGCAGGAAATACCTCAGGAGTACTTCTGTTTCAAAAAAAGAGGAAACTAAAGCAACTATGCATCTCAATTCTTCTGATGAGAGGCGTGCTGTTGGTGCCTTAAATAGGGGGAAAAATTTTCTTCTGAGACTCTTGATAAATGCGTATTAATGCTTTCAACAGGAAACGTATGTCAGATAAAAGCCGTGAGTTAGTATCTTTAAATTCAGCTAAAGCACAACTATATAGTGTATCTATGCTTGATGGCTCATTATTGATAGATATTGACTATTCCATTACTATTAGGACTATTCCTGCTTCTTTTTTTTATTCTTATTTTTTATCTGCTTGAAAAGGAGCGATGCAAAAAGAAAAAATAAAAATAAGCGCTGCTGTTTTTACTCCGGAGGTAGAAAAAGAGAGTAAAAATAAAAAAGGAGCAAAGTATATTGGGTGCAATGAGAGAACAGTTAGACGGGCATTGAAAAGCAACGGCGTTATTAAATCTAAATGAGTAGTTAAACTTAGTCGAAGGTAAAGTCAATCCCAATTTTTAATTTATAGTCTTACTCAATTCGCCCTTCTTTCCCATGTTCCATGGGAATCCGAATCTACATAGAGAAAAGGAAGGAGAAGAGTAAAATATCCTGACAGGGATATTGACTAACTATATTCATAAGTTAGTTGGCAATACAAGTGAAAACGGTTAAAGAGAGACGATAAACTCTTCAGACCGTCGGTTGTATGTACAATCGCTACAGACTGGGTCACTTGTAGGTGGCTGTGATGCTGCTTAATGTACAGTCGGACGCCTGGGTTATGGCGAGTAACCTTCAAGGCCTAGAATGATGCTAATCAGAAAAGTTTACGCTGGGATTGATTAGTTGACTAGGTACAACTACCACTAATTTTTATTATCAATATATTAGTGGCCAGAGGCGTTGTACGTTTTACCCTATGGGCAGATGAGTCTATGAGGTGGCCAATTTAACAGCCTCAAATGCGATATTTTTGTATTTATTATTTTATTATTCTGAGATTTTATTTCTGTGTACTTAGCTCCAAACCGTGCTGCTATCCGTATTGCAGCGGACACCCGAGTAGGCCCACATAATATTAATATTCTTTGTATTATTACCGGTAGCCTATTAGGAGACGCTCATGCAGAGCAAAGGGTTGCAGGGAATGGGACTCGTGTATCTTTTTATCAAGAGGCTAGACATAGTCAATATCTTCTTTGACTACACTCGTTAATTGCAGGATTGGGTTATTGTAATACAAATACTCCAAAAATTCGAACTCGCTTAGGGAAGAATGGATTATTACATTATATTATCAGGTTTCACTCTTTCACGTATACTAGTTTCAATCACATTTATGATAATTGGTACAGTAACGGAGTAAAACACGTACCTGTGAACATTTCGGATTACCTATCACCCTTAGCCTTAGCAATTTGAATTATGGATGATGGTGGTCGGCAGGGTTATGGCCTAAAACTAGCTACCAATTCATTCACTTTTGCAGATACTACTCGCCTAGTTCAAGTACTATTTGATCTTTACGGGATTAAAGCATCAGTACAAAAAACAGGTGTACCTGGGCAATATCATATTTACATTTGATCGGAGTCAATGCCTCTTATTAGATCGCTAGTAGGCCCATTTATGGTCTCATCTATGTTATACAAATTAGGTCTTTAGTCCAATGTAATAATATATACTTTCATAATATCGTATAGTCTAATCTTTAGGCGACACTGATGAAAACGGTCAACAACTATACTTCTGGTTAAGACCGTCGGAGACTCTATTTCCCATTCTTTACATCCCATCACTTCGAACAGTTTTTTATTTTCTCTTTTTTGTCTGTTTTTCTTAAAAACAACAGCGCGCTTATTTTATTCGCCCAGCCGAGCTGCTTTTCCTTTTTATTTTTTGCTGCTTTTTGCCCAGCAAAAAATAAAAAATAAAAACTAAAGATGAAGCGCCCAGCTCGGCTGGGCGAGGCGCTTATTTTTTATAAAAAGCGCAAAAAAATTAAATAAAATAAGCGCCCAGCTCGGCTGGGCGAATAAAAAACAAGAAAATAAAAAAAGGGAACAAAAAGGGAACATGACGTAATCGCTACAGACTGGTCCATCGGTGGGTGTTTTAATTCATTCTCTGCGGTACTCCATTAAATGTAATTAAGATGCTTAATGTACAGTCGAAATGATCGTAACAATGTAAGTTATCACAAGGTTTCGTGAGCAGCCTCTTTGTATTAAGAGTTCACGAAATACAGGGTCATGTATTCGGAAGAGGGATTGCTTATCCTAACTCGCCTTTGTTTGCTGTTTTTATTAAATAAAAAAAAAAAGAGGGAACACAGAGTACGATACTATGATTGATCATTTGGCAACAGTAATTACTAATCTACTTTCAGCTATTCCATGAATTGGAACTGATTTCGTTCAGTTCGTTACATATAAATACTCTTTGTAGTAATGGACAAAAAGGGCAAAACAGGGAAAGGGAGTGATAAAAGTAAAAAAAAGAAAAGGAAAAGGGATTGAAACTAAAAAATATGAGAAATGGTTAAGTCATATTTCTAGATACCCACGATTTCTTAAATAAAAGACGCCTTAATACTCTCCCCCCCTTTATCTTCCTACTACAAAGCTCTGTACATATAGAGCTGCTTCATATCGCGAGGTATGTCGAATAACAGGGTGGATTGCAGGAACTACTCTGTTACAGAGTCAATCTGCAGCCTAATGATTCCCATCCGTTTTCATCACTCCCTCCCGTTTTCATTGTAATGAAAAGTCGGGCTAGCTTTTTTACCTAGCAAAAAAAAAGGTAAAAAGGGCATGAAAAAAAGGATGGGGAAGAAGGGTTCAACGACTAATAATTATGATTAAAAATCTTTATTGACACGAGTACCTTGCTACACTAGCCTGCTTCTTTTTTCACTTTTTGTCTACTTTTTAGAAAAGAAGCTGGCCAGGCAAGTCAAGAAACTAGTGTAGATGACATAGTCTAAACTTAGTCGTAAGATTAAGACCATTATAATTTAAATTTTATAATATTAATAAATTTGTCGTATGAGGAGGTTTTAGTGTAAATAATGCAACATTAAATAGATTTTTCTCATTACATTATTTACTACCTTTTATCTTAGCTGCCTTAGCTGCTATGCATCTATTAGCTTTACATGAGCATGGAAGTAGCAACCCATTAGGAGTTTCAGGTAATACAGATCGACTTCCATTTCACCCATATTTCACATTTAAAGATCTAGTAACTGTTTTCTTATTTTTACTGGTATTGTCTGTTATGGTATTTTATGCACCTAATTATTTAGGACATAGTGATAACTATATTCCAGCCAATCCAATGCAAACACCGGCTTCGATTAAATATACTATTGATTTACATTTCCTATTAGCAGCTCCTATTGCGCGTTTTATTTTTATCAAAGATCAAAATAAAAAGGACTCTAATACTGAACTATCGTTTGATTATGGTTCCCTTTTTAGCTAAAAAGGGAAAAGAAAAGTCAACTCCCCTTTCAAGCGGGCGAGAGGCCTCTGATTTTGATTTATCAGATAAAAACATTCCTACTGGCACAATGGGAAATGTAAGGTTGGGAAATACGCTCGTACCTATGACTTTAGCAGACCTTAAAATGTTAATTGAAAAAGAATTAACATTATCCAATGATATTATCTCACTAGCCCGACTTTTCATTACAATGAAAACGGGAGGGAATGCCGCTACTCATGAGGTTTTCAGATTAATCTGTAATGGAGTGATGCAAGCAGATGGGTATATTGGTGGATATTTTCCTTCTGTTAATACTTTAACAGTTCGTCCATTCTGATTTATTAGCCAAAACGCTAGTTCCGGAAGTATTTCTTTCCTTACACTTCTCTTTAGGGTACCTGCTTGGCCAAGCCAAGCTGGTCAATTGGGTGCAACTAACTTATACTGAAGTTACACATTAACTGATGCTGGAAATTGGCATATTAGGCTTTACTGTCGTGACTGAACATCTATCTTAACTGTAATTAAAAAATATTTTAATTCAATCTATGGATTAATGCCCCCAAGGGGCCTTACATCATTCCTTAAATTGACCTACATTTGTGCAGCCTGTTTTTTTTTTGTCGCATCAAAAAAAAAAGAGAGAGTGAAGTCTTTTAAACAGTATTCCCAAGAATATTTTTTAACATGTTTAGAAGTTGTGCTGGTTGGCCAGCCAACCAGCTCATGTACAGCTTAAGTGATGCAGCCAATTCAATCCGTAAATTGTCTATCGAAGATAAATTGTCAGCATTAATGCTTAATTCAGAGAACATTAGGTTATCAACATCGCATGTTCTACCTGTCTTCAAGGAGAATACAACTCCAATCACGCCCGACTCTTTTTTTTGGTGTCCAAAAAAAAGAAGGGAAAAATTTTATTTTTGGCTTTTATATTGGAGATGGGAATTTTTATGTTCTCCCCCTAGGGCGTGAGATCTAGTATTACTGATTTTATGTTCATTCCTATTTTTAGAATTGGACAAAAAAACACCGAAAGTAAGGCCCCAGGGGCAGTATCTCTTAAGGCCCCGAGGGGCATTAATTAAATCATTTCTAACAGATCATAATATTTAGCGCCTCGCTAGCGAGGGCGAGTAATTTAATTATTCAGGGTTCTAATGCTGTGGTTGTAGTGAAGGGAAGATCATCCGTTTCTCACTTATTTAACACTTTTATTGCTGACCTTGCTCCTTTTTGATTCTGAAGATTAGAATCATTGCGCCCAGGTTCCCTGGGCGAGTAGTCATGAAGTCCTTAGTATCTTATTTTAGCAGGTCGGGTCAGCCCGACCAGGAACACTAAATATTTTCTCGATGCTCAAGTTTCAATCCTTACTATCCTTTATTCTTTATCTAACACTCTTGCCTGGCACAGCCAGGCTAGGAATTTCTTTAGAGTATTGAATTGACCAGCTTATTTTTTCAGAGAAAAAATAAGCAGGTTACTCTAAGACATAATTCATTGGTTGCAGACTTTCCTTCAGGTTATGCGTACATTACAACCTACAACAGGTCAGGTACAGGCTGGGTCGTTACCTGCTTGGCCTGGCCAAGCTGGCCAAAGTCTTTCATAGTTAAGCCTTCACTCCCTTTTTTAACTAGTTAAAAAAGGGAGAATACTTTACCTTGAGCATTTATAACAACTTAGACCAAGCTCTAGCAGCTGCTGTTAAGTACCGAGATGAGCAATTAAAACTAGCTTTGACTAATAAAGGTTTATAATTTATTATTTTGATCTGGCCCTAGCCCTTTTTTTACCTGGTGAGTTTTGTATAAGAGAAGAGTCGCGCAATACTCTTCAAAAATCAATAGTACAAACAGTCGCAATTAAGTCTTTCTGATCACTGCTTTTGATAGATGCAGCAGCCCTTTTTTGATTTCATCAAAAAGGGGCAGGTCAGCTTGGATCTATTAATTGAAAATTGAGTTAATTGACAAGAAAAACTTACTCCCTTCTTTTCAGTTTTTTCTTTATTCTGTCGCCCCGGGGCGCTTGTCGCTCTTTTTTTTTGCAAAAAATGCAAAAAAATAAAAGCAGAGACAAAAAAAAAGATAAAAAAGAAAAGAGTCGGGCCAGATTATTTATCAGGATTTATCCAAATAAAAGCATGTAAGTCAACTTGCAGCGAAGTTCTATACGACGGGACCATTAAGTTTTCATCTAGGTTTTTACCTGCTCCTTTTCGTTATCCTTGATTTTTTTAACAAGGAAGCGCGCGAGGCAAGAAACTGGTATGTATAGGAAACGTTCAACGACTATAAAGTGAGTACCGTCAATAATAACCTTTGCACGAAAGCTCGACTAGTAGTAGTGTACTAGCCCGTTAAAGGAAATAATTTACTACTAGATGACATAGTCTACTAATCTATGTGAATAGATTATATAAGGATTAAACGTCATTATGATAATAAAAGGTGTACCGGAATGATATTTATTACCTTTCTATGCTATTTTACGATCTATTCCTTCAAAAATTATTGGAGTACTATGTATGTTCTTCTCATTATTAATTCTTCTTCTAATGCCAGTATTAGATGTAAGTAGAGTTCGTGGAAACCAATTCAGACCGCTAAGTCGATTCATGTTCTGACTTTTTGTGGCCAACTTCTTTGTATTAATGTATATTGGTAGTCAACACGTTGAAGAGCCTTTTATTACTATTGGAGCCTTATCTACATATTTCTATTTTGCTTGATTTTTAATTTTAGTGCCTGTAACTGGTATTTTAGAAAATACGCTATTTGATTTAGCAGTATCAGAGTCTGAGGAGTAACTTTTTACACCCCTCTGCCAGGCGAACTTTTTTTGATCAGATTCAAAGAAGCGCTGTTTTTGTCTTTTTTATTTTTATTTTTTAGAAAAACGACAAAAAGACAGCTTGTTCATTTCCCCCCTTTAGTCAGGTTTTTAGCCCACTAGTTCCCTCTTTAGTTTTTCGTCTTTTTTATTCCTTTCTTTTTTTTGCGCTTTTTGCTTTTTTTGTCCTGCTTTTTGATTAATCAAAAAAGACAAAAACAGCAAAAAATAAAAATTAAAGACAAAATAAAAAGGAATGAAGCGCGCGAGTATAATTATATAAGAAGATCAATTAATTGGATACCATGTTTATTCCCTCTGCTTGTTTTACTCTTTCCCTTATGGAATCGGTATAAGTAAAAGAACGCTGGGTGGGTGTCATGTTCAAATTCTTCCTTTAAAACGTACCTTCTTTATTATGCTTACATCATTGATTCTTATTCCTCTATTGGGGGCTGTAATTTTATTCCCCATGAATGACTCTACAGCCGTAGAAGTTTCAAGGGTAAAACGTGTTGCCCTTCTAGCTACTGTAATCACCTTCATTTTATCAATGATTTTATGGGCTGAATTTGATAGTAGTTCAAGTTCTTTCCAGTTTACTCAATCATTTACTAGCCTAAACTTTGCTAAATCTTTGGATGTGCCAAAAGGACCCGCCCTTTTACAGAACAAAACTTGGGTACTTGGTGTTGATGGGTTATCTCTTTACTTTGTATTATTAACTACATTTACATTACCATTATGTTTATTAGCCAGTTGAGATACTATTAAACACAACATTAAATCTTTCATGATTGCTTTCTTAGTTCTAGAAAGTTTATTAATCTGTGTTTTCGTAGTTCTAGATTTACTTCTATTCTATGTATTCTTTGAATCGGTATTGATTCCATTGTTCCTGATTATTGGTATTTGAGGTGCTAGTGCAGATAGAGTACGTGCTTCATTCCTGCTGTTTTTATATACATTATTTGGGTCATTATTTATGCTATTAGCATTTTTAGTAATCTTCTATCATGTTGGAAGTACTGATTTTGAAGTTTTATCTTTAGCAGATATTAGTTTTAACCATCAGAGATGGTTATGATTAGCTATTTTTATGAGTCTTGCAATTAAAACTCCTCTATTGCCTGTTCATATTTGATTAAGTAGGGCACATGTACAAGCTGATGTTTCAACTTCAATGGTATTAGCAGGATTAATTTTAAAACTAGCTACATATGGTTACATTAGAGTACTAATTCCTCTTCTACCTGAAGCAACATCATACTTTTCACCATTAGTTCAGACTTTATGTGTTGTAACATTAGTATATAGTTCATTAACTATTTTAAGACAAACAGATTTTAAAGTATTAATTGCATATTCATCAGTTGCTCATATGTCTGTTGTAGTAATTGGATTGTTCTCAGATACTTTACAGGGTATTGAGGGAGCAATTTTATTATCTATTGGTCATGGGTTTGTTAGTCCTGCCCTATTCTACTGTCTGGGTGGTGTTTTATATAATAGATATCATACAAGACAAATTAGATATTACCGTGGTCTTATCCAATATATGCCTATTTTTTCTTTAGTTTTCTTCTTATTCATTTTAGGAAATATGTCTACACCTCTGACTATTAATTGAATCGGAGAGTTCTTATCACTAACTGGTGCCGTGCAGAGAAACGCTGTAGTAGGATTTGCTATGTCTTCTGGAATTGTATTCTCGGCTGCTTATTCTATTTGACTATATGCTAGATTAGCAGGAGGACAATTTAGCCCTTACCTAGGTTACGCTACAGATCTGACTAGAAGAGAATTTATGGTATTATTACCATTTGTCTTTTCTATGTTTTTATTTGGACTGTTCCCTAATATTATTTTGACGGATCTGCACTATTCTGTTAGTACTCTATTAACATCACCTGCTCCCTTTCTTTCTCTAGATTTATCACCTTTCCTTTTTCCTCTCTTTTTTACGTAAAAACAGCAAGCAAGAAAACCCTAGGGAATCAGATACTGGGCGTCTAGTTGTTTTTACTTTTTATTTCGATTTCGATTTTTATTTTTTTTTTGTCTACCTTTTTACTCTCCTTTTTGCTTGTATAGGAAAAACTAAAAAACTAAAAAAAGCGCTTATTTTCTATTAACTACTCCTTTTTAGTTTTCCTTTAAGCGCGCTTATAAAAAAGGGCTGTTTTTGTAAAGGCCAAATAAAAACAAGCAAAAATAAGGGGGCGACGAAAAGGAAAAGGGGCAACAGAAAATTCTACATCGGTAACCTAAACCACGTATAGCTAGCTATATTATATAATCCTCTTATATGATTTATGTACTGAGCTGTTAAGGGGAAATGAACAAATTAATAACATAGTATTATGAAACTTACCTTGTTTCCTTTATTTCTTTCTTGTCCAACTTTCTAGCCCTCTTTCCTTAAAACCTAGATTTTATCGCATGCGTCTAATTCATTCCCTTTTCCTCGCCCGCTTAACTTTTATTTTTGCGTAAAAAACAAAAAATCACTCCTTTTCCAACTAGCTTTTTTATTTTGTCGACAAAACAGAAATTAAAAAGAAATAAAAAAAAAAGGGAACAAGCTTTTTATTTTATTCCAGTTTTTAGTATTTTATCTTTGCCTCTGAAAGAAGAGGCAAAGATAAAATACTAATAAAACTGGAATTAAAAAGCGGGCTGCGGGAAAATAAAAAAAAAAAAAGGGCATGAAAAACAACTAGCTTTTTATCTGTGGTAAAAAAAAGGGCATGAAAAAGGAAAGGAAAAAGGGGGAAAAGGAATCGGAAGGAAACAGAAATAATAATATAAAGGAAAGATAAGAATAGACTTATGCTCCTCATCAATAGATAGATACGTAAAGGAATAATCAAACTACATCAACAAAATGTCAGTAAAGGATTGAACTTTCGAAACCTAAATGATGGTGATCTGTTAAGTGATATGATAAAATTCTGAAAAATGCAACAGCAATGAATAAAGTTCCAATAATTACATGTAATCCATGGAATCCTGTAGCAAAGAAGAATGTTGAACCATAAACAGAATCACTTAGTGTGAAAGGAGCATTATAGTACTCATAACCTTGCAGTCCTGTAAATACAATAGCAAATAGTACTGTAATAAGAATACCTAAAATAGTACCTCGTCTATTACCTTCAATTAATGAATGGTGAGCATATGTGATACTAGCACCAGATGAAAGTAATAAAATAGTATTAAGTAACGGAACTTCAAATGGATTTAGTGGATCAATACCTGCAGGTGGTCATGCGGCCCCTAACTCTACTGTAGGTGCTAAAGCAGAATGGAAGTAGCTTCAGAAAATAGATAAAAAGAAGAATACTTCACTAACAATGAATAGTACTACACCTAAGTTAATACCTTTTTGAACTGCGAAAGTATGGTTACCTAGTAGTGTACCTTCTGCTACAACATCTCTAAATCATAACGACATAGCACTAACTGTTGTAATAAAACCAATAGTCACAAGGAATCCTCCATTAGCGAAACCGTTGAAATACATTGCGGCAGAAATTGTTAAAATAAGTAGTGCAAATGAAGTTAATAAAGGTCATGGTGAAGGTGTAACTAAATGAAAAGGATGACCTTGAAAGGCACTTCTGCCTCCAGCTTGTCGAAGGAGTGATTGTGGAGATTGCATAATAAATTTAATTAAATGGATTCAAATAAAAGCTTTCATTTAATCTTTTTACTCTGCCTCCTCTTTTTGTTTTTCCTTTTTACAAGCGCCCGAGAATCTGCTTTTTATTTCGAAATAAAAAAAGACAAAAATAAAAAATAAAAAGAAAGGGAATGAATCAGAGCTTAAAAGGAAAAAAAAAAAGAGTTAGAAGGCCAAAAACCGGGCCAAAAGGGTACTAGAGGGAATAAAGACAAGAAAGGCATCAGAGTGTTAAATAGGTTTATCTTTTTGACTCGCCCTTTTACCTAAGGGGCGCTTGTTTTACTGTCGCTGTCATTCATCTTTTGCTTCTCCTTTTTTTGACGTTAAAAAAAAAAGGCAACAAGCCAAGGAAGAGGCAGTAAGGAATCAGAAAGAGCTAAAGTTAAAAAGTAAACCTGCATTTTCTTAACTTATTCAGTTAAGCCCCTTAGGTTTTTAACTACTATCAAAAAGTAAGGCGAGCAAAAATACCTATTTTTGCAATTGTGACTTGGTACCCTTTATTCTTACAAATTAGACGCTTCTAAAAAAAACAAAAAAAAGGGGCGAGGGAAAGGGAAAGAGAAAGGGGACAAGTGGGAAACATTACTTAAATTTATTTATGTTTTGCCGGATAAAATAGGATTCGAACCTATGGTACTGAAAGTACATCCACTTTCAAGGTGAATACAATAAACCACTCTGACATTTATCCTCGCAGCCCTCGCCGGGCGCTTGTCGCCTCGCTTATTCCTGCTTTTTATTTTTTTCTTAGTTTTCTGTTGAAAATAAAAGGAAAACAGCAAAAAATGGAATAAAAAGGTAAAGGGGATTGAAAATAAAAATTAAGCAGGCGCCCCCCCCCCTTTTTTTTACGTAAAACAGGGTCCCTTTTTCATCTTCTGTTTTTGTCTTAAAAATAAAAAAAGGAAAAAGGGGGAGGCTGTTCCTACTTTTCATCTAGGTTTTTACCTGCTGGTAAAAAGGGGAGTCCTAGGCTTGATCTTACAATAGCTGATCTATTGTCCGTAAATTTAAGTGCACCTTTCTGGTACTCATAAACAAAACCGACTGTTAAAAATACTAAAAAAATCATTGCTACTCAGAAACCATAACTAGTAACCTGATATAATGTTACAGCTAAAGGATACAGTACAGCAATTTCTAGATCAAAAATTAAGAATAGAATACCTACTAAATAGTATTGAATAGCGAAAGGTGCTCTAACTTGACCGTAAATAGGATTAAACCCACACTCATAAGCAGAGATTTTTTCACTGTCAGGTCGATGTACAGCTAATAAAACATTAAGTGCCAGTAGGATTCCTACTAACACAGGTACGAAAAAGAATAGAATAATCATTGTCATTAGTATCCGTAAATTGACATAGCCATTAGTTGTGTGCTATTTAAGATTAATGAAGGTTGTAGTACAAATAGTACAATGAATAATGTTAGTACAGCGATTACATAAGCATGAGAACTAGTAATAACTTGACCTCTTTTGATATGCAGAGAAGAAAGTGATGGAGAAGATGGTTTTGCAGCTAAATCTTCTGTGAAGTATAATACACGTACTACTCGTAAATAATATGCTGCACTTACAACACTAGTTAAGATAGCTACTAATGAAATGAAATAATAACCATTATGGATAGCTGAATATAAAACAGCATATTTAGCGAAGAATCCCATCAGAGGTGGAATACCAGCCATTGAGAATAAACAAATAATCATACTTAAGGCAAGAATAGGATTTTGTCTGAATTGTCCTGCTAGTTGTGAGATAAATTGAATATCTCCCTGCCCCTCGGAATTAAGCGCTTGTTTCTCGCCCATTTTTAAAAAAGGGCGCTTGTTACCAGAATTATCACTACTATACAGATAACCAAATGCTAGTAATACAAAGAATACATTTACACTAGTTAAGCTATACTGAATTAAGTAGAATAAGAAACCATCAATAGATTCTTGACCACTAACAGCTAATCCTAGTAACATAAATCCAATATGTGAAATAGTACTATAAGCTAGTAAACGTTTGATTTTTAGCTGAGCCAAACCTACTACTGTACCAATTACTAACGAGAGTAAAGAACAAACTAATAATAGGGCTTGTCATACATTTACTTGCCCAACAAATAAGAACCCTTCCTGCCCAGTGAGTAAACTTACAGGAGTTAAATTTTGTAAAGTTAATAAAAGTACAAAAATAGAAATTTTAGGCATTACAGCAATTCATGTTGTAACAATTGTAGGTACACCATCATATACATCTGGTGCTCAATTATGAAATGGTGCTGAAGCAATTTTAAATAAGAATCCTACACTCATAATTACTAGACCGAGAGTAACACCTTCTGTTACAGAACTTTGCACTCCCATGGTTGATAAAGAGGTAGGAACAGAAATTAAATTACTAATAGCGTCAAGATTGGTCAGTCCTGTATAACCATAAATTAAACTTGAACCTAATAAAATTAAAGCTGAGGATAAGGCTCCTAGTAAAAAATATTTTAGCCCTGCTGCTGTAGCAGATTCGTTATTTCTGTAAAGAGCTGAAAGAATATAGACTGCAAAACTTTGTAATTCAATAGCTAAATATAATGACACAAGATCAGTACTTGAAACTAGAAAAGAAGCACCAATTGTGCTAAATACTACAATCAGAGAATATTCAGCAAGCCCTAAGGGGGTTGACTGATCTTTCGAGAAGCTAGGGTGTGATAGTAAAATAATACCACCAATTACAAAAATGAACATTTCTACAGCCATTGAAACTGTGCTAACGTGGAACAATCCACTATACAAACTCACACCTGACTCTAATGTGTTAACGTAATAACCGTTAAATGATAGAGCTGCGGCAATGAAAAATGCAATAGAGGTCACCCGGGTCAGCTGCACGGATGAAATTTTTGAAGAAGAAAGCGGTGTCGCAATTAACAGTGATAATAATAAAGTAACTAGCATTGCATGTCATACAAGTCCTCACTTATCTCTCGTCGCCCAGCCCCGCTGTTTTTTATTAATAAAAAGGGGCGCTTACTTTTTTTTGCTTATTTTTCCTTTTCAGAGGCAAAGATAAAAAAATACTAAAAAGGAAGCGCGCTGTTTTTATTTTCTAGAAAATTAAAAAAATAAGCGCCCAGCGGGGCTGGGCGACAAAATAAAAAAGCTAGGTAAAAAGCTAGTGTGAGCGGTCTCCTTTTACCATAATATTAAGGAAAGAGTAAATAAGGGATTACTACGCAAAAAGAGATTCGAACTCTTAAAGACATATTGGAAGTATGTCATGTTACCATTACATCATATGCGCGATTATTATAAATTACTACTTATAATAACTATGTGTAGTATTTATCTATAATACTTCTCTTATATTTATAATATCATCAGCCTTAGTTCTTGCTAGTTCATGAGCAAAATAACTAAATAGCTGTAAGGAGATTTAATTATTTTTCTATTTAAAGGTAGGAATGTGAAGCCACGATGTGGCTCAGCGATACCTTGCTGTAATCGTGACATAATAGTATTTGGGTGAATTTCTAAACCTTCAACTTTAGATAGCCAAGTTCCTGCTGATCGGATATTATCGAAATAAAAGGTTGCTCCATCAGACACTCGCTTCCCTCTCTCTTTTTTGTCTTAAAAAACAGCAGCAGCGCTTAACTTTTATTCGCCCAGCTCGGCTGGGCGAATGAAAAAGGCGCTTATTTTTATAAAAAGTGCCTTGATAAGATTATCATTGTAAGTTAGCACTTAGGATGCAATACCTCCATGAAAACTCATTGGAAGTGAGTTATGTTACCACTACATCATATACGCCAAAATATCATTTCTTTTAATAATTAGTATTTAGTAGCATTTTAATTTAAACCTTTTCTCCTTTTTACTTAACTAGTCAAATATGCAGCCCCTTGATTCCATCAAAAATCGGGGCTTTTTTTTTTTATTTTTTTTCCTGTCTCCCGAAGAATTAAGCGCGCGAGGGGCGATAAAAAGCAAAAAAAAAGGCAGGTACTAGCCTGTTTTGTAAAATCCTTTATAAGAGAGTGAAAGAAAAGAATAGCACCACGGAGGATTCGAACCCACACATTTTTATCCGAAGTAAAATAGTCTGCCATTAACTTAGTAGTGCTAATTGTATCTACTTATTTTTCCTTCTTTTTTCGCCCATTTTTTTTGTCTGTTTTTTATTTTATTTTTTATTTTTTTTTTAATTTTTTAGAAAAGCGCAAAATAAATAAAAATAAAGGAGATGAACAGAAATGAATGAATAAAGTATACAAGTTATAATCACTCTTATAGATACATCGTTTTGCTATTGCTCTGATTGGTAAAAGGGATAGAGAAATTAAGCCCGATTTTATTTCCCGCTATATTGGTTTAACCTACTTCTAGAAGAATCTAGTTGTTTCGTATACTTTACTCCTTATTATGACTTGACTTCTCCTGTGTTCATGGAATAGAAAAGTACAAAATAGTACAAAGGAGGATCCTTTCATGCACTTAAGGATAGAATATATATTAAATATAAATGAATAGCTTTCTACTAGATTTGTTAGCTCTAGGAGCTATTTTGTCAGGTATTATGGTTATTACAGCTAAAAACCCTGTTATTTCTGTACTATTCTTAATTGCTGTATTCATTAATGTCGCAGGCTACTTAGTTTTACTAGGTGTAGCTTATTTAGGACTTGTATATTTGATTGTTTACGTTGGTGCAATCGCTATCCTGTTCTTATTTGTAATTATGATGCTTAACTTACGACTAGTTGAACTAGTTGACACTGGTCAAGAGTATACTAAAAGTTTACCTATGAGTGCTTTTTTAGCTTCGCTATTTTTCTTTGAATTATTATCAATTTTACCAGCAAGCTATCATGAAGGCGGATCTGGTGGTAAATACTTATTTAATGTGTTAAATAAAAGCCTACTAGGTCTTTCTTCTGATACTGATCTGTTAAATTCAGAAGGAGTTAATAATGCCTTCAATCCTAATATTGCTGACAGTACATTGACAACATTTACACAAATTGAAAGTATCGGTCAAGGTTTGTATACATATGCATCCTTATGATTAGTTGTAGCTAGTGTCATTTTCTTACTAGCTATGGTTGGACCTATTGTGTTATGTATGACACCTTTCGGTAAAGACAAAGTATAATGCAGACCTCATTTTCCTCCCCTTTTGGCGCGCGAGTCTAATTCTTTTTACCATAGCAAAGTTAAAAGATAGTCGATCATAAATGAATAGATAAAAAGATAAAGGACTCAGTTGGTAATATGGTATTACACACGGACTGCAAATCTGTTGATCGAAGGGTTCGATTCCCTCTGAATCCTATGTTTTGTCTTTGTCGTGTTCTGTCTTGCGGATCACTGTCGATTTGTAAATAGGGGTATAGTTTAATGGTAGAATCGCGAACTTCAAATTCGCCAGCGCATGTTCGATTCGTGCTGCCCTTGTATATCACATCCAAAAATACTTTTATCTGCTCGATTTATTCTTTTACTAGTAAACAGGTTCATTCCTCTTTACAGTCCTTTTATCCTTTTTCTTTATTCGCGCGCTTATTTTATTTAATTTTATTTTTTATTTTTTGCCCAGCAAAAAGCAGCGCAAAAAAAATTTAAATAAAATAAAAACAGCCCTCGCAGCCGCAAGTTCTTTTAGACAGAGAGGATCCAAAGAAAATAGGCAAACGAAGTAGTAAGTGGAATAAGGGGGAGATATTTGTCTTTCATTCCATTCCATTTTTTGCGAGATTACTATAAAGGAAAGGCTTGATTTAACAAGTGACTGACCGTGCCTTTCCTTTCCTTTCCTTTCTTTTTTTTTTCTCTTTTTGTCTGTTAGCCCTAGCTTTTGGCCTTTATTTTCTCTTTTTTTTTTATTCCCGGGAATAAGCGCTCAGCGACGGGCGACAAAAGGCCAAGAGAAAAAGGGAAAGGGAGTGAAAAAGGTAGAAATAAATTTGAACCTGGCTGTATTTAATTACCTACTTTGCTGACTAATTCACACTTTCATAGTAAAGGCCCCTAATTTATTTTTATTAGTGTGTTGGCTATAATCAGTAGTACTATAAGGTCCTCTAGAAGAAGAACCAATTCTTCCTGCTTGAACTGTTTGTCTAGGTCCGGATGCTTGTGTAACCAATCTACCTGATAATTTAACTTTTACACCTGTAATATGAGATGTAGGATTGGCGCCCAGGTCCCCTGCTTTTTGATTGCATCCAAAAAGGCGTGTACTATCTAGAGAACCATCTGAACAAACCGTAGGCAAACTGTTCTTTAACATGTCTAAAATTCTATTAAAGGAGTATTTACCTGCATTGTGCGTTAAATATTGTGCAAAAATATTGCTATCTAGAACTGAATAGTTAAGTTTAATAACTTGTAATTCTACGGTTCCTTTTCCCAATCAGACACCTCAACAACGTGTCAGTGCACTACCTAATGAAGATAATTTATTATTAGAAATCGAGCTATAACCATAGTAAAATAATTGGATTGTTACTTTATCTGCAGTTACAGTAAATAAAGGTTTACCTAGCAACACCGCTCCGTTTTCTTTGTTTTTACCATTATCTTGACCCATGGGAAGTACTGAAGAATAGAAGAAAGATTGAATAATACTAAGCGCTTGTCGTTGAATCGAAGTTAGATTTCTTCTATTAGACTTATCAAAAATATATGTAGTAGTAGTCATGACTTATAAGTTTATTTAATATGTTAGTTTTGTCTCTTAATTTCCAGTATAAATTACTGGATAAGAAAGGTTAGATGAATTTCCACTTTCTGTTTCTCTTTCCATCACTGTTATAAAAGATTTTACAAAACAGGGTGGTTAATAAGAATAGAAATTTTTTCGTTTTTCTTGGCCCTTTTTTTTCAGCTTTTTCTCGCGCGCTTACTGTTTTCCCGCAGCCCTTTTTTACGTAAAAAAAGACAAGCGCTGGGCTGTTTTTATTTTATTTTTATTTTTTATAAAAAGCGCAAAAAAATAAAATAAGCGCCTCGCCCAGCCGAGCTGGGCGCTTCATCTTTAGTTTTTATTTTTTATTTTTTGCTGGGCAAAAAGCAGCAAAAAATAAAAAGGAAAAGCAGCTCGGCTGGGCGAATAAAATGAAAAAAGCTAGAGAAAGGGAAAGGGGAGTGTATTAAGTTGGAAAAGAAAAAAAGAAGATCAGAAGAGAAGGAAAGAACAAGAGAAACTCATGTATATCCTAAATAATACATAGTATCGGCTAGTAGTAAGAATTGAACTTACGTTACGTCTGTATGAAAGACAGGTTCTAACCGCTGAACTATACTAGCTAATTCTATAGCTTTATCCTTGTCTCTCTTTTTTGCTTGCTAGAGGAAAACAGCGCGCTTATTTCAACTCTGGGTTTAGTTTTTCTGTTTTTTATTTTTATTTTTTAATTTTTTGCGCTTTTTGCTAAGGCAAAAAATAAAAATTAAAAAAATAAAATAAAAAAAAAGGCAAAAAATAGAATAAAAAAAAAAAGGAGGCGAGAGGAGGGAATATAAAACGAAACTGGTGCGGATCTGAAGTACTTTCTATGGACCAAGATAAAGTTTCTTATTAATTAGTGAAATTACTGTTATAAGCGCGAGGAAAATTTAACCCTTCTTCTTGTTCAGCCTTTTTTCTTTTTTTTAGTTTTTATCTTGCGCCAGACAAAAAAGGGGTGACAAAAGCGCAAGCGCCCTTTTCTTTTCTTTTTTAGGGCGAGGACAAAAACAGCATATGACAGTAAAGGTAAGGGTTGCTATAAGCCTAATTCTGTATATCAAGCCACTTTCCTTTTTCATCAAAAGGCAGGGGAGATATTAAGTTGATTAATTGTTAAAAATCTGAATAAGGTAGTGTATATAGACTTCAGTTCGATACGTAAACAGTCTAAGTTTAAGTATAATATTTCTGTAAGTATGTCATAGTTTAATCCATTTTGTATATTTTCTTACACCTAGGACTTTCCAAAAACACAATTTTAAATAGTATGTTTTCAACTTTGCAACCCTTATCTTTTAACTAGTCAAAGTTCTATGCATCTGTTTTTTTTGGTGCAAGATTCTTTTATAATTATAATAAGTAAAAATAGTTATATAGGCCTATTTAACCAAATCTGAGCCTATGTAAAGGGAAATGGCAATGCAAAATAAACGGAGTGAGGCTATAAAGGGGTCAACTCCCAGAATCGAACTGGAATTATTAGACCCACAAACTAATGTTCTACCGTTGAACTAAGCTAACCTTTAAATATATATACGCACTCATATATCTCCTATAATTGTATGCTAGCAAGCCTAGCCAGATTTTATTTTTATTTTTTTGCTTTTTTTGTCCTGCTTTTTGATTAATCAAAAAAGACAAAAACAGCAAAAAGCGCAAAACAGGAGAACTTTACAATATAATTTAGATAGTATCAAATCTTGCACACTCTTTTATAAATACTATTAATTTAGTATCACTAGCTTAACTTTTCTCTTTTTTGTCTGTTTTTCTTAAAAACAACAGCGCGCTTATTTTATTTTTATTTTTTTATAAAAAGCGCAAAAAAAATTAAATAAAATAAAAAAACAGGAAGAAAAAGGAAGAAATAAAAGCGCAAAAAAAAAATCCTTTATCTCTAGGACCGTAAACACTGACTAGTAAAGAAGTTAAAGGGGAGAAAAGAAGATATATACTATTTTTTATCAAGAGAAAGGGGCTTGATAACAGATGACTGTAAACTAGGGCGGCTGATGAATAGTAATCCGACAATATAAATTAAAGCTAAGGGAACTACATCCCCAACATTACCTAGGTATTCTTGTGTCAATACTGGCACAAACAATAATAGTGAAATTGAAATTAAGCCAATCATGATGTAAAGAGCATATTGTGTCACTACACCAGTATCTAATCTGGCAATCTGTTGACTTCCGTTAGATAGTGATTTACTTAATCCAAATGGTCCTAGAAGTTCTACGGCACCTCGATCTAGAACTTTAGCCGTTACAAGACCTAATTTTAGTCCTTTACTTAGAACATAATGATTAATGATAGCATCAAAGTATCATTTAGCATTAAAGAATGTATACAATCTTTTACTAAAACCACTGAAAGCATCACCTGCTGCTTGCCCTTGCCCTTTTCGTCAAAGATGAAAAAAGTGGGGCTGAGCGTCAGGTAAACCTACTGTAAATTTCCTTCAAGTATGATACATTAATAATGATAATGACGCACCTAAGAAAGTAACAATTAAAGGTAAGAATTTATAGAAGACAGGGATAGAAAACTCTGCCTCCACTAAAACTACATTAGATGGATGTACAAAAAGAGATGAAGAAAGCATATCACTACCAATTCCTACGAAACTATCTTTAGCTACATAACCAAAGAAAATTGACAGTAAAGCTAGAAGTACTAGAGGAATTACGGTAATCATGTCTTGTTCATGAGTATTTTCGTAATCAGACTTTGATGCATTCGGAGTTGTTAAGAATGTCATACTAATTAATCTAAATGAGTAAAATGCTGTAATAGCTGCAGTAATAGTACCTAATCAGTACACAATTGAACCACTCATAGTATAACTTCCATAACCTAATTCAATTAATAGATCTTTAGAATAGTTACCACTAAGGAATGTTACAGCCATTAAACTTAATGAACCAATCAAGATAATTGTATATGTAAATGGTAAGAAGTTAATTAGACCACCTAATCTTCGCATATCTTGTTGATCTGACATTGAGTGTAATACTCCTCCAGCAGCTAAGAAAAGTACTGCCTTAAAGACATTGTAAAAATCTAATGGAATAAAGGAGATTATTGAATAGAATTATTTAATCGCTCAAGTTGTGTAGTTGAAAGGCGATATGGTGATAGAAATGGATTAAGTTCTGGAAACAACCTCTCGAAATGAGACAGGTACATATATCGGTTCGTTTTTTTTTTATTATGCACTGTCCCTGCCTAAGATGATTACGAACTCCTGTACGGTTTGTTTTGTTGATCTGTGAAATATTATTGTACAATGTACACATACCTGTGATAATATTGATCAATACCACCGGAGTAGCTTTTTAGCAAATCCAGCTAAATAATCCAGGTGACGACAGAAGAAGAAATTGCCAAGCTCAGTAGAGTTAACATGTACTGTGTTAAGGTAACGACCTACTCGATTATTAAGAAAGTTTTTAGCATCCTTAGTAGACATGTTACTAATAGCCTCAGTGGATTTTTGATTAAGTGAACTTCAAAGGTCTCGCTCGTTAGCGTATTGCCCGAAATCTAATAAAAATATCAACTGAAAGAGCATGTAGTTTACCTGGTGTTAAATCGTAAAGTGTACGATCGAGAAGCTGTAAGCTATCGAGACATTTCTTAGGAGAAAGCTGTGTAACTAAGGGAGTTGTTCGAAGGGGTTGACCTTCTTCTCGAATAAATCCGTAAACAGGTTCACCATTGATTGTCATTTCAACTCCAAGATGCCAGTCCATGTTATTCCGAATCGTCACATTACTTAATCCTACTAATTTGCCAAGAGAGTTGAAAGAATTGGATTTAGATAACACAGTAGTCATATCACTACCTAACGCCTGAGATTTACTCTGTAACTCTACATTGGTGTCAAAATCCTTTTCAGCTTTTTACCTTCGAATAAAAGTTAAGCGCTTTTTTTTTCATTTTATTTTATTCGCCCAGCCGAGCTGCTTTTCCTTTTTATTTTTTGCTGCTTTTTGCCCAGCAAAAAATAAAAAATAAAAACTAAAGATGAAGCGCCCAGCTCGGCTGGGCGAGGCGCTTATTTGTCTTTTTTTTTTTCCTGGAATAAAAAGGCGCTTCGAAAATAAAAAAGCAAAAAGGAAAAATAGAACCTGGGCGAGTAAAATTTTCATAATATAATGAACTCATAAGCCTAATAAAGGAGCGTTAAGGTTAAATAAAAATCCAGATATACTCAAATAATTTGTCTTCTTTTTCTAACTAAAACCTAACGGAAATAATTCTATCCAAATAGTCTCTTCCCCAAATAGACAGTGTGGATACAATAGACTATATCACGTTCTAAAGATTATAGAACCCTCGCGTGTAGTCGTTGAGGATCCTACTAATGTGCTCGCCCCCAGTAAATATGGGTAGTACATGTTGGTTTCCTGCTGATTGTCCTTCGTTACATCACTTAGACAGTATAACAAGAATGTCCCAGCATATAGTGAGGTTTTAAATGCGCTCTTCATTGTTTTTAGACGGACGCATGATTTACCAGATGGAACAAGGCAACTGAGTATTGTGAAATACCTACTGCCATAAATAAATAACCCATTTGTGAACAAGTTGAGTAAGCAATTACACGTTTAATGTCATTTTGTAAAAGACCTGTGGTAGCTGCAAAAAACGCTGTAATAGCCCCAACTCATGTAATTACAACTAATGTTGTAGGCGCAAATTCTAATAGCGGTGATGATCTTAGTAGTAAGTAAACTCCGGCAGTTACTAGAGTAGCAGCATGAATCAATGCAGAAACCGGAGTAGGCAATTGTGTTAACTGGTCACTTAACCAGCCCGTTGAAGTATGAACGGCAGTATCTTACGTTACTGAATCGGACTATATCATCACCTCACATAAAAAGGAATGTGAGATGCTTTGCGTGTAGTCTCTGAGAATCCTACTATAATATGTGTATTACATATTAGTTGGTTTCCTGCTGATTATCCCATACTCCGTTTCAAGTAAAGTAGGGATGTTCGAGCATATAGCAAAGTTTAAGGAAGGCCATATTAAGCACCTAGTTTATACATGAATGATTGATGCTGTTTTTTTTTGAGGATCAAAAAAAAAAGAGACGTGTCACCAGTGGCATACTGGTCTTAGAGATACGAATGCTGTAGAGACGCTCAGCTTTTTCTATTTTTTTTTAGCTTTTTATTTTTTCCTTTTATCTAAAAAGGAGCTGGTGAAAATAAAGGCCAATAAAAGCTAAAAAAAGGGAGAGATAGTAACAAGGGTGGAACGCTAGCTGACATAGTGGCATACCCATGTGTGTCCTGTCCTGTCCTGTCCTGTCCTGAACGGTCATAAATGCAATCATTAAACATGTAGGGATAACTAGGGTGATGATGCAAATATATAATCAACCTTCCATTGCATCAGGTAATCAACTATGTAATCCTAATTGAGCCGATTTACCCATAGCTGCAAATAAAAATAGTAAACCAATAACAGTTAGAACTGTTTCATTCATATATGGTGATAAACTATAAATAGTAGCATAATCTAAATTACCGAAAGCTCAGAATGCTCCGAAGAAAGCAATACTTAAGGATGTATCACCCACTCTATTAATTACCATGGCTTTGATGGCAGATTTGTTAGCCTGAATTCTAGTGTATCAAAAGTTAATTAATAAATATGATGATACCCCAATTCCTTCTCACAGAATTGGACTGCAAGTTTAGCAAAGGGGAAAATTCTGGTTATAGCAGGTCGGGTTAGCCCTTTTTTCTCAGTTTTTATTTAGCCTTGTCGCTTCGGTTTTCATTTTTTTGCTTGTTTTTTTTTTAGTCGGGCGCTTCCTTTTTATTTTTTTTTTATTTTTTGTCTTTTTTGTCCTGCTTTTTGATTAATCAAAAAAGACAAAAACAGCAAAAAGCGCAAAAAAATAGATAAAAATAAGCGAGGGAAAAAGGAGCAGTTAATAGAAGCGCCCCTTTTTTAAAAATGGGCGACAAAATGAAAAAAGCTGCTTCTCCTTTTTATTTTTTATTTTTTGCTCAGCAAAAAGCGACAAAAAATAAAAACTAAAGATTAAAAAGGCGCTATCTACAACTTGAACGTCTGCACCATGCTCTTGCGATATCCTGATTTTCACCAAGATACGGACTATAACTTCAAGTTGTGTATACAACTGCATTGCGTTTAGTCTCTGAGGAATCTATCTTATTTATTTCTATTATAGTGGAAGGTAAAAAGAAAGTTAAGTTTCCTGCTGATTGCCCTTAGTTTTGTCAATAAAGACTCCAGGATATTCCAGCATATGGCAATGTAATAAAATGTAATTTACACTACACTACGGCCGAGAAGAGAGACCTACGAATAAGATTAAATAATTGTCTCCCGCTACTAATACTAACATAAAGAAAGTGAACATTGATAAATATGCAAAGAATCGTTGGTTATGTGGGTCCGTAGACATATAACTTACTGAGTAGATATGTACCATTGATGATACAAAAAGTACGGGTAATAACATTGATACGGTTAAACTATCGAATGTAAAGGCTCAGTCAACAGACATTAATCCAGAGTCAATTCAACTAGATAAATAAACAGATACGGGTGAGCCACACAAAGCTACTTCATAAAATGCTACCATAGATAAAAATGATGAAGTAAGCATACATACACAAGTAATAATTTGTGCTCCAGTAACTCCTAATTTACGTCCAAATAGTCCAGATGAAATTGAACCTAATAAAGGTAAAGCTAAAATACTTAAATACATTTAACGTAAACTAATTGAACCTCGAAGTCTGTAAAATGCAACTAAAATACCAAGACCGATAGCAGATTCTGCACCGGCAATGGCAATAATATAGACGCTGTAGGTTTGACCTACAATATCATCAAAGCTAAATGAGCTAATAATAACTAATAGTGTCACCGCTAATAACATCATCTCAATACTAATTAGCATAAGAATAATATTTTTACGGTTTAGTACAAATCCTAAAATACCTACAAGAAATAACACTAAAGCTAAAGTCATGTTTTTGGTAAAATTCCTATTGGTTTTCGTCATAATAACAGTATTAACTTATACCATCAACGTATTTCTATCTTAGTCCCTCCTTTCTGGTTCTAGCCTGACTCTGATTTTATCCCCCTAGTTTCCTTCGCTGTTTTTATTAAAAATTAAAAAAAAGCTGGAGGAACATGGGAAAAGAGAGTGAAAGAACTTTGTACATGAACCAGAGAATGAACTAATTAAGGTGAAATTTACACGATGGACAGATATATACTGTACTCGCCTATCTCTTCCACCCTCGAATTTATATAGTAGAAGATTAAATCGAGCCTGTTTTTGTCTTTTTTTTTTTTATTTTATTTTTGACAAAACGATCAAGCGCCCTTTTTCATCTTATCCCTTCTTTTTTGTCTCTGTAAAAAAAAGAGTCTGTTTTTGTCTGGAGAAAAGAGCAAAGCTGGGCTGTTTTTTATTTTTATTTTATTTTTTGCGCAAAAATAAAATAAAAATAAAATAAAATAAAACAGCAAGATAAAACAGGTAAATAGTTAATTAGCTTTTATTACTAGCTTAGTCTTTATTTCTTTACCTTGTCGCCCTTTTTGTCGCCCTTTTTTAAAAATGGGCGCTTCTCTTTTTTATTTTTCCTCGGGCGCTTATTTTATTTTTATTTTTTGTCCAACAAAAAGCGCGCAAAAAAAAAATAAAAACAAGAGAATAAGCGCCCAGCTCGGCTGGGCGAGGGGCGCTTCTATTTTTTGCTTTAGCGAGACGCGCTAGGAAGTCAGTGTAATAAAGAAAAGTAAAAGAAGGGGCGATCGGGATCACTAAGACTATAAATATTTCATAGGTTTTATTATTTCCTCACTATAATATAATATCGGGAGCATAACGAGAACAACGGGATTCGAACCCGCATCGTCTTCAATGACACTGAAGAATTTGACCATTAAACTATATTCTCCTCTTTCTCTTCCTTATAAATTGGCTGGTATTAACGGGATAGCCAATTCATCTCCCGCAGGCATATTTCTCCTTTTACTTATATTCCCGTCCTGGGAAGGAATGAATCACGCCTTCTTACAAAATAACTTTTATGTCGCTCAGATTTATGAGCGCTTAATTAGAGTAAACCTCTTTTATTACTCTGCTTATTCTCTTATAGAGGGCTAAAATATGATTACTCGCCTTTTTTATTTTTTGTCTGTTTTTCTTAAAAACAACAGCGCGCTTATTTTATTTTTTTTATTTTTCTGTTTTTAGAAGCTGGGCGCTTATTTTTTAGAAAAAGCACAAAAGCAGCTCGCAAAAGGGGGATTCTATAATTTGTATTGTTCAGCAGCAGGTTCCCCTGCCACTCCTATATTTCGACTTAATCTCGATTAAGGTAAACTGCTAACAAAAGTATTACACTGTGATAATAAATACTAGAAGATAACGAGTATCTTCCTGCTCTCAACTAGCTTTTGTCGCCCAGCGACAAAAGAGAGAATGAATATCGTCATGTACATCATCCAGTTTCACAATTTAATCTATTTCCAGATTTGACGAGTAATTAGTACATCTCGAATTTTATTTTCACCGTGTCGCACTACTACACGATTACTCGTAATTCCTATTTCATGTAGTCGATTGCAGACTACAATCCGTGTGAGTTTATTTGATGATTAGCTCTATTTCACAATGTTGCATCATATTGTTAAACTCTTCGCAGCACAACGGCAGCCCTACACATGAGGGTCATAGGGACCTCTCTTAGCTCTAATTTACAGTTATATCAACTGTAGTCCTTCTTTGTTTACTTAGAGAAGGTAAGAATTGCGCATGTTAGCGGATCAAACCAAGCACCATAAGGCACATGCTGAAGAGGGTCATGCAGCACCTGTCTTCTTAATTTTCCAAGAAATCCTGGAAGATCATGAGATTCAAATGTAGGTAAGGTTATGCGCGGGTTATCGCATTAAGCGTCATGCTTCACTACGGGTTTTCGAGACCGTCTAATCATTTGGTGTTCTGTCGTGTGACTGTACTTTCCAGGCGGAGTGTTTATTACGTTTGCTAAGTATCCCCAGAAAAAAAGAAGGAGTACTAACACTCATCGTTTACAGCGTAGACTACCAGAGTATCTAATTGGAATAGGTAGGAATTCTCATTCTTTCCCCTCCTAAGAACCGTACGTGCCACTTTCACGGCATACGGCTCAAGCACTATACTAATATATACATATGCATTAGTTCTAGCCCTTTTTAAGAAAAAGGGAAGAAAATATTCTTTAATTATTCTTGGTACTGAAAATATTTGTAACCTTGTAGTGTAATGTTATTCGCCCTTTTTTGGAAAAAAGGGAAAGAAATGAAACCAATTTATTTAAATCTCGATTCCCATCTGTGATGGGAAAGTGTGTTAATTTCATATGTGAAAATTTCCTTATGATTAATACGTTTCTTAACTGTAGCAATTTTAGGGCTTGTTGCTAAACGTTCCCTAATCATTTCTAATACTACTTTATCTGTATGTCCTATTTTGAATGCTGCTTTTGTGGCTCCTGAACCTTTGGCAAAGCAACCTTCTCCATTAATAAACCCTACAATTCACCTGTTAATAAATTCTTGATCTAGTTCTTTAATAGAAGGTGATTCTAATAATTCCTTATTATTAAAGTATTCATGGAATTCTTCTAAAGTTTCAAATCGTTTGACTTCTTCAGCTAAACCTGATAAAATCTTATTAAACCGTGAAGCTTGATGTAGTGTTAATAACGGATATTGGTTCATAATCATAAAAATAAAGTAAATAACTTCTTCCCTACGACTAATTACATAATGGGCTTCATCTTTTTCAGGGTAAACATAAATTTTACCTTTATTGTCCAATGTATGCATAATATTTTTTAACAATTCAATATCTCTTAAACTCAAACCTAAATGAAAATGGTAACCTACACCGATTCCCATCTGTGATGGGAAAGTGTGTAATAATACCTTTCACATTTTTTCGTGCTGTTTTTTGCTAGCAAAAAAAGAGGAAAGACTTGAAAATTTCCTTCTGCATCCACGAATCCTATGAATCAAGCAAGTCATTTTTTATTAATATTTTTCATTCGCCCTAGCGGGATAAATTTTATATAAATAACAATACCTCTAATTACTTACTGCCCCCAGGGCCTTGTACTTTATTTGGTCAATATCATTCACTCTCCTTAATATAAAATTTTTGATCCACTGGGAGGTATTTGTATCTAAGAGTTAAGATTTAGATATTAGTTATTATGCATACTCTCGAAGATTTAGAATAATAGTATAGCACCTATACGCAAGTGGGCACTTTTTCAAGTTAGTCATAGATATGTTTTAGCATGTGCCATATTATACCTTTCCCTATCCTCCTTATTACAAGAAGGCATTCGCTTTTTACGCTATCTCATTACCTCTCATTTGTCAGTAGTTATTCACTCCCGTTTTCATTCCGCAGAATGAAAAGTCGGGCGAATACTGCCTATAATGGTATTTATAGGAAAATGATAGGCATTACCTTGTTCCTAGATAAGTATATTGTGTTGTTAGGTTCCTACTTTACCAATCTATTTCATACGTTCACTTGTATTGAATCAGAACATTTCAATACCGAATATAGATAGTTTTATTACATAGATTCGCTTTCGCTAACCATAAACATTAGCCTTCGTAAATGTTAACTATTTTCTTCTTTTTCAAGAGTAATTTACTTTATTTTAGAGCTTCACACATGATTATTACTAATACATGCATGTCTAAATTGGCTGAATTAAAGTGAATTAATTCCCTGATACATCTATCATTAAGAGGTGATAAACATCAGGAATACTTATCTAAATTTATCAAGTCGCACATTCTGTTTGCTACCTACGCTTTCGTACCTCAATGTCAATCTCTAATTAGTAATCTGCCTTCGCCATTGGTAGTCCTTCAAATATCAAAGCATATCAGCGCTACTTTTGAAATTCTGATTACTTCTATCGGATTCTAGTTAACCTTCATCTGTCTCTCTGGTTTTGGCCTTTATTTTATTTTTTATTTTTAGTTAGAAAATAAGCGCCCAGCTCGGCTGGGCGAATAAAATAAAGGAGTAAAAACAAGGAATCAGTATGCAAGTCAACAATCTACGTACCCTTTACGCCAATTCATAACGAACAATGCTTGCGGAATCGGTCTAACCGAAACTTCTGGCACCGAAATTGGTTTCCACTAGTAAAATAACTAATCACTATTCTGTTAAATTACATTCTATAAACTTATGCTTAATAGAATTCTAGTTTGCACGTTCAATCTTTCGATCATTGACGATGATTCTTCACTGCTGCACATCAAATGATGTTGTGGGACTTTTCATTCTCCACTGAGGATATTGAGACTTTCAGCCTTACCTACAAGTCATTGTCTTGGTAAGCCATTACCTCACCAACTAACTGCTGTGGATTAAAAGCATCTCTAGACAGATAAGATCCTTTGTATCAAATGATAATTATAACTTATAAGGTTATCTAGAGTTAGCATTCTAATTTATACTCTCCAATACGCTATGTGTCTGCTCTAGAAATAAAGCAGTTTTACATTAACTTGCATGTGTCAAACAACTAGATAGCATTCGTTCGTGGCCATGATTAAGCCATTTATGTCGCTCAGGAACTCTGAGCTCTTAATATCTACTCCCCAACAATAAGACATTGGGTGTGTAATGTAACATATTTCTTATATAAGTAGCACCTGTCTAATTATCTGGCCTTTTTATCGCATGCGTCTAGTTGTTTTTGTAGAAAAAAATGCAAAACAGAGACAAAAACGATAAAGCGCCCAGCTTTGCTAGCAAAAACTACTAGCGCTTTTTTTTAGTAGAGCAAAAAAAGGACAAAAACAGCGACAAAAAGAAAACCTGCTTTTTTCATCCTCCTTTCTGGACAATAGGGAAATAAAGCTAACAAAAGCTAAAGGAAGCGCCTCGCCCAGCCGAGCTGGGCGCTTCATCTTTGATGAAAAGCAGAGTGTAAACGATTAAACCGATTACTTGTTTATATTTCATTCTAAAAGGGAAAGGGGAAGTGGTCGGAAAACAACTAGCGCCCCTTTTCCTTTCGAAACTAAAGCAAAGCTGGGCTGTTTATTATTCGCCCAGCCGAGCTGGGCGCTTATTTTATTTTATTTTTTTTGCGCGCTTTTTGCCCAGCAAAAAATAAAATAAGCGCGCGACGAAAAACAGAAAAAAGAATGAACAGGCGGGACAAGTAGAAAAAATTATCATATAAGGGATTAATTTATATCTTTAATCTCAAATCTTCCGTTTGTCTACTGTTTTCTACTTAAGTCCGTTCCCATCTCTTTCCTCCCTTTTTATAGCATGCTTTTCCTTTTTTCCTGCTTCTTTTTTTGCAGAAAAAAAAGGCCAAGCTGGAAAAAATGGGCGAGACAAAAACGACTCCCTTCTTTTTCTAAAAAAAGAGTCGGGCTAAAGAAAAAAGGGGTGACAAAATGTTATACAGTAAATTTACCAAGACAGAGACTTGAAAGGGACTATAGTTTAACGGTCAGAACATATGATCGATAATCGTATAGCGGTGGTTCGATTCCTCCTAGTCCTATTTACCTGCTCTTCCTTTTTCTCGCTTTTTTTATGCCTTTTTTAAAAATGGGCGAGGAAAACTAAAGCCAAGCGCCTTTTTTGCTCTTTAGTTTTTGTCGGGAAAAAAAAGGAAGCGCCCGACTAAAAAAAAAACAGAGAGTCTAGACAAAAAGCATAAAAAAATAAAAAAAAAGGGGTGAGTGAAAAGAAAATGACCTGAGGAGAAATAAGTCAGGACCCTAGTGTCTAAGTTATTTTTAGTAGCTCCATTAAATAGATCAGGCCAGAAGTTCCTTTCCCTACAGCCTGTTTCTGATTTTCTTTGTTAATCTTTGCCCTACAGTTTTGCTTTAGTTTTTATCTTTTTGTCTTTCGTTTCTGTTTTTATCTTTTTTATTTTTATTTTGTCGCCCAGCCCCGCTGCTTTTCATCAAAGATGAAAAAGGCGCTTATTTTTCTAGAAAAAAAATAAAATAAAATGAAATAAAAAACAGACAAAATAAAAAAAAAGCAAAGCTGGGCGACAGGGACCTCTTGTAAAGAGACAAAGAAATTGTTTAAGCATATATATTTATGTTAACAAGCTATTGAGCGTTACATATGAGAACTAATGTCAATTTTTTCATCTTTTTGTCTTTTTTCTGAAAAAGGACCAGCTTCTGTTTTTATTTTAATAAAAAAGGGCGCTTGTGCGGTTCTAGGAGGTACAATTCTTAATTGTGATGCTTCATACCCATGACAGATTGGGTTCCAAGATGGTGCTACACCTAACTTTGAAGGTATTGTAGAATTACATGATACTATTTTTTTCTATTTAGTAGTTATTAGTTTCTTAGTGTTTTGAATGATGTCTATTATTATGATCAAATTCAGTAGCAGCAAAGCAGGTATTGTGCATAAATATCATAACCATGGTACATTAATTGAGTTAGTGTGAACTATTACACCCGCATTCATTTTAATTGCTATTGCATTTCCTAGTTTCAAATTACTTTATTTAATAGATGAAGTAATCTCTCCAACTATGACTGTTAAAGTAGCTGGACACCAGTGATACTGATCATATGAGTATTCGGACTTTATTAGTGCCGATGGGGAATCTATTGAATTCGACTCATATATGGTTCCTGAGTCTGATTTAGAGTTAGGTCAATTACGTCTATTAGATGTGGATAACCGTGTAGTTATTCCAGTAGACACTCATATTAGATTTATTGTGACAGGTCAAGATGTAATTCATGATTTTGCTGTTCCCTCTTTAGGTATTAAATTAGACGCAATCCCAGGTCGACTTAATCAAGTATCTGTAATTGTACAGCGTGAAGGTGTTTACTATGGACAATGTAGTGAAATCAATACCACAGGTTTCCTTTAAGTGTGAACTTATCGACAAAATTGGGTTAATTGCACGAATAACCTTAACCGTACGTATTAAGGTCAACGAGCAGCGAAGTTTATTTAATTATTTAGATTTAAACGTTCAACGACTAAACATCATGACTTATAATCATGGTTAATGCCCAACACTAGTATATACTAGTTGAAGACATAGTCTAATCAATATTATAAGATATTGCTAATACTCGCCCATTTTTATTCGCGCGCTTGCTTTAGTTTTTGCGCTTTTTATTTTACTCCTCGAGGCCAAAACAGCCCAGCAAAAAAATAAAAAAGAAAAATGGGCACATATGAGGCGGTTTACCATTTCACTTTCCTAATTTATCTAGTCCTATGGTTCCTTCCCGACTCGCCCCTTTTTTTTATTTTCTTGTAGAGAAGCGCCCTTTTTTAAAAATGGGCGACAAAAAAAGGGGAGAGATGATACTATTAATATGCAAACCGAAAGGTCTTAGCAAAGATGTTTGATGAAGAGTCACCTGTAAAGAAATTTCTTCGAAGTAAGGCCCTCTTTTTTTTTGGTCTTTATTTTCACTTTTATTTTTTTACTCTCTTTTTCTCGCTTATTTTCTGTTTTATTTTTTAATTTTGTAGGAAAAAAAAGGACCAGGTAAAGCTGTCTCATGTTTAAACATTGAAACGAATGAAACAACTCATTACGATTCAGTTAATAAATGTGTTAGAGCACTTGGATTCAAAACATCAGATTCTTCTACTATCATCTCAGATTATATTAAATCTAATAAATTTAGAAAGGAAAATATAAAATTAGTTATACGGTAACTAGCCTCATATATGCTGTGGTGTCTATCATGGATTTATGCCCGTAGTAATTGAGGCAGTAAGTCTTGAAAAATACTTATCATGACTAGACTCACAGGTCTAATTGAAGATACTACTACTTTATCCCCTTTAGTTCCTCTATCTAATCCTAAGACACTCGCCTCCTTTTTTGCGCAAAAAACTCGCAGCCCAGCTATTTTTACGTAAAAAGGGGCGCTTATTTTTCTTTTTTATTAACTAGCTTTTTGCATTTCCTTTTGTCGCTTGCAGATATCTAGGTATTAGTATTAGAACATTATCACGTTGAGCCGAGGACTCAACACGTGTTTATAGAGATACACAAAAAAAGATGAGTTCGTGTATCTTTAACCTCATTTGACACTTTATACCCATCGTTGTGGAAGCTGTTTCTTGTCGTTTTTGTGTTTTGTCTTTTTTGCTGAGCAAAAAGCAGACTAAAAAGAGAAATATCTTTCATGACTAGATGCGCAAGTTTAACTCTCCCCTTTAGAAAATGAGTACATTTTCACTTATCTTTACTGCTCTCTTCTTAAGATCTTAGCTCCCGTTACTTCTGTTAAGGTCCGTCTATTTAAATCCTGACGAGGCGGTTTTACTTCCAAACGTTATGCATGGTCTTTTTATTTCTATAATTTACTAGCGCTTACGGCACGTACAGTAGAAGGTCAATTAGACAATGCCTCAATGTTCGGATATTTATCGCAGGATATTGCCATGACTGAGAATCAATTTAGTTTTTTGCGCTTTTTGCTCCTTTTCTAAAAGTAAAGGTATTTACTTGTTGTACAATCATGGTATATTGTATGTGTTTTCCTAGTAGCTATTGGTTTAGATGCAGCTTCTACAGCCAATTTTCCATGAACGTTAGAATTTCATGGTTTACGAAGTTTTATATCTGTTTTAACTTACTTGCGTTATTCTATATGTATAAAACAAATTAGACGTTGCCTAGAACGTTTCTCCAACTTCTTCAAATAGGTTCATAAATAAAAAAAGGAGGCTGTTTTTATTTTACTCCCGTTTTCAATTTTTCATTCCCTTTTTATAAAAAGGAAAATAAATAAAAAAGCGCAAAAAAAAAAGCAAAAAAAAAACTAAGTAATATTTGATATCTAGCTCTTACATTTAACCCTCCCCTCCGCTTACATAGATCTTTTGCTGTGGTGTATATCATGGCTTTATCATGATTGCTAGAAAAATATCTTTCTTGACTTGACTCACAGGTGTAATTGCTTATACTAATATATTATCCCCCCCTCCTTTGTTCTTTTGCAAACCTCTATCTAAGCCCAGACCTCATTTAGATTAAAATTATAACCTAAAAGTATTCAGAAAAGATGACTGTTAGAGAAACAAGACTTTGATTGATTACGTTAATTCAGTATTAGTCTTGGGTTATAGTACCTGGGCAGATAAGGTAAACTTCTAGATAACGATAAGTTTAAACACCACTGCTTCTGTTCTCACTTCTAATTGTGGAATCTATGCTTTTGTCCATCAGTCAGATACTAGTTCTATTCGATCATAAGAATGGAATGGACTATTTAAGTCTTCTCTAGGTCTCTACTCCTTTATTTGGAGCCAAATTAAGGCCAAAAAGGAATGAAAATAGACATGATTCATTCTATAACTTTGTATACTCGCCTTTTTTTTTTGCGCGCAAAAAAAGCAGATAAATTTCCAGTTATATATTATGCTTATTATCCTTAATCCTTTTTTTTTTTTTATTTTTTTTTTTCTTTCCTTTTTGTCCCACAGGGCTAAAACAGAAAACTGTTCCCTGATAGCTAAAATAAAATAACAAATGGAATTTACTAGCTTGTACTCTTCAAAGGCTATCCTATTAACAGAAGAAGCAATCCCTTTCCCTCGCCTCGCGCGCTTGATTACTCAAGAATAAAGTTAAGTGGCGCACCTTTTTTTTATTTCTTGCAGAAATAAAAAGAGCGAGTATGAGAGCAATTATCACGTTGAGCAGAGGACCGTAAACGTGTACAAAAAATGAGAGGTAAATCTATGTCTCCATTGTAGAGAAATATCTTTCATTCCAATAGATTCGCAGGTTTAACACTAATTAATACTCAACTTTTCTATTTATCACTCCCTTACTCTTATCTACAATTGCAAGAATTATATTTGCAAATAAACTAGATTCTTTATGATGCTGGCTAAGTTTTTACATATAAGAGGAATATGAAATACACATTCTACTTAAAAGAGTAATCACAACTTAACTTATTCTTTCCTTTTTTGATAGTAGTTCCCTTCCCTTCCCTTCCCACCAGTCAGGGATAATTTATTGCTTGTGTATTTTTGTGCTATTGGAGAATTGTTACATTTTTTTTTATGACGAGATGATTATTCAGTACAAATGCTAAAGATATTGGAACATTATATCTAATCTTTGCTGTATTTAGTGGTATGTTAGGAACAGCATTCAGTGTAATTATTAGAATGGAACTGGCTTCACCTGGTGTACAATATTTACACTCAAATTTTCAGCTTTATAATGTTATCATTACCGCTCACGCTTTATTAATGAGTACGCCCTCTAACGGTATCGTCCTGTGAGGACTAAACATGGGGATATATGTCTGTTGTAAAATAGGAACCGACTTAAAAACGGTTTACTTCGCTGCCCTTCCTGGCCGGTTTGTACCTAATAAGGCACTCTGCGCTGTAGTAGGGAAAATAATGCATATTTCCTCTTGATTGCTGCTATTAAGAGCTATATGCAGGGCAGCCGTCTGATACTGGCTACGTTGAGAAACTTGGTACACATTTCGCGGATTACAGCGAACCTTTGATCCAATTATTAAGCAGATAAGTCGGTCAATGCTTAGCTGAATTAGTTACACTCTAGAAATAGTAGTAATGAAGATGTTGGGGGGTATCATTAACCTCCAACATGTCCTATTGGCTAAGGCGAGCTCTAACGATGAGTCAAACAATGTGCAAGAGCCTAAGTCAGACACCCCACCGTCCTTACCTCATTCTTCCAATGCCCTCGATAACGATAGCCCTGAAAATGGCACCGGACCAGAGGATAATAAAGAGGATGAACAAACCAAACATATAGGTGAGGACGAAAAGCACAACGATACGGGAATTGGGGATGCAACCGCGGAATCTCAGGCTGAGCCCCTTTTTTTTCTCCGAAAAAAAAAGGGCAATCACGAGATGCGGACACGGAGCGATCGTAGTAGTAGGCCAACCGGGCTTGCGAAGGGTCGCAGCTTAAAAGCGCCTACTCGGCGTAAGGAAATCCAGAGAGATCTTAGAGTACTCGCCCAAGGAACTTGGGCGCCTGCCGAACTGGATAAATATACGGATCAAAATGGTAAATATAATGGTATCGTTCGTCTAATTGATTCACATTTACTTAAATACAGTTATTCATTAATTAAGAGCAACCCCGGAAATATCACCAAGGGGTCATCGACACAAACTTTGGATCGCATTAGTAACTCCTTCTTTGAGGCTACTGCAACAGATATTCTAGAAGGAAGATTTAGATTTGAGCCCGCACGAATGATTGAGATCCCAAAACCAAATAAACCAGGAGCTGTTCGGAAACTTCAAATGGCTAATCCCCGACACAAGGTAGTGCAGAAAGCGTTACAATTGATTCTACAAGCAATCTGGGAACCTACTTTCAGTCCCACTTCCTACGGTTTCCGTCCAGGGAAATCGACTAAAGATGCACTAGACACACTACACATGCGTGGAGGTCCTTACGCATGATCAATTAATGGCGATATTACGAAATGTTTCGACTCTATTCCACACTCAGTGATCATAAACATCATTAAGGAACGCATTTCCTGCGTTAGAACACTGAAACTAATTGAACGCAGCCTCGAAGCTGGATACATCGACCAGAAGGGGATTCTGGTGAAAGGTAAAATTGGTACACCTCAAGGTAGTATCATCTCCCCGCTGCTATCTAACATTGTTCTAGACAAGCTAGACAAATTTATGGAGGAACTTATTGCTGAATTTAACAGTAGTAAGAAAAGTAAACTCAACCCAGAATACACGTACTGAGAAAATCAACGTAAGTACTGGAAACTTCGTGACTCAGCAAGGGCTACCGAAGCCCTGAAAAATATGCGTAAACTTCCTAAATTTGATACAAAGGATAAGGACTACCGCAAAGCCATGTATCTTAGATATGCCGAGGATTTCATCGTATTGACATGTTCTACCTTCAAGGAAGCGCAGAATATTAAATCACGAATTGCAGAATTCCTGTTAGATGTTTGTGCATTAGAGCTTAATCAGGATAACACAACCATCACGAACACTAGAGACGGTTTACTATTTTTAGGGGCATTAATTAAACGGCGAGATAATGTGTCAATTTTTAACTCTTTCAAAGGAGACGGAGATAATAAAATCACTCGACGTTCTACTCTGCGCCTAGCGGTAGATGCTCCAATTTCACGTCTAGTTGATAAAATTGTAGATAACAAGTTTGCGAGACGGAACCATCAAGGTAAAGTATTGGCAAAAGGGGTTACAAGCATGATCCATCTAACTCATTACGATATTCTTCGTTTCTTCAACAGTAGAATTTCAGGACTGTTAAATGCCTACTCTTTCTTTTTTTTTGCTAGCAAAAAAACAGGTAACTTTTCTCAACTTAATAGTGTTATCTGACTACTCCGCCAATCTTGTGCCCTCACTCTGGCGCGGAAATTCAAGCTCAAAACACTAAGTAAAACATTTGGTTCCTTTGGTTTTGAGTTAACCGATCCCGAGACAGATTTAAGTATCAAAATCCCCAAAAGTTTCATTTCAGTACAAGATTTTGGCAAAGGTTTCACATATAAGGACCCCATCCGGATCAAGGATTCAATCAAGGGTGCAGAAGAGAAGAGGATGCCCAGGGCAATTACGAGGAAATTGAGAAAGATCTACTAAACAAAGTGGACACTGTGTTACAGAAGTCCTGAGCCGGTAAATTAACCTATTCTCTGCCTAGCAAATGTGCCCTGCCCTATGTGGTAGTGAGAACGACGTAGAAATGCACCACTTACTTTGTCAGGTTCCAGACGTGAAAAATATAATTCGGACAGGAAATGTAACATGACAGATCCGGAGCGGTTTTACGGAAACAAATTCCATTATGCAAATATCACCACACAGCCTTGCATCTAGGAGATCTCAATCATGCGGACCTAACACGTATTGCGAAATACGTCAGCCCTGTAACTAACCGGAAACCCTCTAAGAAATCTAAGTCCAAATAAGTTGACTACCCATTTTTTTGTTTCCGGACAGTTCTCTTTTTTTTACTGTATATATGTCATTTTAGTCTATCGCCCATTATTTTTTTTATCGCTCCAGTCAGTTGATTCGATATTTAGAAGCTTTTAAGTGGAGAGCCGTATGATGGGAAACTATCACGTACGGTTCGGGGAGCAGTTTCATTGCGAGCTGACTCTACTTTTTTTCATGGTTAACTTAATGTTACTTAATGGCACATCTGTAATCTTTTCATGAAAGCGTCATAGTGTTGATACTTATGTTACTCCTAGTAATGGAGACAAACCACTCGCCCAGGTTCCCTGGGCGCCATGATTGTAAAACAGTAAGTATTTCTAATCCTTTTTTTGATCCTAAGAGTATTGCTACACACGGAAAGAAACAACCGAGTGTTTATATTTTTAAAGATCTTGTGACTGGAGCTGCATATGTAGGAGGTGCTGTTAACCTTTATGCTAGAGTAACTTCATATTTTATGCCTTCAATTATTGCTAAAGGTGAACGACGAGTTTATCGGTACCTTAAACAGTATGGATAGGATAATTTGGAATTAACATTACACATTAATAAGGCACATTATACCGAAAACAATGAAAAATTACAACTACCATTATTTAGGCATAGCCGGGTCAAAGAGTAATCTTTGACTTTCATTCTGCCGTGTGCTGGAAACCCCTTAGAGTTTTATTGACTAGACTTACCTTTTTTAGTCTCCTTGTTGTTTAATCCCTTGTTTCCCTTCTTTTTCCTTGCTAGAGGAAAAAAAAGAGTCGGGTGAGTAACAGAAGGATCATATAAGGCGACAATAGTGTGAAGATCAATGACATCAATAAGAATTGGGCAATCAGCAGGAAACCCAAAGTTCATATAAGCTTATAAGTGACAGAATGAGTTAGTAGGATCCTCAGAGACTATACGCAGAATACCCTAATATACTCTGACTAGATAATATAGGTAAAGATATAGTCCAACCTCTTTGGAAACATTGGGACAAATGTATGCCCGCATTAGTAGGTGGGTTCGGGAACTATTTAGTACCTGTACAAATTGGAGCTCCTGATTGTTTAAAGTGAAATACAAGATTGATAAGTTGAATACTTATTAATCTTTATTACACATACACATAAGCAGTCCTCTAGTGACTATTATAGTTCACTAGTGCATTAGGAGAATTGCAAGAACATCCTAGGTTTCTTTTTCTTTAGTTTAGGAAAACTAAAAACACATTATTTTAATTTCTGTCCTTCGATCTAGTTTTTGAGGTAAAGTGGAAAAAAAAAAATAATAGTGACTAGGAAAATTTGCAGCTTAGCTTAAACTAGTTATTATAAAAAAAGGTTTAAGAAAGTTCAACGACTACTCGGAGGGCATTAACTGATAATCCGATAATTAGCACCTAGACTGTGAACATCACAGTATGACATAGTCTAAACTCATTAGCAATAATGAGAAGGTAATCTTTAACCATTACCGATAATATAATTGATGGCTTTCCCACGATTAAATAATATTAGTTTCTGATTACTACCTCCTTCATTAATTTTACTATTAGCTAGTTCATTAGTTGAACAAGGAGCAGGTACAGGTTGAACGGTGAGCTTTGATACGCCGTTCTGAGTTATCGGTCTATGAATCTGAAGACTGTTTAATTCTAAAATCTCACTCGATGCGGGAAACTCCTCTACTCGAAACTGACTACTCGTGTCATTTGTTGATGCAGTAACAATGTCAGTAACATGGGGACAATCCGCCTGAGTTGTGTTAATACTAGGAATTATGTATATGTTGGAGACTGCATCGCGCTTCTCAACAACCAACTCATCAGAGACCACACGTGAGACGCTTCAAGCAGGAAAATTGTCTTTTTTGTCTAAGACAAAAACTAAAAAGGAAGAATTTGAACAATGATTAGTAGGACTTGTTGATGGTGATGGTTCTTTCCATTTTTGTAACTATGGTTCTAGTAAAAATAAAAAATGGACTTTATATTTTAAGGTAGGACAAAGTACTTACAATCTACGATTATTGCATTATATTAAGCGTAATTTAGGAGTTGGACAAGTATCAGTCTCCGGTAATTCGGCCGAGTTCCGGATTCGGGACCGTAAAACCATCAATGAAGTCATTCTTCCTATTTTTGACAAATATCCTCTGCTAACAAGTAAGTATTTTAACTATGATTTATTCAAACAAGCTGCTGCTATTATGAATGACACTAATTTATCTACAGATGATAAGCATAAGCTACTACTCAATCTTAAAACAGGGAAAGAAATGCCTAAAAATTATGTATCTCCTGCCTGAAGTATTGTCAACTATAGAGTTGAGTCTATTACAGATGCTCTTTCAGTAATGCATAAATCATGAGTTATTGGTTTTATTGAAGCAGAAGGTAGTTTTTATCTTGTACGCAAAGATGTAAATCGTATCGCACATGGGTTTGAAGTTCCCGCAGGTTTCCACGGGCGAAAAATTTTAGATTCAATTGTACTTGTTGCAATTAGTTATATCTTAGGTACTCGTTTTATATCTGGCCCTAGCTTTTTACGTAAAAAACGGAGTACTTATAACACTAGTGTGACTACATCTCCTATTGTTATTGCTGAAATTATTAAATTCTTTCATAATAGTATGAAGGGTATGAAGAGTCTTGAATATCGTATTTGAGCTCGGTCTTTCAATAAGGTTCATGTTGGAAACAAAAAATATGATTATCTATTGAAAGTGCAAACACAAATGCGTAAAATTCGGACAATCCGGCTTGATAAAAATTTAAAAAATAAAGTTTAATACTAATTCCTACTTGCGAAGTGAAGGTATAGTCCAATCTTACATTAACGATGTAAGCGTATGATAGTCAATCTATTATACATATGGTATCCACCATTATCTGGGATCCAAAGTCACTCTGGTGGTTCTGTAGATCTAGCTATTTTCAGTCTTCATTTAGCTGGAATTAGTTCTATGTTGGGCGCAATAAATTTTATCTCGACTATTATTAATATGCGACACCCAGGAATGGCCATGCATAAATTACCATTATTCTGTTGAGCTATTTTCGTAACTGCTATTTTACTTCTACTATCTTTACCGGTATTAGCTGGTTGCCCTATAATTCTGCCGGCTCTAAACCTGGCTGTATGCGGGGATCTCTTCTCTCAGTAATGACTACATTTATCTTATTTAGCTGTAGCGATTTTTGAGACAATCCGCAGGTAACGTCACAAAACTTCAAGTTTGTACGGAACCTCAACGACTGTGCGCCAGGACTATCTAACCGACTATCACAATTATTATTAAATCTTGGTCCTTATTTAGCAGGTCTAATTGAAGGTGATGGTACTATTGTAGTACCTACTTCTGAACGATCTGCTAAACGTAAATTAAATTACCCGTCAATTCAAATTGCTTTCGCTGCTAAGGATTACCTACTTGCTTTAATGTTCCAAGTATTAATTGGTCACGGATCTATACTATTAATAATTTCCAAGGTATTATTAAAATAGTAGGTTTAATTAATGGTTTTATGCTTTTTTTACTCCTTTATTTGGCCAAAATTGCCTAAGAACTTAGATTTATTGCGTCTTATTTAACATATTAACCATAAAGCTCCTACACTTAACATTGTAGGACTACCTATTGATACTCGCCTTTTTCATCTTTAGTTTTTATTTTTTATTTTTTGCTGGGCAAAAAGCAGCAAAAAATAAAAAGGAAAAGCAGCGAGCTGGGCGCCAGCTCTAGGTTCGAATGCTTGATTAGCAGGATTTATCGAAGCAGATCGATCATTTCAAGTTCGAACTAGTCTTTCTACTAAATACCCACTGCCCCAAGGGACTTGGGGCCTTAGGTATTTCTTTTGAATTAACTCAAGCACGGGTTAACCATCATGGGATTCCTTCATTACGTTACATGACTGTTATTGCAGAATTCTTAAATGTCAAGGTTAATTCCATTCGCAATGATCGGAAATACCCTGAGTTTCTAGCCTGGCCAGGCCAGGCAAGTACGTACTTCTACTATCCTTAGCAACACCATTTTAGTTGACTACCTATTAGCTTACTAGCGCAAGTACTAAATGCATGGATTTTTAAAATTGAAATACGATCTTTGATTACTTTGTAGCAGGTACAGAATGGGCCAATGTAAATCACATTGTTGAGCTTAAAGCTCGTATGAACAATGGGCGTACAGAATTTAATTGAACTAACATTCATTAGTCGGTATAAGTTAGTAAGATACAGTCTCACCCTATGCGTGAGTATAGGCTTATTTCCCATATTACTGCAACCTGATTGGCTTTTTATAATATAATTAAAATCAACCTGTTTTATTCGCCCAGCCGAGCTGGGCGCTTAATTTTTTTGCGCTGCTTTTTGCTGGGCAAAAAATAAAAAATAAAATTAAATAAAATAAGCGCGCGAATAAACAGCATTAATATTGAGCATCATTGCATGGCCATTGCTAAGGAAATTAAGATTAAGGGAATTACAATGCTATTAACTGATAGAAATTTCAATACTTCATTCTATGATCCTGCAGGTGGAGGTGACCCTATTCTATTTCAGCATCTATTCTTAACAACTTATAATTATTTTAATAATTTATATCATTTACTTTCTATGCACTCGCCCAAGTTCCTTGGGCGCTTATCCTTCTACTATTTAAAAACAGAAAAAAAAAGGAGTCGAATTACACAAACGATTATCTGCTAAAGATCATCTAAATCTTATTAAAAAGATAGTAAATAAATAAATAAATAATAATTATAATATCGGAATAAAGGATATAGTTTAACGCAAGTTATGAAGATGACTAGGCAGGTGTTCTAATATATATAAGACCTAACTCATTGAATATGTGGATTCACGTATACTATTATTCTAGTCCTCGCTTATTTAATCTTGAGCAACTATTAGAAGAAATCAAAATTAGAGTGAGTTATGCCTGACAGGGAATAAGATCGCGAGCCTAATTATCGTGATTGGCAACAAAAGTGAAAACGGTCAAAGACTAATCCTATGTTAAGACCGTCGGCCGCCTAATAGGTCGCTACAGACTGGGTCACTTTTGGGTAGCTGAAATGCTGCTTAATGTACAGTCGACCCTTCCGCATATAAACTTATAGTATCTATATAACTTAAACGGTTGCGCCTTTTTTGATGGAATCAAAAAGCAGGTTTCTTTTTTTTTTCTATTTTTTTTTATCAGCTCCTTTGAAAAGGAGCTGATAAAAAAAAATAGAAAAAAGCTGGGCGAGTAATACTATTGACCTATGTGTATCAAGGACATTCTGAAGTGTGCGCTAAATTATTACTAATCCGGTAATATGAGACGCGTACAATGAGTCATAGTCTCTATTAGTTTGGATTTAAATACTAATAGGGTGGAGGGGAGGATTTTTTGGTTGAATTTATGATGGCCCTTAGCGTTAACTCGCTACCGCATTAGACTGTATGCTGGGACGGCTTGTTATCTTATTACGCTACTTGGTGCTTTTTCTTTCTTTTTTAGTAACTAGCTGAAAAAAAAAGGGATCGTTAGTAAAAATGCGTTATCGGAAGCCCAATCAGCAGGTAACCAATCACAGATGCGACATGTATCTAGTGTAGTAGGAACCTCAGAGACTACACGTGCAACGCATTTTCCAACTTCATTTTGTCAATGATTAGCTGGTCTAATCGATGGTGGCGCTTGATTAATCGAGCGAGCTTTTTACCTATTCCTTTATTTCCTTTTTATTTTATTTATTTTTATCGCGCGCTTATTTTTACTTTTTTATCAAGTGATAAAAACTAAGCGCAAAATAAAATAAATAAGCGCCTTTTTCATCTTAGTTTTTATTTTTTGTTGTTTTTGTCCAAGACAAAAAAGACAAAAAATAAAAAGGAAAAGCAGCTCGGCTGGGCGATAAAAACAGGAAATAATGGCCAAAAAAGGCGCAACAACCTATGACTACTATTTATGAAGCATTGAAATGCGAAGGTATAGTCCAAGCCCTCTGTAAAGATGGGATAACTTGCATCCCGAGGTATACATTTTAATTATCCCTGCTTTCGGTATTATTTCACACGTAGTTGCAACATTCTCAGGAAAACCTGTATTCGGTTACTTAGGAATGGTATATGCTATGTTTAGTATTGGAATTTTAGGATTCATTGTTTGGTCTTGGTTGGGACTCCCTCACAGTGATGTGGGGGTAAGAAATTTCGCTATTTGCTGAAACAGTTTTACGTTGTTAGGTATCAAGATATAGTAAAATCCTAGCAGCAATACTCAATCAGCAGGGAGCCGTCACTTTATTAATGCGGGTTCTTCAGAGACTATACGCGAGACATCTTGGCATAACTTTACAGCCTTCTATACCCTTTTAATGGTTATATCAACACTATGAGTCAGCTTTTTTCTAGTTAGCCTTTTTTTTTTTTTGCCTGTCGTTTTTGCTCTCTTTTTTAGAAAAACAGCCCGCTTATTATTTTTATCGCCCAGCCGAGCTGGGCGCTTATTTTTTCTTTTTCTTTTTACTCTCTTTTTCTACCGGAGGAGTAAAAACAGCAGCGCTTATTTTCACTCGGTAGAAAATAAAGGCCAAATAAGCGCCCTTTTTCTGTTTTTATAAAGCGCCTTTTTCATCTTTAGTTTTTTTAGACAAAAAAAGGAAAAGCAGCTCGGCTGGGCGAGGAAAAGACAAAAAAAAATAAAAAAAAAAGGGAAGAGCATTTAACACCAGACGGATTACAACAGATTCGATCCCTTTACAGGCAAATTAATGTCTGTAACTAAGAATCAGCTAAGACAGATCATCTCGGCCATAAAGCGACAAGATGAAGATATAGTCCGAACTTTACTCGCGAGAGTAAGGCAGTGCACTCAGAGCAAAGTGTACAACTAACACATAAGCACCACATGTTTGCCGTAGGATTAGATGTAGATACTAGGGCTTACTTTACTGCTGCAACTATGATTATTGCGGTTCATTTGTGGAGCCGCGTATAACGATACTATATGCTGGAATACCTTTAGGCCTCTTAAAGATAATTAGCAGGGAACTTATGTATTCTATTCCTTATCTGTAAAGTTAGGAAATTGATTATAAAGAATCCTCAACGACTACACGCATTGAACCTTTTAGCAGGTTAAGATATAGTCTAATCTTAATTGAGAAATTGAGTTAATAAAAAGAGTTTGCGCCTTTTTTGATGGAATCAAAAAGCAGGTTTTCCTGCTTTTTGATGGAATCAAAAAAGGCGAGTCTTTTTTAGTTAACCCAGAGGGAGCATAGTCCTTTTTTATTTCCTTTTTACTTTTTTGTCTAGACAAAAACTAAAACAGAAATAAAAAGCGCAAAAAAGGCGAGGAAAAAAGGACCTGCTAAAAATAACTCTTAATGTCCCACAGGTATTAAAATTTTCAGTTGATTATCACTGACCTTTAGCAAGTCAGACTTGATCAGTACTACTATCAATACTTTTGTAAGTTTATATAAATTATTTCCCGTTTTTGTCTTTTTTGTCCCAGACAAAAACGACAAAAAGGAGCAAATCGTAACTATATGGAAGAAAATAACAATTGTAAAGCTTTAGTAGCCCTCTTTTTTCTGTTTTAGTTTTTGTCGTTTTTGTCTGGGACAAAAAAGACAAAAAAGACAAAAACGACAAAAAAGTAAAAAGAAAACAGCGCGCTTATTCCATATATTTATATTCTTTATTGGTACCTCATATGGTACCGGAAATGTTATATAAACTTCCAAAACCTCGATAGCTAAAAAGTATGGGGCAAACCCGGGAAAAACCCTTTAATTAGAATAAGTAATAATTAAAGGACAATCGCCGGACTAAATAATGATTGGGAAACTGTCATGTAAAAGCGTAGAGACTAAACGCCCCAGTTCTCCTAAGTGTTTTTTTTTTTGGACAAAAACGACAAAGCGCGCGAGACAAAAAAAAATAAAATAGGGAGTTCTAAGATATAGTCCAGGCCACTGGTAACAGATTCTGACGTAGAACATCAGATAAGACATTTATGAAGCGCCCAGCTTTTTCTATTTTTAATTTGGCCTTTATTTTCGTCGCCCGTCGCGCGCTTATTCCAGTTATTTTTAGTATTTTTATCTATGCCTCTGAAAAAAGAGGCAAAGATAAAAATACTAAAAATAACTGGAATAAATGAGTAAAATATTAAAAAAAAGCTGCTTTTCATCTTTGATTTTTTTAACAAAGTTAAGCGCGCGAGGAAAAGGCGTGAATGTTGAGGCAATAAGCCAGCTATGATCTGAAATTGATCGAAGGCCCAATCCTGAGCTACATGTTATGGAGGTTCAATCAGATATACTGCTCCAATGGTGTTTGCTTTAGGTTTTATTGCATTATTCACTATTGGTGGGCTAACTGGAGTCATTTTAGCTAATGCTTCATTAGATGTTGCAATGCACGATACACGCTTCAATATGATTGAAGTATATGGTGTAGATAACTTATTTTTACAGGATAGACCTATTATGTCTAGTTCGATGATCATGCCATTAATGCTTACAGGAGATCGCCTTGCTGCTTTTGTGGTAGGTTTGATCGACGGTGAAGGATCACTTCAAGTAAACCACTGACGAAGTAAAAGTTTTCAGTATCGTCTTATTATTAAGCTTAAATATAATGAATACAACAAAGCTATGCTTGAGCATATTGCTTCAGTTTACGGAGGACAGGTCCTCATTGAGACTGTCAAGTCTACAGGATACCAAACTGTGAAATGGGTTATCAACGATAGTAATCGTATTCGTAATACTATTATTCCACTACTAACCACTTTCCCACCGCTTACAACGCGTATGCAGTTACAGTTAACTTTTGTTATCAAGGCATTAGCAGGTATGACTATGGATGAGTACTTTGCAGCTCGGACTCTTAAGTACTCAACACGTCCTATGCTTATTTCTCATCCGTTATCTACATTACCTTCTTATTTTAATGCTTGGTTATCTGGTTTCATTGAGACAGAAGGTAGCTTTGCTATCCGATCAGGTTCACTGGGATTTAGCTTTAGTACTGGTCAATTGAATGATCAATACTTAATGCGTATAATTCTTGACTTCTTTAATCAATCTAATCTGGCTATTCAACATAAAGAGGGTAAGAATTCTCCTTTTTTCTTTATTGAAATTGCTAGCATTCGCGGTGTGACGGCAGTTATTAAGCATTTATTAGATTATCCGTTACAGGGTTACAAGTATTACCAATTAGCTATCGTTATGAAGAGGTCACAAGCCCTTTTACACCTACGACATCATTTTTGGAATTAAATAACACTACTAGTTCGTGTCGTGTTGTCATATCACTGTGGAAGATTTGCTATCTTCCGGTATCTAGACATTATTGCGTCTTTTGTCGCGCGCTTGAGCTTTTTCTGTTTTTATTTTATTTTTACTCCTTTATTTTCACTCGGCCAAATAAAGGTCAAATAAGCGCCTGACAAAAAAAAGAAAAAGGTAGACAAAAAATTAAGCGACAAAATAAAAGGGCGAGTCTAGATGCTAACGGTGAAACCTCATATTGTTCTTCTCATTGCAAAGAATTTATAAAGTGTATGAGGCAATACCGTGGGAACTTTTCTTAATTACAAGATTAGACGCCGTAGAGACTACACGTGATAACATTTAACGCACCATTCTTTATGGCCTGTGTTAATATGTAAAATATAGTCCGATCCTGGTCGCGAGATCAGTAGCAAACCTAGACTGTGAAACACAGCTAGTTAATTGACATACTATGTTGTTGCTCAACCTTTTTGTCCGTCTTTTTTATTTTGTTTTTGTCCAGGAGACAAAAAGAAAATAAAAAGGCGCTAGTAGATAAAGGTATTTTATACCATGGTTATCTGCTTTAGACGAAACCTTTTAATGAGTAATGTCGTTATTAATAGGGCTACTAAAAATCGGGAGAATTGCTAGGGAACTCTCATGGCACATGCGAACAAATGAGACAATCTGCAGCCTAGACTATATAGACCATTCAAGGCCCTCTTTTTTTTTGAGCTTTTTGTCCTGATTGTCGTAAAAGGGATCAGGACAAAAACTCAAAAAAAAAACAGGCAATGATCGAATAGAGTAAGGTTCAACGACTAATCAGGTAGTTGTACAAACTACAAGCTGAACACGAGCACCCGACTTAATACTTACTTCCTCCAATACAGAAAGCAAGTTTAAGATGATATAGTCTGCTCTATATTGTGAAATATAGAATGTGCATTAAATAAGCACATGCTAACATAAGGCATTTCCACTATGTACTTTCAATGGGAGCCGTATTTGGTATGTTTGCCGCATATTATTTCTGAGGTCCAAAAATTATTGGAAAAGCTTACAATGAGCAATTAGCACATATCCACTTCTGAACAATGTTCGTAGGAGTAAATCTAACATTTTTCCCACAACATTTCTTAGGTCTGGCCGGTATGGATCACTCCCTTTACCTTTCCCTGTTTTTATCACCCTTTTTTATTTTGCTTTAGAAAAACAGAAAAAATAAATAAAGACTAAAAATAGGGCGAGTACTTAACACAGGCGTAGCTTATAAGGACTACTTCTCAATCTTTGATTGAGAAAGTACCAAAAAGGTAAACCCTTTAGCGTAAGCAAATATGGGATGGGATACACTCATGCATGCTCCGATGACTAGTAAATAACCCCACTCCCGGTTATAAAAGGCAGGCGTACCGAGCTCTCACACTAGTTCTTGTTTTAGTTTTCTAGTTTTCTCTTTACTTTTTAGCAGCTTTTTATTTTCTCTCTCTTTTTTGTCGTTTTTGTCGTTTTTGTCTGGGACAAAAAAGACAAAAAAGACAAAAACGAGAAAATAAGCGCCTTTTTCATCTTTGATGAAAAGCAGCTCGGCTGGGCGAATAAAAATTAGAAAAAAAAAAGTAGAACGAGTGTGGAAAATAAATCGAATGAATTGCAAGGATAACTCTTAAGACCTAAGAGTCAATTTGCAACCCATTATATTATAGTGCACATTCCTAATCAATATAGGTATGTAGTAATACACAGGTTCAACGACTAACAGATGAGTTGCACTAACAATAATTCTGACACGAGCGTTCGACTGCCCTTTCTGGTTTCCCTCCCTTTTCCTCTCCTCCTTTTTTGACCAAGCGAGGAAACAGAATAAACTTAAGGGAGAGAAACAGCGAATGACATAGTCTAATCAATAGCGTGAGTTGTTGGAGTCGAGATAAAGAGCTCGAACACATAATTAATTTGGCCTAGAAGAATTCCTGACTACCCGGACGCATTCGCCGCTTGAAATTTAATCTCAAGTATTGGTTCAATGGTTTCTGTAGTAGCTACATTTATCTTCCTTTACATTATTTGAGATCAATTTATTAACGGTAAAGTTGTATCAAACAACCCCTGAGCCGTGCCTCAATTTTTCACAAGTACACCTGAATTCTTAAGTGGACCACAATATGCGCATTCATTAGAGTGAACACTTGAGAGTCCTGTACCATTCCATTCATACAATACTCTACCAGTACAATCTTAACTTAAACTCCCCTTTGCTTATTTTATTCTGACTAGGGATGTTCTCTGTCTTAGTTTTAGGCAAAACACAGAGTAAATAAGCTAAAAATAACAAGTACCCACCTTTTCATTTGTGTAGGCTTTTTTAGTGCCGAGACTTAAAAAAAAATAAACCTTGTTCCCTTTTTTAATAAAAAGCTAGTTGTTTTTCATCTTTGATTTTTTTAACATAGTTAAGCGCCCTTTTTTCTTGTTTTTGTCTTTTTTGCTGTTTTTGTCCAGGACAAAAAAAGCAAAAAGCAGACAAAAAAGAGAAAATAAATAAAAATGGGCGAGGAAAAGGGAAAGGCGAGTAATAGACTTGCTCGCCTTACATGAGACAGTACTACAATGAAGATCACAATCAAGTGAGCCGATACTTTATCTAGCACCTGATCGCTTATTATCAAGTAAAGGTGAAGATTGTAGTAAGCTATAACACTCTAACAATGCCTCAATTGCTTCCATTTTATTTTATTAATCAATTATCATTCACATTCTTAGTACTAACAACTATGATTTACCTATTTGGTACATATATCTTACCAGTTTTTACTGAATTGTTTGTTACACGAATGTACATTACTAAATTATAGTTTTTCTTTTCTTTAGTTTTTTGTCTCTGTTTAGTTTTATTTTTATTTCGAAATAAAAACAGCCCTTTTTTGTCTGTTTTTATTTTACTCCCCCCTTTCGAACGGGCTAAATAAAAATAAAAAAGACAAAAACTAAAATCAGAAAGACAGCATTTATATCCCCCTTCTTTTTTTCAGCAAGCGAGGAAAAGGAGCAAAATGCGCAAAAAAGAGGCTGTTTTGGCCGAGTAAAAAATAAAAGCAAGACAAATAAAAGTTAAATAAAAGATATAAGATAACGTAAGCGAGATTAGTTTAATGGTTAAAACACCTACTTTACACGTAGGGGCTAGTAGTTCGATTCTACTATCTTGTATTCTAGCCTTTGAGTAAGTAGGTTAATCTTTTAACGTTTTACATTTCTCCCTTTTTATACTCAGTCAATGCAAAAAAAGCCATAGAGGGTTAGAATGGTTCTGTGTTTTTTATGATGGAAAAAAAAGAAAACAAAATAAGCAGTATGGGCATGAGACAGGTTGAGAGTCTCTAGGGCTATACGGTGCAGCGAAGAACTGTTAATTCTTAGATAGTTGGTTCGACTCCAATTAGGGACTAGAAACAACTTGTCCTTGGTTCCCTCCCAACTTGCCCTGAGTAGGCACACGCACACAGTGAATACCTTTGTTTATATTGTTCATAGGTAACACTTATTAATATAAGAAGTTTACCCATTTTTAGTAAATATTCGGAAAGCCAGGAATCGAACCTGGACGTTCTTTAACCCAAATAAAGCGCCCGACCATTAGGCTTCTTTCCGATAATTACTCCAGATTGATAAACTGAGGTCTGCTTTTTCTTTTTTAGTTAAATAAAAAAGAGAAAAAAAAAGGACAATGTGGTATCATCAAGTTTAGCAACTCATTAGTATCACTCAGCTAAGGCGTTTTGCAACGTTTACACATGTGACCTATCAAGGGCGTGTTCTGCACCCTGTTGCTCACTCTATACTATAAAGACAGAGAGTAAATTCCAAAGAACAGCTTCGATCTTATATGCTTTCAGATCTTATCTTCAACACATGTAGCTACTCTGCGATACTCGCCCAAGTCCCTTGGGCGCTTCCTTCTTTTGTTTAGTCTCTTTTTATTGAGACTAGACAGAGAGAAACAAATAACAGATACACCAGAGATGTGCACCTAGTGGTCCTTTCGTACTAACCAGATATTCTTCTTATTTTACATTTCCTACCAGAAGATAGGGACCATACTGACTCCTAAATTATTAAGGTTTGACTACTAGTGTTAAGTCAACGCTGTCTAGTTATTACTAACTAGTTTGGACTATATCTTATCCTAATCAATTAATTGATCAAGACGAAAACATGTAGTCTCTAGGGAATCTATTTACTTCCCTTTTTTTTCTCAACTAGAAAAAAAAAGCCAAGACATGACGCCTCGAGTAAATTGTTTCCTGCGGATTTTCCCTCTCATTATTCTCTTCTTTTCAGATAATCCAGAAAGAGAAAGGATGTTCCAGCATATAGTTTCCTTACGACGCGATTCATTTGATTTTCAAATGCGTATGGTCACCACCGTATTCTTTTGTAATCAGGTAGAGGCGAGTAAATGAGGGTACGGCAATTAAACACAATACTCTTGTTACTCGCGATTATTAAGACAAGCGCCCTTTTTCTCGCCCGACTCTTTTTTTCTCGCAAAAAAAAAAAGAAGGGAGAAGATGAAAAGAGCAAAGCTGGGCGACAAAGAAAGGGAAAAAATGAAAATAAGGAAACCTGCCTCCCAAAGTACGCATGAGAGTTAAGTAGGTTCAATTTTTAAAGTTTCACGTCGTATTGACATGTTTATTATACCAACTATAGATCATTATGACCTAAACCTTTATTGCTGGTTACTTAGGCATTTAACCTTAATGCAATTATTCACATAATTGATTAGACTATATCATCGCTTCATTATATTGGTATGAAGCGCTGGATGTTCGTGTCACGATTATTCCTTTCCTTATACTGACATATAGGCTCACGTATTAGTCGTTGAACGTTCTTTTTTTTTTCTATTTTTTGTCGTTTTTGTCGTTTTTGTCTGGGACAAAAAAGACAAAAACCAGAAAAAGCTGAAATGTAAGCTTCGCTGCGGATTAGGTTAATTCATAACCATTCCCGCAATTAATCCAATTTGCTCATAGGATTTCCTAATGAGGGGCTCTTTTTGTATTTACTCGCCTATCATAAGGAGATTATTGAATACGATGCAACATTGAAGGATGCATATGAGGTAATACAATTTCCCGAAACTTATTTAAACTATTAGGTCCAATTGCTAAGATATACTGATCTTTACGATCATGTCTTACACCTACATAAATCCCATACCTATTTGACATAGCTTGAGCTAGTCGTTGTACATCAGCATGAGTAAATCCATTAGTGTAAATACGTACCGTACTGTTTTCTCAACTTTTTGATAATTACCATCGCCCATAACGAATGCTGCCATAGTTACAGGAGTCAATAATTCTTCAATATTGTTGGGAACGGAACACCCGCCCAGGTTCCTTTTTCCGCTTTTTATTTTTTTATCGGGCGCTTAGTTTTTATCACTTGATAAAAAAGTAAAAGGAAAAAAAAAAAAAAGAGTCGAGCAGAAAATTCTAGACGAGAATTACTTTTCAAAGATTTAGTTGTACGGTATACACCTGCATCCCTAATAGGATTCCAATCATAATTTCATGTCAATATCTAGGTAACGTAGTGGCTTGACGTTTAGTAATAACATCAAGAGGTACAAATGACCTAAAATTTTTTAATAAATGTTTGTTAGCCCTTCTTTTTCTACTAAGAAAAAAAATAGTCGGGAGTAATCATAGTTAGTATATTTATATATATGGGCTGAGTGGTGATTTATTGGTCTTAAGACCTCAGTCATATTCAACACTATTGATTTCCATCATGATAGGTGAGTAGTTAGTTAGTTTATAATTTGTTAGGAATGGTGGTGAGTATACGAACCCAACTCACGTACCACTTTTATCGACGAACAGTCGAACCCTTCCCAGCGGATACACCAGGAGGATGTGATGAGTCGACCATTATTGAATTGTTATCCATGCTACTGCCCCTGGGCCTTAATTCACATGTTCTTAGTACTACTACTAAGATCAGACTATGTCTTTAACTCCTTTTTTTTTTAGTTTTTGTCTTTTTTATTTTGCTGTTTTTCTAGGAAAAAAATAAATAAATAAAAGACAGAAACTAAGCGCCCTGTTTTTGTCGGGAAAAAGGCGATTGAGTTAATGGGCACTCGTGTAAGGATTATTTTCCTTCTCCGCCATACTCTTGTCAGAATAAACGAATGAAAGGGTAAAATTCTCCCGTTAGTCGTTGAACGTTTTGAACAAGTCCTATGTTTTTTAATAGACTAGTATTATTTTCGCTGCAAGTTGACCTTGTTCCCAACTAGTTGGGAATATAGTTAATATAAAGATTGTTCTTGCAATTCACCCATTGTTTCCGTATATCATCGCTAATATAGGCGACATCTAACTATCGAGGTGGCAAACAGCGCTTACGATATGAACTCTTTCGCGCTATTACCCTGTTCAAGTATATTAACTTACGCTCTATAAAACGTAATTCTATGTTTCACAACATAGTTTAGACTATGTCATCAGTGCTTGCTATTTAATACCAATTATATATATATTACTCGCGCTATTTATTTATCATTTCATCTTAATCCTTTTATTTACCTCAATTTATACAAAGGTGATTTAAATTAAGATCGAGGACTTCTAGGAAGTTTGAAGTACATCGATTCATGCATATAGTCTTTAACTAATCCTTCCCCGTTTTCATTTAAGTGACACTCCTTCGGTCTGCTTCTTTTTTCCTGGAAGAAGAAGCTGAGCACCTAACAAACAAACAAACAAACAAACAAACAAACAAACAAACAAACAAACATAAGCCCTACTAACATTGCACGAATAAATGGTGTTAATTCAATAGCAGGTCGGGTTAACCCGACCAGGTAACTCTCTGTACTGTCGCATGATATTAGAATTTGGACTCAAAGGTTTACCTAAGAATCGTTGTCGCAGAATATGCAATCGGAGAAATAGTAAGTTGTTTTTCTCGCGCGCTTAGTTTAGATATATATATTGTTTAAAGTGCATTACACTGCTAGGCGCTCTTAACGGGGAAATATTACCAGGAAGGAGGCAAATTCCCTAGTCGTTGAGTCGTTGAACCTCCACGTCTGTTCCCTTTTTTTTTTATTTTATTTTTTTATTTTTTTTGCTTGTTTTTGTCCTGATTCTCGGGCGCTTGTAAAAGGAATCTGGACAAAAAGAAAAATAATAATAAAGAGATGGGAAAGAAAGAAAGCTATGATTAGCAATCGATTATAACGAGTTTGGCTGCAAATTGACTTTGTATTCAAAGTTCTTCTTGCAATTCACCTAGTTTTCCAAACTTTTCTAAGACTCAGCTACAGAGTAGTTTGGTAGGGACAAAAAAGTCCATCCCTAGCGTAGCTTATCCGTTGAACGATAGCTGTACCATTACATACTACCGGTTCACTATGCTCTACTTACGTATCTGTTTGATCTGTCAATCTTACAGTTTAGCACATTTACGCCATTATGCTGTTTTTAGTCTTACATGACTACTTAGTCTCCTTCTAAGCTATATGTACCTATAGACCCCTCCGATTTTATTTTGGAGGGTACCGTCCCAGTAAAACTAACCATCAAACACTTTGCCCTAGATTAGGGTTAGTGTGTCTAAAATCATATTGAAGTTTCTCATTAACGTCTAATAGACTACTTCATAACTGTGATCGATGATAGACTAATCTTCTAGTATGTTAACTAAAAGATGCACAATGTTTGACTATAGTAAAGCTGCATAGGGTCTGTTGTGATAGGTAGGCCCTTACGGGCTTTCCCCCACTCAGAACTGTACGTGCCACTTTCATGGCATACAGCTCAATCAATACATGTTTCTTTGTATATTAGTTTTTAATTAATCTTTATTTAAATTTAAAATAATTTTCCCTTGTTTTGTTTAAATAAATTAGCCTTCATGAACCCTTTTGCTGTTCTGCCCACTAGGGACGAAGATCGGATTGTTTGAATCCGAGCTAATCCTTCATCTGTTAAGTGAAGTTTTTGCAATTTAAGGTCATATAATTGCTTCCAACATTCAAAGTCTAGTCGTTTGGCAGTCATCATTGGATATTTATTAACAAATCCAATAACTTCAGCTGTTTCTCGAACCACGATAACACAAGTAGACCTCTCCCCCTAGGGCCAGTTTGAATTTCAATAGGGTCATAGATATCAAACTTAGGTTTAATACTTCCTATTTCTAGGAAGTCAATGATACATTGAAGAAGACGAACGTCATGTGTGTTCTGTTTGATCTCTAAGAACAACTGTAAAACGTTATGACGTGTTTTACGCGTTGGACTAGATAAACCAACTCAGGTAGTAAAACTACCATCTCCATCAATGAATCCTTGAAGCCATTCAAAAGTAACATTGATAGTATGAGTTGACATGAAATTATATTTTTCAAGTCAAGACCTATTACTATTCATTTTAGAATAAATGTCAAGTAATTGTTCAGCCCCATCTTTAGTAAGATGTGCTCCCGATTGAATAATGCCACCCATTAAGGCGAATGAAATAAAGTTCATGTGTTTTGAAGTTAATAATGTGCTAGCCGTAAAGAAAGGAATAATAATAGTTGTAATAGAAAGAATATCTGTTACTACATATTTTAGTGTCCCATCTTTTTCATTGTCTACAGCAATTCTTCCACACCCAAAGAATGCTTGGATAGCCTCAAGAAGTGCTCTAGAATGAGCCTTCTGAGTAATCTTGAATTCTAAAGAAAATTTGTTACCTGTAGCTGGTCGGCTAGCCGACCTGCTCCACCCTTTTTTACAATTAGTCCAAACATACCTTCTTTTTTCATCTTCGATGAAAACAATCTGTAAGGCCCAAAATATATTGTGGTGTTAAAATAATGTTTTGCATATTAGTTAAAAAGTTATAAGCTATTAGTAGTTGCTATTTAATATAATGGATTTTTGTAGATTTTTTAGTAAAAACCAGCGGAAAAAAAAATGAGAGGGTGATTAATTAATTACTAAAAATACGTATGTATCAACCGTTATAAGTCAGCTATCTTTCGATATTAACCATAATACAGACAAATAATATCTGTATAGTTTATCCCTATCATTACAATAAGGCATTTGCTTTCTATAACATCCTTTACCCAACTATCTATTACATAAATTTACATTTATGCTACCTATTATTACGAGGAAATAATTGGGTTTACCTAGTTTATCTTTATGCACTTTAATGATTTCCTTAGGATCCTACTATATACACATAATTTTGAGTAATAACTCTGGCACCTAGAAACCCTTACGGGAAAAGTGTTTCGCCAATTACATGTACTTATATAGATTCACTTTCGTTATCCATAGAAATCTAGCTATATTCCAACTAATTGCTAGTTGGACAACCAACAGGCTTCACACGAAATAATTACTCATAACGCATGCTGTTGTCAGCTTAATGATAGGTTGTCACTAATGGGTATTCTCCATATTACATAAAGACACTTCTAGTCGCACTCCCGTCTACCTGGTAGTAAACCGCATCTGCACGGCTAATTCAATTTCACCAGACTCAAATTTAAGACAGTGGGAGCATCATTGTTCCATTCGTGCACGACCATAATTAGTGGACACACGACGAGTCAATTTATCATATCTATTCATGGCTATTGTTGTTTACCTCTTTTGCTATTCATACCATTCTTGATTGTTGTAATCTTTAACATACCCGATTCTGTTAAATGCTCTTTATTCAGCATCATCTCAACAATTTTACATCAATCAACAAAATCTTGATGTTTAACCCCTATTACAGGATATAATTTGAAAAAAGGCATAATAATAGAATAAGCATCATTAAAATCGTATACTTCAAATACAAGCATATTATGACTTGCATTATTGTATACATTACCACAATTAAAGAATTTTACTAAGGAGTTCATTAAGTTAGCATCTCGAACATTTTGAGAAATATTGAATCCAATGCGTGCTCGAGGTTTACCACGATGTAATGACGTTTTTGCAATAAACGAACCGTCACCTGAGGTAAATCCTGCTACTCAATGTGGATTTAAAGTGTCAATAACACCTACAGATAGTTTATCTGCAGGGATAGCACCTTCAATCGTTAACCCACGATTGATACTGGCTCTAAGAGTACACAATAATAGTCTACCTTGTTGAGTCAGATGTTCCTTTCTACCCATAATCTGAGCAGCTTGCTGGAATAACATAAAGTCTCCATATTTTTCAGTACATAAACCATATGCAGTGAAATGAGGGATGATGACACTAGTAATGTCATGTAAACTTGTTACAGAGAAATAACATACGTTACCTCTAGTAGTTATATTACCGACACCAAAAAAATCTTTAATACTCATTAATAAAGATAAGTCTTTAATATGTAAACCAATACCAAATTCGAGTTGAACTTTTTGGTTTAATTTAAGCATAAAAGACCCTTCAGCATCAGTAAAACCTGTAACAAACATAGGATCCGGCTTATTAGAAGAATCTCTAACCGATGAATTCTCTAGCTCGCGTGGATTAAACTTAGCTAGAGACGACTTAGAAAGGATTTGACCTTGATATTCCGCTTTCGCAGAACCGTTAGAATACACCTTAACCTCTCGATCTTGATCACTACAAGACAAGAAGCAACTACCGTCTACTCGTTGCTCTTTTACTTTTTCGGACAAATCCGAACTAGATTTAGATACGCGATTACCCATTTTACTTTCGTCTATTTCATACCTTGTTACCATACCTGAGTAATTACTTCAGCCACTCATACATTTTCACATACGGCTTGGTAGCATGAACTTTAGGGCTTCCCCGTAATTTGATAGTTTATACCCACGCAGTCAATTTCCTGGATTGACAAGTAGGAATTTCGCTCTATTTTTTTTTATAGCCTTTCGGCTTAAGTGGACTATATCTTAACATTGTATTTACAGCAGATGGTCTACTGTTCATTATATGCTACCCATTTAATCATAAAATAGAATAAATGCCAATTTCTATTTTTTAGAAGGAAAGGGCTAATGAGTGCGTTGAATACTCAATACAATCACTATAATGTGATAAACGCTATAAGCATATATACATTATGTTTCCTGCGTATAGTCTCTGAGGATCTAGTTTTAGCCCGACTCCTTTTTCTTTTTACTTTTTATCAAGTGATAAAAACTAAGCGCCTTTTTTTTTATTTTATTTTTTTGTCCAGATTCCTTTGACAAAAGGAATCAGTACAAAAAAAGAAAATAAATAAAAAAATGACAAAAAGAAGGGAAAACTATTTCCTGCTGATTGCCCCTATATCTGTATTAACGGTTTTAGGATATCCCAGCATATAGCAAGATTTATCGTTAACTACGAATTAATTAAATATCTTTATAGTTAACGAAGGCAGCGACTCCTTCGATTAAAACAATCATCCGGAGCTACCTTAGGATCCTTATAATCAGGATAGGTAGAACCTCACAGTTTTTCCCCCCTTTAGAACGGTGCATGCAACTTTCACTGCACACCGCTCAAGCACATTATTCCAACCGAGCAATTTCGTTCTATCGGAAGGTTCCGCATACTTTGTCACTCATTTTCTATGTACTTCTTCAGCACTTACTGTATTCTTGGTGTTACCTGTAGCCGTGCTACAAAAAAAAAACAAAAAAAAAAAAAAGTATGTAGATCCTTAGCCTTGTATGCTACTGCAATCTTATGCTGAAGCTTCTGGACAGCTAGTTCTGCCTTCGGCCAATTCCAAATAGTTTGTAATCATGTAGTTGTAGATGTTGTAAAGTTAGTAGTGTATATGATAAGTTCCTCTAAACCATCGCCAGCAAGGGGTAGAGTTCTAGCCTTCCTCACTGTGCCCAAACTAAAAAGCTGCGTTAAGTCTTCGACTACCTTACGTGGTACATATACGGTATGCAATGGATAATCCTTTGCCTTTCGGGTATTATTGTAGCCCCGAACTCTGATTCCGCAGGAGTTTCGCGTTTTGTTATTACTACGCTCCCTTCCACCTTAATGGATGCTTCATCCAATCTCCCGTGGGACTGTTCTCAGCCCCGTCGTATATGGCCTCACCGCTACCGTTCACCAAACGTACGGGAATAGCCATCTTTAGCGGGAAGGTATTTTACCTCCCTTTTATATTTACTTCTACTCACAGTCCTAACCTACTCTATCATAACTAAGCAACCTGCGCATCTCTACATGAAAAACCACATAGCTAATCAGCCAACAGGAGCTCTACTTTTAACAGCCCTTGATGTACAGTTAATGTCACTCATAGAACTAGTCAGCACCTTTTCAGGTCAAGGTGCAACAAGGGAATAAACCCCGTTCACCTCTATCCGCTCCATTACAGAAGGGCTTTCGCTTTCAGTTCCGTCTTTTACCCACTGAACGATACTGTCGTTTCACCTTACGGCTTATCTTCAGCCTCCTAAAAAGGGGAGGGGTACACCCCCCCCCCTATCTAGAAATTCATTGGGCTTACGCTGTTCCTGTATCAGCACTCAAATTAGTCCTTAGGATCTGGCTTTTCCCCGCCGAGTTTGGCTTTCGCCCACCGCCCTGATAACCTACTTAACAAAGGTCACCCGACTCGAATACACACCTAGGCCGAAACCATTCCTGTTTCAGTGTGCTTGACATTTCGAGGCTTTAAACCACCAGTTCACATTTCGTTATCCATAGACTATACCCTAGCACTACCTGGGGAAGGACCCAGTTCATTACATTGTCCCTAAAGCTCTGCACGAAACCGTTACCAGTTACGCACATTTAGGTAGGGTCGGGAGGATGCGGCACTCCCGGAGGGTTTACACCTCATTACTGATACAAGCTTCTCAGCTCGCACGTTAAGACCGTCATTGACTAGTTATTCTAGCTCTCACTTATTTTTGTAAATGAGTCCCTATATCACCTAGCATTGGACAGGAATCACGATCTATACAACCACAATTTGTGTTAGCAGACCGCTGTGTTTTCATTGGATATCAACTTTATCATACCGATTCTTATTACTCATCATTAAGTGGGCGATTTTTGTTCATTCCTCTAGTGATAGTGGTAATTCTCTGTAACCCTTCAGCTGTGAGATGCATTTTATTGTGCATCAGTTTTGCTACTTCACATCAATCTAAATAGTTCTCGTATTTTACTCCAATTACAGGATATTTGTTGAAGATAGGAATGATATTGTCCCAGATGTTAGAAAAATCTAACACGGTGAACTTTACCATAGTCCCAGATTCATAAATAGTCCCACAACCAAAGAAAGATACAAGCATAGACATGAGATGTTTGTCTCGAACATCTTGACAAACTTCATATCGAAGCCGAACTCGACGTCCTAGGGAATGGCTCTGAGAGTCAGTTACATGAACAAAGAAACCACCATCCCCTGAAGTAAATCCTGAGACCCAATTTGGGTTTAATGTATCAGGAAGTGTTACAATGGGTCGATCTACAGGAACACAGTTTGGAATATTTTTCACTTCCATCCCTTTGTTTAGATTAGCCCTTAAACCCAAAATACTAAGAAGTCCTGACTCTGTCAGATGCTTCTTAAGAATCATAAGTTGTACTACTTGCTCAAACAGCAAAAAATCTGCCTCTTTTTGACTAAGTAGGGGATACAACTTAAAGTGTGGAATAATGACATTTAATAAGTCCTTCACAGAACTTACGTCAAAACGAACTGTGTCTTTATATACTCTCACAGTTCCCACACCCCCAAAATATGTTTGGATATGTTCTAGTAATGCTTTGTCCTTAACGTGTAAAACAATTAGGAACGAAACATTAACACGTCATCTTAACTTACCTTCTGATTTTGTTAGTTTGACATTAAAACACCCCTCAGCATCTGTAAATCCAGTTACGAATCAAGGATACATAAAATCTCCACTTAAATGACCTTCACTAGGAATCAATTTAGAAGGGACGTTGACTAGACATCCGATTTCTCGGACCATTAGAGTATACCTTAATCATGATCAAAGATCATAACTACTGCCGTCTACTCGTTGCTCTTTTACAGCCGAAACTGATTTAGATACGCGATTACCCATTTCACTTTCGTTCATATCATACCTTGTTACCATACCTGAATGATTAGTTCAGCCACTTGTATGTTTTCAAATACAGTTTGGTAGCATGATCTTTAGGGCTTCCCCGTAATTTGACAGTATAGACCCATTATTTATTCCCATCTTTGTAGAAGGGAAATGTAGGGGTCCTAACCCCACAAACAGGTAAACAGTTGCACTCCCCGATTCTGTGCCATCCTTTTTCTTTTTTTTTTGCAAAAAACTAAAGGACATCTCTTATTGACGAACGTACGAGATAAATTTGCCGAGTTCCTTAAATTTGATTAGTCTGTCACCTTAGTATACTCTACCCGAGAACCTGTGTCGGTTTAAGGTACGGTAGTCATCGTCACTTGCATTATTTTCTTGATCTATCCCCAACTCTTTCGAATCAGAAGAAAGGAATATTATATGTTCTGCAAGATAATCATCGAAGTTTAACATTGGCTGACTTCTTAGATACCGCTATTTAACTTGAGGAAGTCTAACTTGCCCTCAAAAACCTTTCTCTTTCGGTGTGAATGATTTTACATTCATTTATGTTACTCATGCCAGCATCCTCACTCTAGTTACCTCCAAGTAATAAAATACTACTCTTTATCAGTACTAGACGCTCTGCTACCTTGATCATATTGCCTTTTTCTCTTGTCTAGACAAAAAACTAGAAAAAAAAAAGCTGCTTTTCATCTTTGAGGAAAAAGGCGCATGATAAGAATGGTATTAGTATATTGATTAGACCCGATATATCTTCGGCGCATTTAACCTAGACCACTGAGCTGTTACGCTTTCTATAAATGATGGACGCTTCCAATCCCACATCATGGCTGTATTAGGTCATAAACTACCTTAATTTCACTTGTCCGGCCATAGTTGCCTATTAAAGCAAAGAGGACTGGTTTATTCATTCCCTTCATTTTTCCCTTTTTTATCAGTTAAAAATGCAAAGAGGTAAATAAAACAATATTTTAGGGACTTTAACACATTCTTTGGGCTGTTTCCCTTTTGTCGTGAGACCTTATCACCTTACGACTCACTGCTAATATTGCGTATATAATCATTCCGAGGTTAACTAAGTCAGATAGAATTTTCACATTCCCCTGGTCTATTTAATTTATGCACAATATCTTAGTCAGTGCTGTACCAATTATATATAACTTATTAACGCTGCACTGCAATGCATTTCGCAGAGAACCAGCTATTAGGGAGTAAGATTAGCATTTCACAACTAATCACAAATCATCAAAGTACAATGCAACGTACATTTGTTCGGTCTTTTTTCACCTGTTCATGACTAGATCACTCCCTTTCGGGTCTAATATTACATACTTAACCCATAATATATATAGTTGCTTTCGCTGAGGATATAAACCTTGCATGTAATATTAAGTTGCTGCAATAAATATTAGTCTAGTATTTTCATACTAGTTTAGACTATACCTTCAACTCAAGAATAGACTTAGATATAGATTAAGCGCCCTTTTTTGTCTCCTTTTTCCTACAGAAAAAAGACAAAAACTGGAATAAAAAAAAAAAATAAAAAATAAAAAAAAAAAAATAAGCGCCCTGTTTTGCGCAAAAAAGACAAAAGCTAGACAAAAACGTAAATCTCCTAAGATATTTCCAATGATAACTTGATGTAAGAACGGTGTCCAGTCAAATGGACAAACTTAGATGTTCTCCCCCCTAGGTTTTTAACTAGTTAAAAAAGGCCAATGTCGAACAAAGTTAAAGCTTAAAAGATTAAATAGTGTTGTTTTCATAGTTAATGTTGTTAGTATTATATTATTATTATTATTATTAGTTTAATCAATATCATATCTATTTTGGGGTCTTGAGTGCTGACGTGTTACCGAATTTAATCAGTCTCATCTTTCGAATCAGTCGTTACAGGGACAACAGAAACGAGTCTATAAATAAATATAAACAAATTTCCCACAATTTCTGCGTCTTCCCACGGTATTTCCTTGAGTATAATCTTTTAGGATCCACCGTTAGCATCTAAACATTTAACAATGTTTGAGATACCGATCTACTTGATCTCTTCTTTTTTTTTTTACGTAAAAAAGTAAAAGATAAAATCACAGATCATGAGTCAGTTATTTTGAATAATCTTGCGACTATCTAGGGCTAGCTAAAACCCATTATGCAAAAGGTACAATATTACCAATTAAGGCTCTATCTGCTTATAAGATTGCTAATTCAGGCTCTGTTTCACCAGTCATCGACTTGCTTTTAACCTTCCTTATTTTCATCGTGCCCCTTTTTTGGCCAGGAGTAAAAAGGGAGAGATGAAAACTTAATAAATATTACATTTATTTAGGGACTATATCTTCACCCTAAATGAATTAGGGGCCCACGTGTAGTCTCTGGGGATCCTACTATTCTTCCTCTAATACTAGAAGTTGAAATTCGTTTCCTGCTGATTGTCCATTGTTACATACTCGCCTTTTTCCTCGCCCATTTTTATTTATTTTCTGCTTTTTGCTAAAGCAAAAAAGACAAAAACAAGAAAATAAATAAAAAAGGGCGCTTAACTTTTACGCAAAAAAATCAAAGATGAAAAGCAGCTCGCTTTTTATTCCATTTTTTTTAGTATTTTATCTTTGCCTCTTTTTTCAGAGGCAAAGATAAAAACACTAAAAAAAAATGGAATAAATAGGTCTTTAGGAGTTTCCAGCATACAGTTAGGTTTTTATTATAGATTACTCTATAACAGGGAAAGAATCATTTATTTGTAGCTAATTTCTATAAACTAATTATTATGAAAAAGGAGCAGGTCCAACATTTACGCCAGTCATACGTTCACTAACACTTTGTCGTTCAATAATACTTATAGGTCGTCCACCACCACTCGTTTTAGAGGCAAAATTGTACTTCTGTCCTCTAGGAAAAGAGTCTAAATATTTTTGTTCTACATTGAGAAGATCTTGTTTAGTAATAGTATCACTATTCGCAACAAATTCAAAGAGAATAACGACTCCTTTCCCTTTTCTTTTCAAAAACTAAGGAAAATAAAAAAAAAAAAATGGAATAAGCGAGGAATCAAACATACTAACATATGCAGGCAAATCGACAAATCCTTTAGGCAAGATAGACAGAATAATAACCCCTAGATATAGTGTCATTAAAGATTTCTTTTTCATATTTTTCATAATAATAATAGTTGATAAAAATCATTGTTAAAGCTGCAAACTTTATGATTGATCCGGATTATGATCAATTCCCTCACGGTACTCTTCACTATCGCTAAACATATCATACTTAGCCTTGGAGGATGGTACCCCCATATTCAGACAGACTTACTTCCGTCTTACTCACTAATATCATCTCACCTTTGTTTTTGGCCCTCTAGAAGAAGGAGAAAAATCACCAGTAAAATAATAGTTAGCTAGTTGTAATAAAAATGCTTGTTCACAGGACTATAACCTTCTATGGTATCTGATATTATCAGTTGTCTTCATCTATTTCCTTCCCTTCTTACTCTAATATAAAAATAAAAAATTAAAAAGGGCGAAAGAGAGACTATCCATTTCAGAATATTAAATTACACTATTCATATTACTAGGCTAACCTGCGTTCGCTCACCGCTACTCACAGGGTCTCGGTTGATTTCCTTTCCTTAACTTACTACGATGTTTCGGTTCAGTTAGTAGTATATTTTTAGGTTTCCCTTAAGGTCGTACTAGTTTTAAATTACTAATACTTTAAGTGTTTACACTCCTTTTCTGATATGTTTGCTAGGCATCCTTAACAATCTCTTTAGTCACTTGATGATAATTCCACATTGTTATCTATTCTTATATTTATTCTCTGGTCAGTACTCTATCACTTAATTTATATAGGAGTAAGCGCCCGTTTTTATAAAAAAGGGGCGACAGCGCGCGAGTAGAGAAATTTACTAGTATTCTATTCTGTTTTTTCCGTTCCCTTTTTTTTCCTCGGGCTAGACAAAAAGGTAAAAAAAAAAACAGGAATAAGCGCTTGTTAAAAAAATCACTCCTGTCCCTTTCTCTTTCCTTTTTACCGTGGTATCCCATAAATATCTTGCTCTATAAAATTAAAGAAAAATGATCAGATTTTCCGAGTCCTTGGCGTTTTCTCACTAATACAAAGAGCCTCCCCTTATTCACTCAAAAAAACTTTTGCTCCTTTGCAGTGAAAAATCCACCACAAACCGCCCTTTTTTTTCTTTGTAGACGAGACTAGAAAATACTTGTTCATCCTCTCTTTGCGAAAACTAATTTGTATTCTTCTTATAAATAAGTTCCAAAGGTTTTGCACCTAAATCTCATCAAAGTATGGTTTAATCTTAACTGTTTTTGACTAGGTTAAATGGAACACTCTTTTCATGCCTCCCGATTCCTCGACATAGAGTGGCATAAATTATTCATTATAGGTTAACTTCTTTATACCTATGACCTTAATTCTTTAGTTGGTAATAAAAGGGAATGAACGAGTTGAGAATGAACTTGTTTATTCCCTTTTAACTTAGTTTTTAATAAAAAAAAAAGCAAAAGCTAGTTGTTTTCATCTCTATAAGTGAAGAGAATAGTGTGATTAAAGGTGCCCGCCCGTATACT